TATTTCCTTGCGCTTACCTTGCTGTAGGTGGATGGTTAACTGGAACTACTTTTGTAACTTCTTGGTATACTCATGGACTGGCTAGTTCATACTTAGAAGGATGTAACTTTTTAACTGCTGCTGTTTCTACGCCAGCAAACAGCATGGGACATTCTCTTCTTTTCCTCTGGGGACCTGAAGCTCAAGGAGATTTTACTCGCTGGTGCCAAATTGGTGGCTTGTGGGCATTTATCGCTTTACATGGATCTTTTGGACTCATTGGATTTTGCTTAAGACAATTTGAGATTGCTAGATTAGTTGGTCTAAGACCATATAATGCTATTGCTTTCTCTGGACCAATTGCAGTGTTTGTATCTGTTTTCTTAATGTATCCTTTGGGACAAGCAAGCTGGTTCTTTGCTCCAAGTCTTGGAGTAGCTGCAATTTTTAGATTTTTACTGTTCTTACAAGGATTTCACAATTGGACACTGAATCCATTTCATATGATGGGTGTTGCCGGAATATTGGGTGGTGCCCTACTATGTGCAATCCATGGTGCAACTGTACAAAATACATTGTTTGAAGATGGTGATGCGGCAGATACTTTCCGTGCATTTACACCTACACAGTCTGAAGAAACTTATTCAATGGTAACGGCGAACCGATTCTGGTCACAGATTTTCGGTGTAGCTTTTTCCAATAAGCGTTGGTTACATTTTTTCATGCTGTTTGTACCAGTAACTGGATTATGGACAAGTGCATTTGGAATCGTTGGACTAGCTCTTAATTTAAGAGCTTACGATTTTGTTTCTCAAGAACTACGAGCTGCAGAAGATCCTGAGTTTGAAACTTTTTATACTAAGAACATCTTGTTGAACGAAGGTATTCGCTCTTGGATGGCTGCTCAAGATCAACCTCATGAAAACTTTATATTCCCTGAGGAGGTTTTACCACGTGGAAACGCCCTTTAATACAACTGTTGGTGTTGGCGGTAGAGACATTGAGTCTACCGGATTTGCTTGGTGGTCTGGCAATGCACGTTTAATCAACGTTTCTGGCAAACTACTTGGTGCTCATGTTGCTCATGCAGGTATAATGGTCTTTTGGACTGGTGCAATGACTCTTTTTGAAGTAGCTCATTTTGTACCAGAGAAGCCTTTATATGAGCAAGGATTTATTCTAATTCCACACTTAGCTACACTAGGCTGGGGCGTGGGTCCAGGCGGTGAAATTTTTAATACATATCCATACTTTGTAGTAGGTGTAGTACATTTAATTTCTTCAGCCGTTCTTGGATTTGGTGGTCTTTATCACTCATTAATAGGACCTGATACTCTCGAGGAGTCTTTTCCTTTCTTTGGATATGATTGGAGAGATAAAAATAAAATGACAACTATACTTGGGATACATTTAGTACTACTAGGTATTGGAGCCTTTTTATTAGTAATTAAAGCTCTATTTATTGGTGGAGTGTATGATACCTGGGCTCCAGGTGGTGGAGATGTTAGATTTGTTAGTAATCCTACTCTTAATCCTTTAGTTATTTTTGGCTACGTCTTAAAGTCTCCGTTTGGCGGTGATGGGTGGATTGTTAGTGTAAACAACATGGAAGACCTTGTTGGTGGTCATGTTTGGATAGGTATCATCTGTATTGCTGGAGGAATCTGGCACATACTAACTAAACCTTTTGCTTGGGCGAGAAGAGCTTTCGTGTGGTCTGGTGAAGCATACTTATCTTATAGCTTAGGTGCTTTATCAATCATGGGTCTTACAGCTTCTAATTTTGTTTGGTACAATAATACAGCTTATCCAAGTGAATTTTATGGACCTACTGGTCCTGAAGCTTCACAAGCTCAAGCCTTTACTTTCCTAGTTAGAGATCAAAGATTAGGTGCTAACGTAGCATCTTCTCAAGGACCTACTGGATTAGGAAAATACCTTATGAGATCTCCTAGCGGAGAAATTATCTTTGGTGGCGAGACTATGAGATTTTGGGACTTACGAGCTCCTTGGGTTGAACCTCTTAGAGGACCAAATGGTCTTGATTTGAATAAAATTAAAAATGATATTCAACCTTGGCAAGAAAGGCGTGCAGCAGAATATATGACTCATGCACCATTAGGTTCATTAAATTCTGTTGGAGGTGTAGCTACAGAAATTAACTCGGTTAACTATGTGTCTCCTAGATCTTGGTTAACAACATCTCATTTCTTCTTGGGATTCTTCCTATTTATTGGACATCTTTGGCACGCTGGTAGAGCAAGAGCTGCTGCTGCTGGATTTGAAAAAGGTATTAATAGAGAAAACGAACCAGTACTATCTATGAGACCACTAGATTAAGTTTGTATTCACTCAAAAAAGTTCTTGTAATTCGTTACAGGAACTTTTTTGAATTTTTGTTACGACATAACACCTATTAAATATAATAATCCTCGTCTTGTAACTAATTCAATAAAAACAACTGCTATAAAACCAATCATTGCGAATCTACCATTCCAAGTTTCAGCACTATCTGTAAAACCCCAAAGCCAAGTATTTTTTTCCATTTTTTATAATTACTTTCTTTAATATATATGCTATTTTAATAATACTTAACGGACAGAAACTTTAGTCATAATTAACAAACTAGATGTTAAATATATTTAACAAAATATGCAACTCAAAATCAAGATAGCTTCACATCCTCTAATACAACATTGGGCTGCTATTCTCACAAATAATAATAATCCCGGTACAATTTTGAGAACTGCTTGCTCAGAATTAGGTAAGTGGATTACTTATGAAATAATGAGAGAATGGTTAGTAACAGAAACCATTGAATTAAAAACGAATATCAGTATAAGTCTTATTAACAGTCATTATAAGTATATAATTGTAATCATTATGCCTTATGGATTTATATTGGCAGAAGGGGCCCGAGCTTTACTTCCTACAGCTAATATAGCTCTAGTTAATGACAATAATATTATTAACAATATTCCAGATCAATTAAATTCATTTACCAAAGTTCTAATTCTGGATCTATTTCTAGATGAAGCAATTATTACACCAGTCTTAAAAGATTTAGTTAAAAAAGGTGTTATTTTAAATAATATAAAAATAGCATGTTTAGAATGTGGAACATCTCAACTAAATCAGTTAGGGCATAGTTGGTCTAAACTAGAAGTTTATACAACAAAAGTTAACAGTGCTGGCCATGAAGAAAATTGGTCAAGAGAAAATACTTTTAAGAATAAGTTTTTCATTTAGCTAATTTATTTACGGAGCTTATGATATATAATCAAACTATTAGTATAATGAACTATATAATAATTATAAAATACGTATGAATACTCTTCCTGGCACATTAAATTTATTACTTGGATCAATAGCTAATTTTTCTGAGATTTATTTAATTTTAATTTTACTTAAATTATCATTAGCATGGTTTCCAACTGTGAACTGGTATAACGAACCGTTCTGTTCATTAAATCGAATTACTGATCCATATTTAAAGCTATTTAGAGGTAGCATTCCTCCAATGTTTGGAATGGACATGTCACCTATGCTAGGTATTATTTTTCTGCAGTGTTTAATGGTAATATTTAATAATGTCAGGCTTGAGTCTGCTTAATTGTTTGAATCATTGCATAATATCGTAAGATATAATTTAATAAAGATATAAAAAATAAGCAAGGTGACTAAAATGGTCAAATTAAGACTAAAGAGGCATGGAAGAAAAAAACAGCCAAGCTATAGAATTGTTGTAATGGATAGTAAAAACAAACGCGATGGCAAAGCTATAGAAGAACTAGGATTCTATAATCCTATAACAAATGAAACTCGTATTGACATTACAAAAATTTTACAAAGATTAGCACAAGGTGCACAAGCTACTAGGACAGTACAGAATATCTTAAGTAGAGCTCAAATTGTTGCTAAAGAAAACAACTAATACAGTGTTTTACTGCATGTACATACACTAACTATTTATAATGGAGATAATCACTTGTCAAAATTTACACTAAAAGTACTTTGGTTAGAAAATAATATTGCTATTGCAATTGATCAAATTGTTGGAAATGGCACGAGTCCACTTACTTCTTATTTTTTTTGGCCAAGGAATGATGCATGGGAAGAATTAAAAGCCGAACTAGAATCTAAACCATGGATTGCAGAAAGAGATAGGATTGAGTTATTAAATAAGACAACAGAAGTTATTAATTACTGGCAAGAAGAAGGTAAAAAACACTCGCTATCAAAAGCTCAAGCTAGATTTCCAGAATTTATTTTTTCGGGCAGTAATTAATATAAGAGTATTAATTATTTTTATCCAAAACTATAAACACACAAGAAGATAAAATTAGTATTTTAATAATACAATATCAATTGTCTTACATTTTACAATGAACAATAAAAGTTTAATCTTCTTGGCTGTCAAATCTTTAGATATTCAAAATCGAACATCTGTAACTAGTAATATTCTTAATATTAGTTCTAATATTCAATTAAATCAATTTATTAAAGATTCTGAGATAAAGTCAGATAAAGACTTGAAAAGCATTATTTTAGAGATTTTAAATACAACTGGAGGTCAATCTGTATATAGTAATAATTTAGCAAATAACTACAGAAGAAGATTCCGATATTATTTTACAAAAATATCATTTTTTAGATCTCTAGAAAAATCTGTACATAATAATAATACTTTAATTGATAAATTAGGAATTACAGGCTTATATCTTCTCTACTTATTAGTTGAACAAGAAGACACATTTAAACTTTGGCTTTATTATAGAAATTATACACTTGATCAATTAATTAGCTTAATTGAAGCAAAGAATAATTTCTACAACTAGAAATCATTCTTTGCTTATTATTATTTAGAGATCAGTCATTAACTTTATCAACTACAATACACTCTGTAGTTAAAACCATTGCTGCAATAGAAGCTGCATTTTGCAAAGCTGATCTAGCAACTTTTGCAGGATCTATAATACCCGCATCATACATATTTACAATTTTACCATTTGCTGCATCATAGCCTATATGAAAGTCATTACTTTTAACTTTCTCTACTATTACTGCTCCGTTATCCCCCGCATTAAAAGCTATACGTCTCAAAGGATAGGTAACAGCTCTTTCAACTATTAAAGCGCCAATTAATTCATCTTCAACTAAATTGTTTTTAGCCCATGCAAATAACTCACTAGAGATATGAACATTAGTAGCTCCTCCTCCTGGGACAATTCCTTCTTCAATAGCAGCTTTTGTTGCATTAATTGCATCTTCTAGTCGTAATTTTTTATCTTTCATCTCTGTTTCGGTAGCTGCACCGACTTTAATGACAGCTACACCACCAGAAAGTTTTGCTAATCGTTCTTGCAATTTTTCTCTTTCATATAGAGAATCACTAGTTTCTATTTGCCGCTTGATTTGTTCACATCTTGATTTAACTTTCATTTCATGACCATCTGCGATAATTGTAGTCGAGTCTTTAGTTATAATTACTCTACGAGCTTGTCCTAACATATCTAATTGAGCTGTATCAAGTGATAACCCTGCATCTTCAGTAACTACTTGTCCATTAGTTAAAATACTCATATCTTCAAGCAAAGATTTTCTTCTATCACCAAATCCTGGAGCCCTAACTGCGACAACATTTAAAATACCTCTTAACTTGTTAACTACAATCGTAGCTAGCGCTTCTTTCTCTATATCTTCAGCTATTATTAGTAAAGGTCGAGATGTTTTTGCTATTTGCTCAAGAAGTGGAACAAGTTCTTGCTGCACTAAAGTAATTCTCTTGTCTGTAAATAGAATAAAAGGATTTTCTTGAATGACTTCCATTCTCTCAGTATCTGTAACAAAATAAGGAGAAATGAAGCCTTTTTCAAACTGCATTCCTTCTGTAATTTCAAGAATCGTATTAGTTGACTTACCTTCTTCTAAAGAAATTATACCTTCTCTACCAACTTTATCTATGGCATTTGCTATCATTTTGCCTACTTCTATATCATTCCCTGATGATAAAGAAGCAACTTGTATAATGGCTTTTTTATCTTCTACTGGTTTAGCATATTCAGCTATTTTACTCACCACAAAATTGGTTGCTTTCTCAATACCTTTTTTAATAGCCATAGGGTTTGAACCTGCTGCGACATTTCTCATACCTTGCTTAACAATTGCTGATGCGAGTACTGTAGCTGTTGTGGTTCCATCACCGGCAACATCATTTGTTTTAGATGCAGCTTGCCGAATAAGTGCAACTCCAGTATTCTCAATATGATTCTCTAGACTAATTTCTTTTGCAATCGTTACGCCATCGTTAATAATTTGAGGGGCCCCAAATTTTTTTTCTAAAACAACGTTTCTTCCTTTTGGTCCTAAGGTAACAGAAACAGCTTCTGTTAAAATATCCATGCCTTTTTCTAATGCTTTGCGTGCATCATCTTGATATAGAATTTGTTTACTCATTTTAGATAAGATTTTTTGTTTAAAATATAAATTAGGTAGATGATAGTTAATCGAAAAGTAAAAACACGAATTATAATAAAACTATCAATATGAGAGAATTACATAATTAAGTTTAGCGATGTTTATACAAAGTTGTAATAAATTAGAAGTTATACATAAGTAACTATAATTGTTAAAAATAAATGCAACTTTTTACTTTAACAGAACTTTCAAATGTAAAATAGACAGAATATAGTTGTATACATGAAAGAACAGTGGTATATTAAGGTAACTTATTAAGTGGGCTTGTAGCTCAGTGGATTAGAGCACATGGCTACGAACCATGGTGTCGGGGGTTCGAATCCCTCCTTGCCCGTATTTCATAAAATACATCAATATATGTTCTAATGTATAGTACATGACTAAATAACAGTCTACAAGTGCTATTTAATGCAGACACATTAAGAAGGTGATCCAGAAATTATCATGGCAAAAATTCAGGCTATTAGAGGAACAAAAGACATTCTACCCGAAGAGCTTCAATACTGGCAGTTTATACATAACAGAATTTCTAACTTACTAGAATGTGCAAATTATCAAGAAATTAGAACACCTATTTTTGAAAACAGCGATTTATATGATAGAGGTATTGGTAGAGATACAGATATTGTAAATAAAGAAATGTATCGGTTTCACGATCGCAGCAATAGAGATATTACACTAAGACCTGAAGGTACTGCAGGAATTGTGAGAGCTTTTATTGAAAATAAAATGAATTATCATCAGAGTTTACAAAGATTATGGTATAGCGGCCCAATGTTTAGGTATGAAAGACCACAAAGTGGACGTCAGCGACAATTTCATCAACTTGGCATTGAATTTCTTGGCAGTCTAGATGCAAGAGCAGATAGTGAAGTAATACATTTAGCCATAAGTATATTTAATAATCTCAATCTTACAGACTTAAAGCTTGATCTTAATTCAATTGGCGAAGTCGAAGATCGTAATATTTATCAAGCAAAATTACAAGACTATCTAAAACAGTACTATGATGACTTAGATACTGATTCACAAAAGAGACTAATTAGTAATCCTATTAGAATTCTAGATTCAAAGAATACGAATACACAAAAAATACTAACTGAGGCTCCCAAAATTTCTAGTTTTTTAAGTCTTTCGTCACAGAAACACTTTGACTCTGTTTGTAATTATTTAAAATTAATGGATATTCCTTATAACATAAATGATAAATTAGTTAGGGGATTAGACTATTATAATGATACTGCTTTTGAGATTAAAACATTAACATCAAAAGGTCAAGATACAATATGCGGAGGAGGAAGATATGATAGCCTAGTAAAGCAGTTAGGAGGTGAAGCAACACCAGCTGTTGGATGTGCAATAGGGCTAGAGCGTTTATTACTTCTTGCAAAAGAGAAAATAGAGTTACCAAATAAATATATTGATTTTTACATTGCTACACAAGGTGAAAAAGCTAATAAAGCTGGTATGAAAATAATGCGTTTTTTACTTCAAAAACTGTTTACAATAGAAATAGATATTAGTTCAAACAACTTTGGTAAACAAATTAAACAAGCCAATAAAAAAAGAGCTATAGCTTGTATTATTTTAGGCAATAAAGAAGTCGAACAAGGGACAGTTACTATTAAATGGATGTCGAATCAACAACAAGAAGATATGAAAATGATGCAGTTTGAGAATAGCACGTCTTATTTGAAAAAGAAGATTCTATTTTACAAAAGTCTAAAAAGTTATTAAATCATAACGATACTCTCTTGACATGTCATGGTATGTGACTGCTATTATAGTTTTATAAGTTGGGGTGTAGCCAAGTGGTAAGGCAGCGGACTTTGACTCCGCCATTCGCAGGTTCGAATCCTCCCACCCCAGTTCTAATAACCAGAAATTTTGTAAGGCTTTTTCATACAAGAATTAGGAATTTATTACTAATAAGTATTTATTAAAAGTTAAATTCTGGAGAAAAAATTTTTTTGAATAAGGACTTTATGATTCCATGGCACACTAGTTCTATCAATTTACTCTTTGAAGCAGTGTAAATCGCTACACATATGTAATGTTCTTATGTATATCAATTTCATTCCCAAATTTAATAAGTTTATTACTTGGCTGGCTAGGAAAATTCATCTTTAAGCAATATTTTTTCTGTTATGATACCGGGAAACTTCAATACTGTTCTTTTCATTCTAAAAAGAACTATGATTTTTTCTATCAAAATACTATACAATCACGACAATTTAAAATTTATCAATAGTAGATCTACTTGTAACTATCTAAAAGTATTATGTTAATAATTTCACCTACGGAATATCAACTAACAGTTCATTGAATCTTAGTCACTATTATTTTAATAGCTTGGATAATAATAACTTTAAAGCAGTCTTTAGGTTTTGTATAAAATTTTTAGGGATAGCATGAGTTATATGATCAACTGAAATAACTACTGCCATGATCAGAGTTAGGCGCACAAATGAAATGACACTAATGATTTTAGAAAATCTATAATTCTTAGGATTATTATCATATCTAGGTACATGGTTTGTCGTAGTAGGCAATAAGGAAAATGCTGGAAAGATGAGATGAGATAAACCTCCAGAGACAATAGTCTCATGAGGCCCAAGCTATAAATTTCCTCAAAGAGTTTGCAAGAAATCACTATACAGTGCAAAGTCCAGTTAAATAGCATTAAGATTTATTTTAAACATTCTCTTTAGCGAATAATAAATACTGATCTTTTTAAGACTAAACTAATTTATAAATAAGATCTATATAAAATTGGTGATTTACTAGTATAAGTTAAAAGTTTGCCTTCAACCTAAAAGTAACTTTATGGACTTAAAATACATTAATGATTTTATAGACAAATAATGATTAGATAGAAAGACTCATTTGCTTTATACAAAGTTTTTACATCACCGTCTATGAATTAAATAAATTCATTTTCATTATTACTTAACATTTTTCTTTGACCGTACGTTTTTAAGAACTTCTTTTAAAGATAAATATTGAGACTTAAAATATTTTAAAAAAAATTTATTCTATTATCAGAGTTGATCATTTTTCATTTCATTAAAAGTACCGCTTAGGATTAGTCTTCTACGGTTTTTCTCTTTTAAAACTAATTTATGAAGATAATTTAGCAAAACCTCGTTTATCAACAAACAGGGTTAAGCGGACTTGAACCGCTGACCTAGCGCTTAGGAGGCGCTTGCTCTATCCATCTGAGCTATAACCCTTAATTTCACTTCAGAACATTATATAGCTAATATTAGTATGATTAGCTTATAATAAGTTAGTTCTTTGAACAGATCAAAAAAAGAAAAGTTACAGTTTTATATAATACATAAAATTTGATCTACTGCTACTATAAGCTTTTAAAACAGTTTCTCAACAAGCATTGAAGAATTAGAAATCAGTTTTATCCAATATAAATTATATACAAATAAAAAAATTGATATGGCAACAATTCAATTTATTCAAGGCATCAATGAAGAAGTCGTGCCAGATGTTCGTTTAACAAGATCTAGAGATGGTAGTACAGGAACAGCTACTTTCAGATTTACAAATCCCAAAATTTTAGATGCTAGTATGGCAGACAAAGGTGAAATCACAGGTATGTATCTGATGGACATAGAAGGACAAATTATTACAAGAGATGTTAATGCTAAGTTTATTAATGGTAAACCACAAGCAATAGAAGCTGTACACGTGATTAAAAGTCCTGATGACTGGGACAGATTTATGAGATTTATGGAAAGGTATGCTCAAGATAATGGTCTAACTTTTACAAAAGCTAGTTCTTAATTAATACTATCTAACAGGAAGTTAGCACAATAATATATTGTATAAGCAAATTCATCAAATAACTTATATTAATTTGATGAATTTTTTAAATTGGTTTTTAATAACAAGTAAAATAAATAATTATATAAGATAGCTGGCAATTAATTATGAAAGTTTCTTTAAACTGGTTAAAAGAACTTGCGAATATAGAAACAATTGATCTAGATAATTTAAATAATCAATTGACACAGGCAGGTTTTGAAGTGGAGACTATTGAATCTATTATAGTAGACGGTCAGGCTGATCATCTATTAGATATATCATCAACAGCTAATAGATCAGATGTATTAAGCATGATAGGTCTTTCAAGAGAAATTTCGGCTTTAACTGGATCTTCAATGTTACAAGCTATAAAGAAACCCAGTAATAAATACTCTTCTAGAAAACAAAACATACTCGCTGATCATAGCTTAGTACACTGTAATAATTATTTTTCTGCAGTTGTAGATATAATTAGAATTACAGAGTCTCCCAATTGGCTGAAAAATCGCTTACACTCTTCTGGTTTTATAAATAAAAATTTATTAGTAGATATAAGCAATTATATTATGCTGAAATGGGGACAACCTATTAACATTATTGATTTTGATAAAATTAATCATAAAGATACTACAATAATTCAAAGCAATTTTCATACTGGGAAGGATACTAACATTAAGTTAGGTAATGAAAGTATTGAGTTAAGTAAGAATATTTTGGTGACTAAAGTTAATGAAAACATAACTAGTGTAGCTGGTATAGGAGCCAATAATAACTTTGATATTGATCTAAATACAACATCATTATTTATAGAATCTGCTATATTTAAACAGTCTATAGTTAGACAGTCTTCTCGGGTTCTTAATATTCGGACAGAAAGTTCAATTAGGCAAGAACGAGGACTAAATACAGACAATTGGAAAAACGCCTATCTTGAGGCTCTATCTTTAATAATAGACTTAGCGGGTGGCAATATTAGAGAAACATTTTTCACAGATAAAAAACTTAGAAGTGTTCTAAATATAGATTTATCAATTAAAAAAGTTCACGATATTTTGGGACCAATTAGTCACAATGGTCAGATACGTTTTTTGTACTTTGAAGAAATTCAAAATATTCTTCATTCTCTAAATTTTGCTATTATTCACAAAAATAAAGAAATCATAAAAGTTAGTGTACCACATTATCGAAGGCAAGATGTTTTTCGAGACGTAGATATTATTGAAGAGATTGCCAGAATTTATGGCTATCATAAATTTAAAAGCTCAGTACCAAATATTCAATTTAGTAAAAAATTATCGCAAAGAAGAAAATTTATAGATAAAAGTAGGAATATTTTAAGAAATTTAGGGTTAACTGAATTAGTTCATTATTCTTTAGTTAAATCTCTAGGAGATACTAGTTTAAGTAATCCTCTGATTCAAGATTATTCTAATTTACGTTCTAGTTTGCTTGAGGGATTAATTGCATCAAATCTTTATAATCTTAAACAGAGTAATCAAACAGTAGATAGTTTTGAAATAGGAACAGTATTTAATACTCCTCAAAACAAAATTATCGAAACAACTAATTTAGCTATGATACTAGGTGGGAATTTAGATATTAGACACACATGGTCACAGCCTGCTCACTCTTTGAATTGGTATGAAGCCAAAGGGATCATAGAAAATTTTTTTCAAAAAATGAATAGACAAATTGAGTGGACAAAACAAGAAATAATTGACAGTAGAGTAAATCTAATGCAAAAGAATAGATCAGCAACGTTAATTTATAATGATACTGCTATTGGCATATTTAGTGAATTAAATCAAGTAACGCATAGTAAATTGGGTTTTACTACAAAACTTTTTATTCTTGAAATTAATTTAAACATTTTAGAAGATTCTCATAACCAATTTAACTATTTGAATTACCAAATTCAGCCTTACTCTAAATATCCATCGATTATAAGAGATCTTTCATTAATAGTACCTCAAAATATGGAATTTAGCTACTTATTAAAACTATTAGGTCAGTTTCGTGATAGAGATTTAGAAAGCATAAAGTTATTTGATCAATATAAGAATAAGTCGATTGGAAAACAAAAAAAAAGTATAGGTTTAAGATTTACATATAGATCTAATCAGAAAACTTTAACAAACTCAGAAATAGATCATAAACAACATGATTTGCAAGAAAAAATCATGAAACACTTAAATTTGGAGATTCGGCAATAGCTCAAATCATTTAAGACATAAAAAGTACTACATAAGCCGGGTTCTGTTCTTTCAATATAACAAAGATATATTGTAAAGGATAGCTATTCCTCTAGAGTTATTGTCACCAATAACTTCATGCAGTATTTTAAACTAAACTATAGAAAGTATACAAAAATACTTGTTTAGTAGCTTTGCTCCATTTTAGGGGTTTACCTAACAAATACTTTACAGTATTTTTGGTAAGCTTTTAACTCACCTTTGCACCCTTACCAGCTAATGTATATTGTTCTGGCGGTTTATTTCTGTGGTACTATCCTCATAGTTGCCTATACTGGGATTTCTCCAGCATAAATTGCATTTGTGGAGCCCGGACTTTCCTCAGACTGTATATCATAAAATCTGTAGCTATCTACGTTTACTCTTCATGTCTTCCATGCATTTTAGTACGCTTAGATAAAAAATTACAACAGAACAAATTTAAAATTTTGCATATAATGTGACAAAAATTTATCTAACTTAATATGTTGTACAAAACTACTCTTTAATTCAGGCTATTCAATATGACAGAAAATAATGAAGGATTTACCCACAGAAACTTTGCAGCTGTTTTACAAAAGTATAAATATAATTTAAATCTTGGCGATATTGTAGCTGGCACTATATTTAGCTTTGAGTTAAATGGCGTTTTAGTTGATATAGGAACACCAATATCTGCATACTTACCTATTCAAGAAGTATCAAGTAATCAAGATTTAAATAATTTCACTTCTTTAAATATTAATGATACAAGAGAATTCTTTTTATTAGATTATAATATTCAATCAAAGCAATTAATTTTATCAATTCGACGTCTAGAATATATACGAGCATGGAAAAGAATTCGACAATTATTAGCTGAAGATTCTTTACTTAATGTTCTGATAAAAGGATTTAATAAAGGAGGAATGATTATCAGCCTTGAAGGCATATCAGGATTTGTACCAAATTCTCATCTAGGTAATTTTCAAAAAAGTGATGAATCTAATAATGAATTTATCAAACTAAAGTTACTCAATGTTGAAGAAAAATCTAATAATTTAATACTAAGCCACAGAAGAGCTTTAATAGCTCAAGCCTCGTCAGATTTAATTGTTGGTAATATTATTGAAGGAATTATAAATCAGATTACACCTTACGGATTATTTATAAAAGTTGGTAATCTGAAAGGTCTTGTACATATCTCTGAAATTAATATAAAACAATTAGATCAGATATCATCACAATTTAAAATAGGTGACACGATTCAAGCTGTTATTATCCATGTGGACAAGAAACAAGGGCGTTTATCTCTATCAATGAAGCATCTAAAATAGTTGGCTAATAGAAACTATCCTCCGCCTACAATAGTAATAACTTCTAGTTTATCTTGGTCATTCAAGTATGTTGAGTGAAAAAGAGGCTCAGGTAATAAGGTGTCATTTAGCTCAACTGCTACGCGCTCAGAATTAAAATCAAGATAATTTAATAAAAATTGCAACGAGATAGGCTCTGAGCAATTAAATGGCTCTCCATTAATTTGAATACTAATATTATTATGCATCATAAAAGATTAAGTTAGATAAATAGATAAGTTAGGAACTAGACGATATGTCAAAAAATAAGTTATAGTAATGCTTGTAATATGGCGAGTGTAGCCAAGGGGTTAAGGCAATGGGTTGTGGCTCCATCATTCGCGGGTTCGAGTCCCGTCATTCGCCCTTCGATTAATTGTATTATCTAGTAGATTGTTATTTATAGCATATTTAACCAGTAAAGTTCTATTCTTCATGTTGGTTTTTTGTAAAAGTCGGCTAACATATTTTTCTACATTTCTAGTACTAGTCTCCAATATGGTAGATATTTCTTTGTTAGTCATTCCATCAATCACAAGGTCTAAAATACTTGCTTCCCTAGGCGTTAAATATATTTCATTGTTTATTGATTGTTTTGGCATGTCACATTTTTCTACAGACATATGTTGCAACAAATCTCTAGCGATTAGATTTTTAATAAGTGAAACTAACTCTTCTGGGTCAAATGGTTTAGATAAATAACCATAACATCCCATGTTGTAACCTTTTATTCTATCTTTAGTCATTCCTTTAGCTGTCAAAAAAATAACTGGTATTTTTGATAGTGCCTTAGTTTTTTGCAATTTTTCTAATAATTCATAACCATTAACTAGTGGCATCATTATATCAGAAATTATCAAATTGAGATTATGTTGGTTAGCTAAATTAAATGCTTCTAATCCATTGTTGGCAATATAAACATTAAATCCTTGATTTGTTAAGTATTCTTGAATGGCTCTTGATAATACAATGTCATTCTCAACTAGCATCAAATTGTATGACATTTAATTTCAGTTCTTAATTATTAGAGTATTTTTTTATAAAGTAGTAATTATGAATAAAAATCATTTAAATCCACAAAAATCTATTTCAACATTTTCTAAAAGTAGCTCGGAAAAATTTTTTTCTTGTAATCCATGGTTACTTTTTTTTAATAATAACAAAATGAGTTATCAAATTTTTTTACTTAAGCCCAATGATATTATTTTATTTAACAATAGTTCTAGAATATATATTATATTGATGGGATCTCTAATTATTACGAAAGTCTTTAAAAGTACACATAAAATAACACTCAATTTATTAACTGTTGGAGATACATTCGGACAATTAGAGGTAGCCAATGATAACTTTTACTATGAAGCAGAAGCAATAGGTAAAACAAAAATTGCTTGTATTAACTATAATAATATTATACGAGCATGTAGTAACTACCCACCATTTAATTTATTTTTTGTGAATCATTTAATATGTCGCTCAGAAAAAGCTTATCATTTTGTAGAAATCATTTCGCATAAAAGTATTACAAGTAGACTTGTAAGCTTATTATTATTGTTAGCAGAGCAAAACGGGACTCAGATTAATAGTGGTATTATCCTTAATTTTACTATAACACATAAAATGTTAGCACGAATTATAGGTGGTAGCAGAGTAAGTGTAACAAGGATTTTGTCTGAATTGCTAAAAACTAAATTAATCTCTATACAGAAGAAAAAAATCATTATTCATAGTCCTATTTTATTGAGTCAAAGAATTTTAAATAAATAAAAAGATGTTATAATAATTGATAAGTATGAACAAAAAATAATACAAGTTCAATAACTATTAAGTCAAAAGTAGCTTAACCGCAAAAATATATTAAAAGGGCTTTTTGAAGCTATTTTATGAGTAAAATTTATGACTGGTTTGAAGAAAGATTAGAAATTCAAGCAATTGCTGATGACATTTCGAGCAAATATGTACCACCTCATGTTAATATTTTTTATTGCTTAGGCGGGATTGTATTTGTATCCTTTCTAATTCAAGTTGCAACTGGGTTTGCAATGACATTCTATTATAGACCTACAGTTGCAGAAGCTTTCACATCAGTAGAATATATTATGACTGATGTAAACTTCGGATGGCTTATTAGATCAATTCACAGATGGTCAGCTAGTATGATGGTCTTAATGATGATTCTACATGTATTCCGTGTTTATTTAACAGGGGGCTTTAAGAAGCCTAGAGAATTGACATGGGTAACAGGTGTAATTTTAGGAGTACTTACTGTTTCATTTGGTGTAACAGGTTATTCCTTACCATGGGATCAAATTGGATATTGGGCTGTAAAAATTGTTACAGGTGTTCCTGATGCTGTGCCAGTTGTTGGAGGAAGTATTGTTGAATTACTACGAGGAGGAGTTAGTGTAGGACAAGGAACTTTAACAAGATTCTATAGTTTACATACTTTTGTACTTCCATTACTAACTGCCGTTTTCATGCTTATGCATTTTTTAATGATACGTAAACAAGGAATTTCGGGACCGTTATAATAGTGTACAGCTACACTTTGATGAAGTAACTAAACTCAATTTTATATTAAACAAAAAAATAACATGTCAATTCTTAAAAAACCTGATTTAACAGACCCAAAGCTAAGAGCGAAATTAGCAAAAGGAATGGGCCATAACTATTATGGCGAACCAGCTTGGCCAAACGATCTATTATATGTTTTCCCTGTTGTAATTATTGGAACTTTTGCATGTAGTATTGGGCTAGCAATCTTAGAGCCTTCATCTATAGGAGAAAAGTCTAATCCATTTGCTACTCCGTTGGAAATTTTACCAGAATGGTACTTCTTTCCGACATTTAATTTACTAAGAGTAATTCCTAATAAGCTATTAGGCGTTCTCAGTATGGCAGCAGTACCAGCAGGGTTACTTACTGTTCCATTCATTGAAAATGTTAATAAATTTCAAAATCCTTTTAGGAGACCGATTGCAACGACTGTTTTCTTAATTGGTACGGTTGTCAGTGTTTGGTTAGGTATTGGCGCAACTATGCCTATTAATAATGCAATTACACTTGGACTTTTCTAATCTAATTAGTTGTAAGAAATAAAAAGTGCTTTTGTTTATTTTTAAACAAAAGCACTTTTTATTTCTTATTTAACAGCAACTGTTGCACCAGCATCTTCTAACTGTTTTTTCATAGCTTCTGCATCATCTTTAGATGCAGCTTCTTTTAGAACTTTAGGTGTGGATTCTACAAGATCTTTTGCTTCTTTTAGACCTAAACCAGTCAGAGACCTAACAACTTTTAGCACAGAAATCTTTTTAGGTGCAGGCACTTCTTCTAGAACAACATCAAATTCTGTTTTTTCCTCAACCTCAGATGCAGCTGGTGATGTAGCTGGTGCAGACATCATCATACCTCCTGAAACAGCAGATGCATCAACATCAAATGTTTCTTCTATTTGCTTTACTAGTTCAGCAGCTTCTAGAAGATTTAAAGATTTTAGTTCTTCTAAGATATTTTCAACTTTTGTACTCATAATTAGTAAGATATATATTAAAACTTTTGTTGCAGATAAGATATAGTAAGCAATTTATTTTATTAACATTGCTAGCAAATTATAATTTGAAATAATATATTATTCAAGTTATATAATTATATAAAAATTTCTCATAGAAGACTATTGATATCAATTTGGATAGATGGTCCCATAGTACTAGATAAGAAAAAAGTTTTCCAATACTTTCCTTTTGCACCAGAAGGCTTATTTCTATCAATTGATTCTTTAATTGTTTGGAGATTTAAGACTAGATCTTCTTTTAGAAAACTAGACTTTCCAAAAGGTACATGAATTATACCAGTTCTATCAACTCGATACTCGACTTTCCCACCTTTGAATTCATTCACAGCTTTGCCTACTTCTACTGTAACGGTACCCGCTTTAGGAGAAGGCATTAGTCCTCTAGGACCTAAAACACGGCCAAGCTTTGCTATTAGAGGCATAATATCTGGAGTTGCTATTAATTTATCAAAATCTAATCTACCTTTTAATATTTCATCAATTAGTTCTTCTGAACCACTTACATCTGCTCCCGCCGTAATTGCCTCTGTTAGTTTTTCGCCTTTAGCAATAACTGCTACTTTTATTGATTTACCTGTTCCTTTTGGCAATATAACTGTTGCTCTCAGCTGCTGATCTGCGTATTTAGGGTTTAAACCTAGACAAATATGAGCTTCTGCAGTCTCTTTAAATTTAGCATTCGATGTTGCTTTTAATAAAGATACTGCTTCATCAATAGTATGAAGTTTAGGCTCAACTTGAGATTTCAACATTGTAAGTCGACGTGAAATTTTTTTCATAAAAACAATAAATATAATTGAAATTTTTTACTCTTTAATTAGAATTCCCATATTTTTAGCTGTACCTCCAACTATTTTCATGGCTTGAGATATACTTTTAGTATTTAAATCAGGTAGCTTTATTTCTGCAATAGATTCTAACTGTTTATACGTTATGCTACCTATTTTTTTTGTATTTGGTTCGCCTGAACCTTTATTTAAGCCAGCAGCTTTGGCAATTAGTACAGAAGCAGGGGGAGTTTTAAGTATAAAAGTGAAGCTTCTATCTTCATATATTGAAATTTCTACAGGAATTACTAGTCCTGATTTATCTGCTGTACGTGCGTTATACTCTTTACAGAACATAACAATATTTACACCATGCTGACCTAAAGCCGGCCCTACAGGTGGTGCGGGGGTAGCTTTGCCTGCATTTAATGCTAATTTAACAATTCCAGTAACTTTTTTAGGCATAGTTTTAAAATTTTTCAAGTTATATGTGTACAGAAAACTATTGAATGTATCCGTACTGAATTTCAACTACTTTTATTGATTACAAAAATGGACTTAATATAATCAACTTACTAATAATAACATATAAAAAAACAGTACTAGTAAATAAAATATCCAATATACAGAGTATGATGTTTTATATCATATGGTTTTAATGTTTGCAAAAAAGGGAAATACTACTATTAAACTATAATCAAAACTAAGCACGCCCTGAAGGACTTGAACCCTCGACATCAGGTTTTGGAGACCTGCGTTCTACCAACTGAACTAAAGGCGCAGATCAAATCAGTAAACTATAAAATTAGATTACTTTAATAATTGGCTAGGCTAGCATATACTCGTTTAGTATACAATAAAAGTACTAGATGTAAACAGTTTATCTTTTATTAATTAAATAACATGTCTCATACAATTGTAACGGAAAAATGTATTGGAGTTGCTGAATGTGTAACCGCTTGCCCAGTAGCTTGTATTCACCAAGGACAAGGAAAAAATAGTATTAATACTAATTGGTATTGGATTGATTTTTCTGCCTGTATTGATTGTAGTATTTGTACTCAAGTTTGTCCTACGCAAGGAGCCATTTTAGATACAGAGGAACCCAATTTACAAAAGTCCTTTTAATACGTTTATCAGTTAATTTCTAATTGATGTTAATTAACCTATAAATTTTCATGCTGAACTTTCAATCAGATAATATAAAATACTCTTTAGAGGAATATACAAGATATTCTAAGCATTTAGTGTTACCACAAATTCAATTAGAAGGACAAGAAAGATTAAAAAAAGCAAAGGTATTATTCCTTGGTGCTGGTGGACTAGGTTCTCCTGGAATCATTTACCTTGCTGCTGCTGGAGTTGGCAGCATTGGTATTATAGACGATGATATTATTGATCTTTCTAATTTACAGAGACAGATTATATATACAGTTGAAGATATAGGATATTCAAAAGTAGAAATAGCTAAAAAAAAATATTAAATTTGAATCCGAAATGCAAAGTGAAAGTTTTTAAAACAAGACTAACCTATAACAATTCAATTGATATCATTAAACAGTACGATATTATAATAGATGGATCAGACAATTTCAACACTCGATATCTGCTGAGTGATACTTGCCTGGAATTAAATAAAATACATATTTACGGCGCTATTTTTCAATTTGAAGGACAAGTTAGTGTATTTAACTATCAAGGAGGTCCAAGTTATCGAGACTTCTACAATGAAGTTGAAAGTAAAAATAATACAATAGATACATGCAGCAACTCTGGTGTTTTAGGTCTATTGCCAGGTATTATTGGTACACTGCAAGCAACGGAGGCTATCAAAATTATTCTTGGTTGCAAGTCTATATTAAGTGGCACAATATTAACCTATAACGCTTTAACTTTATCATTCAACAAGTTTAAAATTGTAAATACTAAATTTATATTAACAAAAACAAAGCACTGGAACAAATATAACTATGATAAGTTAAATACTATTATAAGAGAAATTAATGTTGTTCAATTACAAAAACTTTTAAATAGTAGAGACCTAAAATATATTTTAATCGATGTAAGGAATAAAAATGAATATAAAAAATATCACTTAAGTCACTCATTGAATATACCTTTAAAACGACTCAAAAAAATTCATTACTCTAATATAAATTTTAAAAATAAAATTTGCTTTGTCTACTGTAGCCTAGATTCTAGATCAATATTTGCCTCTCAATTTTTACTGACTCAAAAACTCAATATTGTGAGAATAAAAGGTGGTCTATATGCTTGGAAGAATATTATTGGGAATTCTGACTGGACTATATGATAATTATGCTCATTTTTATACGGAGAGAGAGGGATTCGAACCCTCGTTAAGATTACTCTTAAACAGCATTTCCAATGCTGCGCCTTCAACCACTCGGCCACCTCTCCTAACAAACTACTGTACATAATACTATACCAGAATTAAGATGAAAATTCACCATCATTTTTATGAAGATATTATGTCAACAAGTAGATACTTCCTATTAAAATCTGAGTACAACAGGTATAATAAAATTATATAGATTTTTTAAAATTTAGAATTAAGATGAGTAAAAAAATTATAAAAGTTGTGCTAAAAGAAAATATCCAAAAACTTGGTAAAAATAATGATCTTGTCAAAGTTTCTGCTGGTTATGCAAGAAATTTTTTAATCCCTAATAAAATGGCGATAATCGCAACACATAGTATTTTAAAACAACAAAAATTTTATGCAGCTATAAAAGAAGAAAAATTAAAAGTAGCCAAAGAAGATGCAAAAAAAATTCAGAAACTTCTAGAAGAGATTCAGAAATTCAGCATAACTAAAAAAACAGGAGATGGGCAAAATATTTTTGGTAGTGTTACAGAGAAAGAGATTGCACAAATTATTAAAGATGCTACAAATATAGACATTGAAAAACAGAATATCTTTTTACCAGAAATTAAAACAGTTGGTATTTACAATATAGAAATTAAGCTATTCAACCAAGTAAGTGCCAACATTCAACTAAAAGTTCTTCCAGAGTCAAACTAAATTAATAGTTAGTATTATTAGAATAATGTTACAAGAAGGAACTAATTATTATTTATAAATATTTACCTCCTCATAATATTTTAGCTGAAAAAATATTACTTAGTATAATATTAACTAAGCAATCAACCTCTTTACTAAAATCAGCAGATAAACTCTCTCCTGATTTTTTCTATTTTACATCAAATTCATTGCTTTACAGGGCTATCCTTGAGAATGCTCATCTTATTAAAAAAACCAGTATAGGTAATTTTTTAACTAACTTAAAAACTGAAAAAATAGTTAAGCACTTGCATGAACTAAATGAAGTTCTTAGTCTAATAGAACATGCGCCTTTATCTGATGTTATATATGAATATTCATCAATTATTATAGACAACTACATTAAAAGATTACTTTTAATATCTGGTGATTCATTATTTTTAATTAGTTGTTCAAAACAGCCTGTTAAACAAAATAATATAACATCTATTGTTAATCAATTAACAAAAGCTTACGAAATTCTTGAAGAGAAGGATACGCAAACACTAGCTACAATTCTTGCTAATCTACTTGTCCATTTGGATAAAACAAAAAAAATTAGTATAAATAGTAGCGTACTTTCCGGTTTTACAGAACTAGATTCTATTACACAAGGTTTTCAAAAGTCAGATTTAATTATTCTTGCAGGAAGACCTTCAATGGGGAAAACGGCATTCGCTATTAATGTAGCTAGACATATAATTAACCAAGAGAAATCTTTCGTTATTTTATTTAGCCTAGAAATGTCTATAGAACAACTACTAAGAAGAATTTTAGCTCAAGAATGTCACTTAAATGGTCAAAGAATTCAATCTGGTCAACTTAGTGATAATGAATGGCAGTATGTTATTCAGAAGAGCAAAACTCTTGCAGATCTTAATCTTTACATTGATGACAGTGCAAAAATTTCTGCGGACATTATAAAAACAAAAGTTAAGTTCTTTAAATTGCAAGGGAAAAACATAGAACTTATTATTATAGATTATCTTCAATTATTACAGGATAGTAGACAGTCTGATAATAGATCTCAAGAACTATCACTAATTACTCGATCACTAAAGATATTGGCAAAAGATTTGAATTTACCTATACTAGTATTGTCTCAACTGAATAGAAATCTTGAGACTCGAAGTGATAAAAGACCTTTACTATCTGATCTAAGAGAAAGTGGATGTATATCAAAATTTAGCCGTATTCATATGCCATTATTTAATCTAACTCAAATTTTATTAAATCTTCATCGTAAGCATATTGAAGTCACTAGCTTTGATGAACAAAGACTCAACTCATTTACAACCAGTAAAGCTAATATTTCACAAACAGGAAAAAAGCCTATATATGTAATCATGACCCAATCTGGCAAGTATATAAAACTGACAAACAATCATAAGCTATTAACAACACACGGATGGAAACGATGTGATGAAATTGATAGTAATAATATGCTTGGCATTCAAATAAACATTATTAAAGAAAAAAAGTCTGTTTTAAATTCTTTTTCATCTTTATTTTTAATTTTTGAACATCTTAATAAGATAAATATTATTAACTGGCAAGCAGTATTCGATTTAAATTGTCAGTCTTTATACAATTTCATCGCGAATAACTTTATCTTACATAATTCTATAGAGCAGGATGCAGATTTAGTTATAATGCTCTACAGAGAAAGTTACTACACTCAAGAAACTTTAGAAAGAGACTTGACAGAAATTATAATAGCAAAACATAGAAATGGCCCAACAGGTACATTTCAACTAAAATTTGATGCTCATATAGCGAACTTTTCAAATGCTTAAAATGCCAAGAACCAGATTTGAACTGGTGACACGAGGATTTTCAATCCACTGCTCTACCAACTGAGCTATCCCGGCTCTGTACACAAATAAACATTATCAGAAGTTAGCAATTATAGCAACCCATTGTATCAAATTTCTTTTAAAAGCATTGAATACATGATATTCAATGCTTCAGATTAATAAACTATTTTTTAAGTTAATAATTCCAACTTTTCACCTAGTAAAACTTTTACCTCTCCTTCGTTAGTAACATCTACTACGGCACTATCACCAGCTTTAATTTTACCTGATAGAACTTCCTCAGCTAAACTGTCTTCTAATAATCTCATTACTGCTCGTCTAAGTGGTCGAGCTCCATAACTAGGATTATAGCCTTCTTCTACTAGTCTTTGCTTAAAACGCTCTGTTACATTTAGCTGAATATCCTGTTGCTTGATTCTGGCAAAAACTTCATTTAACATCAGTTCTGCAATTTCTCTAACTTCATCTTTAGTAAGCTGACGAAATACAATAATTTCATCTAGTCGGTTTAGGAACTCTGGTCTGAAGTATTGTTTTAACTCTTCATTTACTAAAGACCTTACTCTAGTATATTGAGATTCTGTTTGGTCTTCTGATAATTCGAACCCTAGGCTCCCCCCTCCTTTTTCAATGACTTTAGATCCAATATTGGAAGTCATTATTAAAAGAGTATTCTTAAAATCAATAGTTCGGCCTTTTGCATCTGTCAGTCTCCCATCTTCTAGAATTTGAAGAAGAAGATTGAAAATATCAGGATGAGCCTTTTCAATTTCATCAAAAAGGATTACAGTATATGGTTTTTTTCTTACTGCTTCTGTTAGATAACCACCTTCACTATAACCTACATATCCTGGAGGAGAACCAATTAATTTGGATACGGTATGTCTTTCCATATATTCTGACATATCTAAACGTATCATAGAAGCTTCGGAACCAAAAAAATAAGAAGCCAAGGCTTTTGTCAATTCCGTTTTACCTACACCTGTTGGTCCAGAAAAAATGAAACTTGCAATTGGTCTATTAGGATTTTTTAGACCTACTCTGGCTCGTCTTATAGCTCTAGATACAGCTACAACTGCTTCATCTTGTCCAATGATGCGCCCATGCAAAGTCTCTTCCATATGCATTAATTTTTCTGACTCACTTTTAGTTAGCTTCGTTACTGGTATACCAGTCCAAGCAGCAACAATTTCAGCAATATCATCTTCTGTTACAACAGGATCTTCTAAGTTTAAATCAGGCTCATTTTTTTTGCTTTGAGCAATTGCTGCAATTTGAGCTTTAATTTCCATTTCTCTTGCTCTATACTGCTCTGCTGTTTCATACTTTTGAGCCCTAATAGCTTCATCTTTTGTTTTTAATACAGCTCTTAATTCTTTATCTAATTCTCTTGCAGCTGGAGGTAATTGAGAATTTAGTAAACGGACTCTAGAACCAGCTTCATCTATTAAGTCGATTGCTTTATCTGGCAAAAATCGATCAGAAATATACTGATTCGCATATTTAGCAGCTGCCGCTAAAGCACCATCAGACATTGTTAATTGGTGATGTTTTTCATAACGGTCTCGAAGACCAAATAAAATTTCAATTGTTTCTTCAACACTTGGCTCTCCAACTACAACAGGCTGAAATCTTCGCTCTAGTGCTGGATCTTTTTCTATATGTTTTCTATATTCTTCTAAGGTTGTTGCACCTATACATTGCAATTCTCCTCTTGCTAAAGCAGGCTTTAGTAGATTTGCTGCATCTATTGCTCCTTCTGCAGCACCAGCTCCGATTAATGTATGGACTTCATCAATAACTAATATTACATTATCAGCCGATTTGATTTCATCCATAATGCGTTTTAGTCTTTCCTCAAATTCACCTCTGTATTTAGTACCAGCAACTAATAAACCGACATCTAGAGTAATAACTAATTTATCTTCTAGTATAGAAGGAACATCTCTATTAGCAATTCTTTGAGCTAATCCTTCTGCAATTGCTGTCTTACCTACTCCAGGTTCACCAATTAGAACAGGATTATTTTTAGTTCTTCGACCTAGGATTTGAATAACACGTTCTATCTCTTTTTGTCTTCCAACTACAGGATCTAAACCACCTTCCATAGCCATTTGAGTTAAATTAGAGCCAAACTCTTCTAGCGTAGGTGTTTTGCTTCTAGCCTGCGTATTACTACTTCCACTGACGTTAGCTTCTGCATTTTCTCCCAGCATTTGAATAACTTCTGCCCTAATCGAAGAAACATCAACTGCTAAATTTTCCAAGACTCTTGCCGCAACTCCTTCTCCTTCTCTTACTAAGCCCATTAATAAATGTTCTGTACCAATATAATTATGGCCTAGTTGGCGTGCTTCCTCCAAAGATAATTCTAGTACTCTTTTCGCTCGAGGAGTGAAAGGAATTTCAACCGCTACAAACCCAGATCCTCTTCCTATAATTTTTTCAACTTCAACTCTTGCATCTTTTAGATTCACATTCATAGATTTTAATACTTGGGCTGCAATACCGGTACCTTCACCTACTAACCCTAATAGTATTTGCTCAGTTCCGACAAAGTTATGCCCCAAGCGTCTAGCTTCTTCTTGAGCTAGCATTATTACTTTTATAGCTTTTTCAGTAAAGCGTTCAAACATTATTTATGCTTTGTGTTATGCCACTACCTTTGATAGTAACTAATTATAACACAAAACTAATAAATACTTAAGCCTTAATATTATTGTTTTGATCAACGAGTTTCATGTGTAAGATTCTTAAGCAAAGGAAAAATGTTCAAATATAATAACAGTACTAGTTAATAATTAGGTGAGATACTTGAATTATGCTGAATTACACGTAACTATTAATAAATTAAGCATACGAAGATCAATTTCATGGAAAGAAGTTTCATATTTCTACTATAAATATAAGTTAATCATTATTCCAGAATCAGTAAATAAATTTTTTTGATAATCAAGTAAAAAAAATACCTCCACAAAATTAGGTACATCAAGTACAGGAACAAATAATATAAAGATTTAAAGATACTAGTATGCTTGTTTACTAATAATTTTCATATTTGTTATTTTAATGTATAATATTTCGAAAACGTTACAAGACTAATCACTATGAAAGCAAATAATACAAAGATAAGTCAGCTCATGAAAAGTGTGGAAACTCCTTTTATAAAACAAGAATTACCTGAAATTCGAGTTGGTGATACAATACAACTTGGACTAATGGTTAAAGAAGGTAATAAAACACGAGAACAAGTGTGCGAAGGAGTAATCTTAGCAAGAAGAAGAAAAAACAGCTTAAATACTAGTTTAACTTTAAGATGCTCATTTCAAGGTATTGGAGTTGAACGAGTGTTCTTTCTTAATTCACCACGACTAACATTTGTTAAAGTTCTTAGAAGAGCTAAAGTACGGCGAGCTAAACTGTATTATCTAAGAGATCTTCTTGGTAAAGCAAGTCGCTTAAAGCAAATCTTTAACTAGAGATAGATAGTTAGTTATAAAATTAATAAATAGTGTTATATTATAATAATTATTAATGTTTTGGACATGTAACTCAGCTGGTTAGAGTGTCACGTTGACATCGTGAAAGTCGCTGGTTCGAGTCCAGCTATGTCCATTACTCAATAGTTTTATTTATGGAAAGACTTGTTTTAAGCAACTAAATTGTGATATTATTTGAGGTATATCTTAGATAGAATTTAATTAGGGTCGGTGCCCGAGTGGTTAATGGGGGCGGACTGTAAATCCGCTGGCTTCGCCTACGTTGGTTCAAATCCAACCCGGCCCAATATAATAAAAAGCCTTTGTGGCTCAGAGGTAGAGCATCCCCTTGGTAAGGGGAAGGTCACGAGTTCAATTCTCGTCAAAGGCTATCTGTAAAAAAATTATACAAGATTCAAAATATACACTTATAAACTTTGTTATTTATTGTGTTTTTGAAAAAATATAAATCTATTAATTTAGATATTTGTATTAATATAATTTGAGGCAGTACCTCTTTGAGGCTTGGCAATACCTATCATTTGTGCATTACTTTTGCCAGGAGCTACCATTGGGTAGCAATTTTCATTTTCCGTAACTTGACAGTCTAGTAAAACTGGGCCATGATACTCAATAGCTGCTTCTAGAGAAGATTGCATATTTTTTCTATTATTAATAGTAAAAGCCTTGATACCGAAAGCTTCTGCAAGCTTTTGAAAATTTGGAGCTCCTTCTGTCATGCGTGAATGAGAGTATCTTTCACCATAAAAAGCCTGTTGCCATTGTCTAACCATTCCTTGCCAACGATTATTAATAATAATAATTTTGACAGGCAGCTGATATTGAGCAATAGTTCCTAGCTCTTGCATATTCATTTGAAAACTAGAGTCACCACTAATACAAATAACTACATCATTAGGATGTGCTACTTGGGCACCAATCGCTGCAGGTAATCCGTATCCCATTGTACCTAGGCCAGCACTTGAAAGCCAGTGCTTAGATTTCACTTTTAAAAATTGAGCTGACCACATTTGATGCTGACCAACATCTGTAGTAAAATAAGCATTCTGAGCCAGTTTATTAGCTGCAACAAGTATCTCTTGAGGTGAAATACTCATTGATTTTTTAGGAACTATTAATGGATACTGTTGGCGCCAGCGCTTAATTCGTTCTTGCCACGATATAATCTGCTCTGGATAAGGAGGGAAAGAAGTTTTTAATAGATTTAATATTGCGGTAACAACTTCTGTAACATCACCAACAATAGCGACCTGAGGAATTCTATTCTTTCCTACTTCAGCAGGATCAATATCGACATGAATTACTTGCGCATTACAAGCGAACTCATCTAGTTTTCCTGTAACCCTATCATCAAATCTAGCCCCTAATGCGATTAAAAGATCACATTCACTAACTGCAAAATTAGCATATGCAGTACCATGCATTCCTAACATTCCTAAACAATGTTCACTATCTTCATTAAAAATACCTTTCCCCATAAGAGTAGTCGTAACAGGTATTTTGTAAAAATTTACAAATTCTTCAATGATCTGATGAGAATCAGAAATTATAGCCCCACCTCCTATATATAATAGAGGTTGACTAGACTGTTGTATCATTTTGGCTGCCATAAGTATTTGCCTGGACTTCAAATTAGTGACTGGTCTACAACCAGGAATAGTCACTTTTCCGGGATTGATAGAAAAATAATTAAACTTTTCTAGACCTACATCTTTAGGTACATCAATCAATACAGGACCTGGTCTACCATGTTTACAAATAAAAAATGCCTCACTAACGATTCTAGACATATCTCGAGGGTCACGGACTACATAAGAATGCTTTACAATAGGAAGAGTAATACCAAAAATATCTACTTCTTGGAATGCATCAGTACCTATAAATGCTCTTCCAACTTGACCAGTAACAGCTAGAATAGCCACAGAATCAATATGTGCTGTAGCTATACCAGAAACAAGATTAGTTGCACCTGGACCAGATGTAGCAAAACAAACTCCAACCTCTCCTGTTGATCTGGAATAAGAGTCTGCAGCATGAGCCGCACCTTGCTCATGCCGAACCAGAATATGCTTAATTAAAGCAGATTTTTCCCAAGAATAAAGTTCATCATAGATAGGAAGAATAGCCCCGCCTGGATAGCCAAATATATGTTTAACCCCATGTCTAACAATACTATCTAGAAGTGCAAAGGCACCAGTCTTCTCAGAACCAACTATTTGTTTTAGTAGCATAATATCTATAAAATAATATTTAATACGTATAATTTTTTTGTAGAAAAGGTAGAAGAGAAATTAGAAATATCATAGTTAATGATAATATAATATTATATATGTTCAAAAATTTTAATTAATTTAATTTAATTCTCTTAACAACATTCGATGTTAAGCATTTTTTTTATTGTTATTGCTAAAATTGCGATTAATCCCGTTAATGATGTGATGAAAAAAAAACTTGTCAATGGTTTCTTTAATAACACGAAAAAAGGACTAATAATTATTAAAACTAATCCAAAAATAACACTAACTAAAAACCGTGGAAATTTCAATATATTATTCCAAAAACTATTCATAACTATAATCCTTATAATTTTAACTATTAATAATATGTTTATTTTTTTAAAGTTTTGAAGCACTTACTTGCATCTATTAAATTAATGTACGTACTATAAATAAATTTATATATCATAATTCTATTCATGCTGACTAATTCAGAAAGAGTAAAAGTCTTAAGTGAAGCTTTGCCATATATTCAAAAATTTTCTTCAAGAATTATTGTTGTAAAATATGGAGGAGCAGCTATGAAAAATCAAAAATTAAAAGATCAAGTAATTAGTGATCTTGTTTTTCTGTCTTTTATAGGTCTGCATCCTATTTTAGTTCATGGTGGAGGCCCAGAAATTAATTTCTGGTTAGATCGCCTAAAAATTCTACCAAAATTTGATAATGGCGTAAGGGTGACAGATCAAGCTACTATGGATATTGTAGAAATGGTTTTAGTTGGACGAGTCAATAAGGACCTTGTAGCAACGATTAATAAGCAAGGAGGTAAAAGTGTAGGTTTGTCTGGGAAAGACGGTTTACTCATCACTCCGAGACCAAATGGTAAATCAAATCTTGGCTTTGTAGGAGAAGTACAAAATATTGATACTAATTTGTTAGAGATCTTAATTAACAATAACTATATACCAGTAATTGCTAGTGTTGCAGCAGACAAGCAAGGCCAATCGTACAATATTAATGCTGATACTGTAGCAGGAGAAGTAGCCGCAGCTCTTAATGCGGAAAAACTAATTTTATTAACAGATACTCAGGGTATTTTACGTAACTCTTCAGATCCTACAACACTGATTAGTCACTTAAATATACAAGAAGCTAGAGATTTAACTCAAACAGAAGTGATTTCCGGAGGTATGATCCCTAAAGTTAATTGCTGCATTCGTTCTTTAGCTCAAGGAGTAGCTTCAGCACATATCTTAGATGGTAGAATTGATCATGCTCTCTTACTAGAAATATTAACTGATCAAGGTATTGGTTCAATGCTAGTTGTATAAGACATTATTTATTTATTTATCTAACTCTTAGCTACTCACTATCAAAAAACTGCTAAAAATCAAATATTACTGAGAGAAATTAATGAATATCTCTTAAATATAGAATTTAAAGAACTTAAGTTTATTTGACATATTGAAAAATGAGACTTGTATTATATCTATTTTATACATAAATTTTTTGTATAATTTAGATTCTTTAATATTATATATCACTCTATATAATGAAACCTGAATTAAATTATATTAATAAAAAAATGAGGTATTCTATGTATATATTTTCTTTGCTTTTTGTTAAGTAAAGATATATTATTGTTCAGCATAATCAACAAAAATTGGCCAATCTATAGACTGCTCTAATTATATTAGAGACAATATGCATACTCGGCAGTATTCTATATATTCTTGTAGAAAATTCTTTATTTCGCAAGTCGAATATTGAGACATTTAATATTAAATGAAAATACCTTGAAGTATATTGTACAAAATTTTTTTATATTCTTTCGGCTACGAAGGGAAGCATGAAAATCAAGGATTTTTAGAATAATAGTTTTAATAGTATGAAATCAATTTAATGTAGTAAATATTTTTTCATTGATTTATGTTTTGAGGTAATTTATGGTATAATATTTGGTAGTAGTTTGTATTATGGCTCAGTAGCTCAGTGGTTAGAGCAGGGGATTCATAAGCCCAAGGTCGCAGGTTCAAATCCCGCTTGAGCCATTTCTATGTAGCCTCAAGAAAAGGGGTTATAGCTCAGTTGGTAGAGCATCTCAATGGCATTGAGAGGGTCAGCGGTTCAAATCCGCTTAGCTCCATAAATATTTATGTACATCTATTAAATTTCAATTATTTTTGATATGCTGACTGTGTAAAACTTTTTGGAGAGGTGGCTGAGTGGTCGAAAGCGGTAGATTGCTAATCTACTGTACGATTAACTTCGTACCGAGGGTTCGAATCCCTCTCTCTCCTATTAAATACTTTATAATAAAAAACATGAAAAGTGCTTTTGACAGTACTTTTCATGTTTAGTAGTGTAATTTGACAATTACACGCTTATTATGAGATTATGTATTTGTGTTCTTACTGGGACTGTAGTTCAATTGGTTAGAGCACCGCCCTGTCACGGCGGAAGTTGCGGGTTCGAATCCCGTCAGTCCCGTATTATTTAAAACTGGGATTTATAGTAATTCCTTTCTGGAATTGCTGTGTATTCTTTGACGATATCTCTAAATTCATTGCCTTCAATTGTTTCCTTTTCAATTAATAAATCAACTAATCTATCCATAACTACTCTATTATCCGCAATAATTTCTTTAGCCTGCTTATAGCATTCACTTACGATTTCTCGTACTTGTTTATCAATATTAGTTGCAACCTCATCTGAGTATTCTGAACCTCCTCCCATTCCTCTACCTAAGAAAGGGTCGCCACCTTGACTCTCAAGAGATAACGGTCCAATTTTAGACATCCCAAATCGAGTTACCATTTGTCTAGCCATTGATGTAACTTGCTGTAAATCATTACTAGCACCTGTGGTAACTTCTGCATCTCCGAAAATAATCTCTTCTGCAGCTCTTCCACCAAGAGCCCCGACGATGCGTGCTAGTATTTGTGATCTTGAGATTAAACTTTGATCATCGCTAGGAGTAAACCATGTTAAGCCTCTAGCTTGCCCTCTTGGTATTAGGGTGACTTTTTGAACAGGATCATGATGCTCTAATAAACTTCCTATTATTGCGTGGCCTACCTCATGATATGCAATCAATCTTTTGCTTTTACTATCAATTAAAGGAGTGCCTTCCATTCCAGCTACTACTCTATCAATTGATGTATCAATTTCTGACATAGTCATTGCATTTTTCCTTCTTCGAGCTGTTAAAATAGCAGCTTCATTTAGTAAGTTCGCTAGATCAGCTCCTGAAAAGCCAGGAGTTCGTCTTGCAATAGTTTCTAAAGATACTTTAGGCTCCATTTTTTTATTTTTAGCATGAACTTCAAGTATTGCTAATCTGCCTTTAAAATCAGGAACATCTACAGAAACTTGTCTATCAAATCTCCCTGGTCTTAATAATGCAGAATCTAGAATGTCAGCTCTGTTAGTAGCAGCAATTACAATAACACCAGTATTGCCTTCAAAACCATCCATTTCAGTTAATAGCTGATTTAATGTTTGCTCCCTTTCGTCATTTCCACCTCCGACACCTGTTCCTCTTTGTCTGCCCACTGCATCAATTTCATCAATAAAAACAATGCAAGGTGCATTGTCTTTTGCTTTCTTAAAGAGGTCTCTTACACGAGAAGCACCAACCCCAACAAACATTTCTACAAATTCTGAGCCCGATATACTAAAAAAAGGAACACTTGCTTCACCAGCAATTGCTTTCGCTAATAATGTTTTTCCTGTACCAGGGGGACCAACTAATAGAACACCTTTGGGGATTTTTGCACCAACAGCAGTGAATGATTCAGGTTGCTTTAAGAAAGTCACTACTTCTTGAAACTCTTCTTTTGCTTCCTCAACTCCAGCTACATCATTGAATACTACTCCTGTTTTAGCTTCCATTTGAAATAAAGCTTTTGACTTGCCAAATGACATTGCTTGACCAGGCCCACCACTAGCACTATTAGACCTTCTAAATAGAAAAGCTAAGCCACCAACTAGTAGCAGAGGAAATAGTAAATTACCTAATAGTCCCCATACTGCACTTGTACTTTTAGGAGGATGAGCATCTAGATCAACATTAGCTTTACGTAGCTTTGTAATTAATTCTGGTGCACTGGCTGGCAGCTCAACTCGAATTCTTTGAACCCTGTTTCCTAATTCTGGTCCAACAGCTTCAACAATTGCTGTGCGATTATTTTCATATAGGTCAACTCTTTTAACCCAACCCATATCTAAATATTCTAAGAATCTTCCGTATGTCATTCTAGAACTTGCGATATTACTACCAACATCCGTGGTCGTCGGACCTAAAAAACCTTGCCAGAAAAAGAAACCAACGACAAATATTGGTAAAGACCAAAGAAGAAGTGTTTTCCAAGATAGTTTCATATTATGAGAGAGTTTATTTATTTAGTAAAAATTGTACAAGATTAAAAAACCTTTAAATAAGCTGATATAGATTCTATGCACATATTTCGTAAAGATATCTATAGAAAGATTATAATTTATATTTAACATAGTTTTAATTTTCTATGCAACTACCTTAGTTCTATGTTATTCTTGTGTAATTTAGAAAAAAAGAGTTTTAGTTTAGGAGAGATGGCAGAGTGGTCTATTGCAACAATCTCGAAAATTGTCATAACTCAATATAGTTATCGAGGGTTCGAATCCCTCTCTCTCCTCTTATTGTGAAATTTTGGTAATTGTCGGTACTAATTTTATGTATTTTTTGAAATTTATTTATTTATTCATTATAATAACTGTTAACAATCTATTTGAGGACTAAAAATATGGAACGAGGCTCAAAAGTAAAAATATTGAGAAAGGAATCATACTGGTATCAAGAAATTGGTACTGTTGCCGCAATGGATAAAAGTGGTATTAAATATCCAGTATTAGTAAGATTTGAAAAAGTTAATTATAATAATGTTAACACTAATAGCTTTGCAGATAGTGAATTAATTGACTTAGGAAAATAGTGATTTTGGTGTATAGCAAAATATGATTTAAGCGATCGCTATTATGTTATGATAGCGATCGCTTGTTGTTTTTAATGTTATTAAATTCAAGAAATATTATAATTAGCTGCCTAAAGTAGCCCAATCTACATCTACATTTTCTAGTACTAGTGATGAATTATAGATTTGTAAAATGATCAACAAAAACAAGAAAAATAATAACATGAAAATTCCCATGATAGGAGTTGTTCCCCAACCTGGAGCAACTTTTCCGTACTCTGAATTTAAGGGTCTTAAAATTTCTCCAAGTCTAGTTCTAAGTGCCATAATATATTTTGATAAATTTGATAATTAAATGTTTTAATATTGATAATATTATTATAGAAAAAATTCATCTTAATACTGATTGAATCATGGAAACTGCAACAGTTCTTAGTATTTTCATTTCGAGTTTGCTTTTAGGTATTACAGGTTATTCAATATATACAGCATTTGGTCCTGCTTCAAAAGATCTTAGAGATCCTTTTGAAGAGCATGAAGAATAGTATACTGTAACCTACAATAGAACCACTTTCCACTAATAAGCTGGAAAGTGGTTCTATTATTGTAAGTGTAACCCAATAAAATTATTTAGCTATTCTTGGAGGTTCTCTAAAAAAGATTGCAAAGAATATAACCATTAGCGTTCCTGTCAATAAAAACACATAAACCAAAGCTTCCATAAATTCTCCTAATTAGTAACTGTTAAATAATAAACTTTTTCTGAACTATTTTAACACCAGAAATATTTGATAAAGACTTTATTTAACTTAGTCTTATACAGCGCCTTGCTTTTTACTGCTTCTATCACCTAATTTCTGGAAAGCTCCAAACTCTACTTGTTCAGTTACTTCAGCTCCAATTCCTGCAAACACATCTCTGAAGATAGTTCTTGAACCATGCCAAAGATGTCCAAAGAAAAAGATTAAAGCGAAATTAGCATGACCAAATGTAAACCAACCTCTTGGACTACTTCTAAATACACCGTCTGATTCTAATGTAGTTCGGTCAAATTCGAATACCTCTCCCAATTGAGCTTTTCTTGCATACTTCTTGACGCTAGGAGCATCATTAAATACTTGGCCATTTAATTTGCCGCCATAAAAACTAGCCGTTACACCTACTTGTTCGATACTATACTTAGACTCCGCTCTCCTAAACGGAATGTCAGCTCGTATAATACCATCTTTATCAACTAAAATGACTGGGAAAGTTTCGAAGAAAGCAGGCATTCTGCGGACACTTAGTTCTCTACCTTCTTTATCCTGGAATACAGGATGTCCAAGCCATGCTTCAGCAACTCCGTCTCCTTTATTCATAGGGCCAGCTCTAAATAAACCACCTTTTGCTGGATTGTTACCAATATAGTCGTAGAAGGCTAATTTATCTGGAATTCTTGACCACGCTTCGCTAGGTGCAGCTCCATCAGCAATAGCATTTTCTACTCGTTTTTCAATTTCCTGCTGAAAATATCCACTATCCCATTGATATCTAGTTGGACCAAATAACTCGATAGGTGTAGTTGCAGAGCCGTACCACATTGTTCCGCAAGTAACAAAAGCTGAGAAAAAGACAGCAGAGATACTACTTGATAATACAGTTTCGATGTTACCCATTCTGAGAGCGCGATACAGTCGCTGTGGTGGTCTAACAGTTAAATGAAAAACACCAGCTAATATACCTACAGTACCTGCAGCAATGTGATGAGAGGCAACTCCTCCGGGATTAAACGGATTAAATCCTTCTGGTCCCCATGCTGGAGCTACTGGCAGAACTTTACCTGTTACTCCATAACCATCAGATACCCACATTCCTGGTCCAAATAGTCCAGTTACATGAAAAGCGCCAAATCCAAAACAAAGTAAACTTGATAACAATAGATGAATTCCAAAAATTTTTGGTAAGTCTAAAGCTGGTTCCCCAGTTCGTGGATCTCGAAATAATTCTAAATCCCAATAAACCCAATGCCAAATAGCAGCCAGAAAAAGCATTCCAGAAAGAACTATATGAGTTAAAGCTACTCCTTCAAAACTCCATAATCCAGGATTGGAGACGTTTTCTCCAGTAATGCTCCATCCTCCCCAAGAATCTGTTACGCCAAGCCTTGCCATAAATGGCATAACAAACATTCCTTGTCGCCACATTGGATTTAATACTGGATCTGAAGGATCAAATACAGCTAATTCGTATAATGCCATAGATCCTGCCCAACCTGCTACAAGTGCAGTATGCATTAGATGGACTGCAATTAAGCGTCCAGGATCATTTAAAACAACCGTGTGTACACGGTACCATGGTAGTCCCATTGACTACATGCCTCCTATGAATAAGAACATACTTTGTTGACTTTCTTACAAATATTTATCATTGTTGATAATAGCTTTGGTTTTGAAAAACTACTTCTATTTCAATTATCCATACTACTATTAGTATTATATATTAAAAACCTTTTTAAAATAAATTTAATAAATTTTTTATTAAAATTTTAATTAACTTTAGTTTCTAATATCTTAGATACAAGATAAGCTGCAATTGTATCTAAAACAACTAATAATGCAATAATTTGCCCTAGACAAATATCTCCCCAACTAATTTTAATAACACACTCTGTAAAATTCCAATGTATGTTGGAATATAAATATCTTGTACCTTCTATTGCATAACTTAACGGATTTAGACTAGCAATTAATTGAAGCCAAGGTGGCATGAAATAGAGAGGAGCCAGAGCCGTACTAGAAAATAGAAAAGGTAAATTTATTACTAAAATAAGTGCTAACAGTTCAATATGACCAGGTAGAGTAAAAGATAAAGCTAAACTAAGCATTGTAACTCCTGCAGTCACTAATAGAATTATAAGCCCCAAAATTATAGTACTATCACTGTTTAAAGGAGAAATTCCCATAAATAAAGTAGCTGTAACTATAAATATAACTTGTATCAAGCTAATACAAGTCATAAAAGTAGCAGAAGATAAAATAATAGAATTTCTAGATATTAAAGGAGCCGTTAATAATCGATTTAAAAACCCAAATTCTCGATCAAACATTAAAGGAAGACCTGAATTCAGTGCCCCAGTAAATGATGTGAAAATTATAATCCCAGAGCTTAAAAAACAGTTATAGCTTGTGTTAATAGTGAATAAATTCACAGGAGCATTATAAAAAAGTCCACCAAATAGAATCAACCATAATAAAGGCTGAATAATACCTGCCATCAACGTGGCAGGTCTTCTCCAAACTTGTAAAAAGAGTCTAGTTGTTAAAGCTTTAATTTCTTGTATAAGAGAAATTGAATATAAACGTGGTATCTGAAATCGAAGAATAGGCTTTAGTTCTACTTGTTGCTTCAGCATTGAAATCATAATTATTTATTGATTATAAAAGACTATATTAGTAATTAGTCTAAGAGTGTAGAGTATTAAATTTAGTTCTTTAAGTGATGAAAATAATTTTAACTACATGAATTTATATATATACTTTGAACCTACTATAGTTCTATTTAGTATGAAATGTAGCTTAATCTTTCACAATATTATATTATTTTCTTTTTTGGCAGTCTATTATTCATAATGAAACTAATATATAATTTTTTGGTAAATCCCTTGAGTTATTCTGTTTTATTAAGTTTCAAGTTTATCTTTATTATGGAGTAAAAAATGGCAGATTATAAAATTCATTTAGTATGTGAAAGTGAAAATATTGACGTTACATTTAACTGTGCAGATGATACATACATTTTAGATGCAGCAGAAGAAGAAGGCATTGAACTTCCTTACTCCTGTAGAGCTGGAGCTTGCTCAACTTGCGCAGGTAAAGTCACGGAAGGTACTGTAGATCAATCTGATCAATCATTTTTAGATGATGATCAGATGTTAGCGGGCTATGTTCTAACTTGTATTGCTTATCCTCAATCTGATTGTACTATTTCAACTCATGTTGAACAAGAACTTTATTAAATAAATTCACTTCAATAGCATAAAGTCAGACCATAGAGTAAATACTTAATCGATGGTACTACTTTATGCTATATGTTTTTAATTATAGAAATGTTGCAGTCAAGAAATTTTTTAGCTAGTATATTGATTAAATAATTTTAAAAGTAAGTTTCATAAAATGGCTAAAAAGAATATGATCCAAAGAGAGCTTAAAAGAGAAAGACTTGAGAAAAAATACTATTCGAAACGATTAGCTATTAAAGATCAACTTAAAGAGGCTATAAGTTTCTCTGACAAAATGGAATTAAGACAAAGACTTCAAGAAATGCCTAGAAACAGCGCAGCTGTTAGAGGTAGAAATAGATGTTGGTTAACTGGTAGGAGTAGAGGGTATTACAGAGATTTTGGGTTATCTCGCCATGTATTTCGAGAAATGTCTCATGAATGCCTTCTACCTGGGGTTACTAAGTCGAGCTGGTAAAATTTTTTCTGTATTTACAAATTAGTTAATCTGTAGATATTTATAAAAACCAGAATTATTATAGTTTTTATAAATATCTATAATTTAGGCCTTAAAGTCCTAATTGATTTCCGCGTTGATATTGTAGATAAGCTGCTACTAGTAGTCCGAATAAAGTGATAGGGATAAGGCCCAAAACAATTCCTGACAGTAAGGGTTCAACCATAATAGTTATTATTGTTTAAGATATAAAATTAGAGTTCAAAAAATTGCACTCTTTATATTTGCTATTTTTGTCATAACTTACAGGCTATCTAAAACCGATTGCTGCTTGCCAAACAAAAGCTAAAAGTAGAAAAAATACAGGAATTACAGGTAAAATGTCAATGATTGGTTTGAAAACCGCATAAGCTTCCGGTAGTTTTGCTAAAAAAAGGGCTGAGTTCATATGGTTTACCTCTTATTTTAAAGTTTCTCTAATCACTAAAATCACTAATAATACTTAGCTTTTTATACAGCATATCATCTTATCCTAAATTTTTTTTAAAAAAGACTTTCTTTAAATTTTTTATCTATTTAAAAAAGATAGTGTTATTGTTTACAATAAAGATTTTAATACTTAATTTAATATTTCTTGAGAAAACAATAATTTTAAATTATTTCTTCATAGATAAATTATTGAAGGTATAAAGCTTCATTGTATTATATACAATATTATTCACATTTGAATTTTTCAGGAGAATATAATAAATGATTATTGCGATTCAATTACTAGTTCTATTATTAATTGCGTTATCAACTGTATTAGTAGTAGGTGTACCTGTTGTTTTAGCATCACCCGGTCAATGGGAACAGTCAAAAGGCCTAATATATACCGGAGCCGGCTTATGGACAGGACTAGTAATTGTTACTAGCTTAGTTAACTCTTTAGTAGTCTAACACTTATATTTAATTATATTTTTGTTTTTTGAATAAAAAAAGTACTTATATTATTATATAAGTACTTTTTTTTAAGAAGCAATAATAATCTTTATATTTTTAATAGTTACTTGATATATTTATTAAGGATTAATAGTTCGACTATATAATCACAGATTGACAAATGTTACGATGTTTGTGATAATATAGTCGATGCGGGTATAGCTCAGTGGTAGAGCGCAACCTTGCCAAGGTTGATGTCGCGCGTTCGAATCGCGTTACCCGCTAGTCTTTTATTTAGCTTCAGAAAAATCTGTGTCAATCACATTGTCATCGTCTTTTGTGCTGTTTGTCTTATTTTCGGACTGAGCAGCCGTTTTGCCAATATCCATTAAAGTATTTTGTAGTTGTTGAGAAATAGCTTCAATATTTTCGTATTTTTCTTCCTCTAAATTAGATCTAAGCTCTGTAATTAGCCCCTCTATTTTCGTTTTTAAATCTTGGCTAATTTTGTCTCCGAATTCTTTAACTTGTTTTTCAGCTTGGTAAGATAAAGACTCTGCTTGATTCTTGATATCAATATTTTTTCTTCTCTTCTGGTCTATATCGAAATTTTCTTCAGCTTCTTTTACCATTCTTTCAACATCGTCTTTAGGCAAAGTAGAAGCTCCAGATATAGTAATTGATTGTTCTTTGCCCGTAGCTTTTTCTTTTGCTTTAACAGACAAAATTCCATTAGCATCGATATCAAATGTAACTTCAATCTGAGGAACGCCTCTAGGTGCTGGCATAATACCATCTAATCGGAATGTCCCTAAGCTTTTGTTGTCTTTTGTCAACTCTCTTTCGCCTTGCAGTACTTGAATTTCTACATTTGGTTGATTGTCTACAGCTGTAGAAAATACTTCTGATTTTTTTGTAGGAATAGTAGTATTTCTTGGAATAATTTTCGTCATTACCCCACCTAAAGTTTCCACTCCTAAAGACAATGGTGTCACATCTAATAATAGAATATCTTTGACCTCGCCAGCTAAAACACCAGCTTGTACAGCTGCGCCAATAGCAACAACTTCATCTGGATTTACACTTTGGTTGGGATCTTTACCTATTAATCTTTTCACCATCTGCTGTATAGCTGGAATTCTGGTAGAACCTCCGACTAAAACAACTTCATCAATACTAGAAGCTTCTAGTTTTGCATCTTTTAGAGCATTATTTACAGGAATACTACATTTATCTATTAGATTCGAGCAAAGCTCTTCAAATTTGCCCCTAGTTACAGTCTTTTCTAAATGCTTGGGGCCATCTTGTGTAGCAGTAATAAATGGAAGATTAATTTCTGTTTGAGTTAAATTTGACAATTCTATTTTTGCCTTCTCTGCAGCTTCGGTTAATCTTTGAAGTGCTTGTCTATCTTTGCCAAGATCTATACCTTCATTTTGCTTGAAATCTTTGATTAGCCATTCTACGATTTGTTGGTCAAAGTCATCTCCACCTAAATGTGTATCTCCAGAAGTTGAAAGTACTTCAAATACTCCATCACCAACTTCTAAAACGGAAACGTCGAATGTTCCTCCTCCAAGGTCAAATACTAAAATTGTTTCATTATTTTGTTTATCTAGTCCATAAGACAAAGAAGCTGCAGTAGGTTCGTTAATAATCCTTAGTACATCTAAACCAGCTATTTTACCAGCATCTTTAGTAGCTTGTCTTTGTGAGTCATTAAAGTATGCGGGCACAGTGATAACTGCTTGTGTAACCGTTTCGCCTAAGTATGTACTAGCATCTTCAACAAGTTTTCTGAGTACTTGAGCGGAAATCTCTTCGGGTGCAAAATCTTTATTAAGTGCAGGACAGGCAATTTTTATGCTTGATCCACTAGTCTTAACATTATATGATGTCTGTCTAATTTCTTGAGAAATCTCATTTTGTTTACGTCCTATAAACCTTTTAACAGAATAGAAAGTATTCTCTGGGTTAATAACAGCTTGCCTCCTGGCAATTTGTCCTACAAGTTTATCTCCACTTTTAGTATATGCAACAACAGAAGCGGTAGTCCTAAAACCTTCTGCATTTGGTATTACAGTAGGTTTACCTCCTTCCATAACAGCAATCACAGAATTAGTTGTTCCTAAATCAATTCCAACAACTTTGGCCATTAATACCTCTCTAATTTTTATAAGTATATTTGCTATATAGCTATATTTCGACGCATGCTATATTAGATATATATATACTGCACAATAAATATGGGAATAAAAAGGTGTAGTTACCGAACACGCTTGCACTTTTTAGGTCTTCCAAAGAAGTGAAATCTCAGTATCCCTGTTCTGTGTATTTTACTTGGTACTAATAATGTACTGCTCTACATAGCTAAAAGAATACACTCCTTGTTGTTCATATTATTTCTAGCAAGTAGTCGATAAATTAGATAAGGTAATAAGCATACTTTTAATTTACATATTATGTAACTGGACAAAAAACTATTTCTATTTTAGATTGAATAGGTAAAGTTTTTTCTCTTTATGTTGTCATGATCTATATTATGGATCTGTTAATTAAGTCTACTTCAAGCATTTAAGAGTAGAAATTTCATGTGTAATGATAGTATAAATCTCTCAAAAAGGAGAAATCTAGTGTCTGTTGGTATACTCGGTACTAAAGTAGGTATGACCCAATTCTTTGATGAAGCTGGCTTATCCATTCCAGTTACTGTAATTCAAGTTGGGCCGTGTGTTATTACTCAAATTAAAGCTTTATCTAATAATGGCTACAATGCTATTCAAGTTGGATACAAGCAAGTTGTTGAACAAAAGTTAAATAAACCATTATTAGGACATTTAAAGAAATCACAAGCTCACCCACTGAAATATTTGCGTGAATACTTAGTAAAATCTACTGATGACTTTGAAGTCAGTCAAATCTTATCCATAGATATGTTTAAAGTAGGCCAAAAAATTAATGTTTCTTCTAAAAGCATAGGTAAAGGCTTTTCAGGCTACCAAAAGAGGCATCATTTTAGTAGAGGTCCAATGTCTCATGGTTCGAAAAACCATAGACAGCCTGGTTCCATTGGAGCTGGTACAACTCCTGGCAGAGTTTATCCAGGAAAAAATATGGCTGGCCAACTTGGTAATAAAAAAGTTACGATAAAAAATTTGCAAATTGTAAGTATTAACTCAGAGAATGATTTGTTGATTGTAAAAGGAGCTGTTCCAGGCAAACCTGGTGCTTTAGTAAAAATTAGTAACTAACAATATTCTTTCACACGATATATCTCATGACAGTTAAAACACAATTAAATTATCAAGTCTATAATTGGGAAGGTCAAGTAAGTGGTAGTGCAGATCTAAATCTTAAGATTAGTCAAGATTCTGGGATGTACTTAGTTCATAGAGCTTTAGTCAAACAAAGCAATGAAAAACGACAAGGTTCTGCTAATACTAAAACAAGAAGTGAAGTCCGCGGTGGAGGCCGCAAACCATGGCGCCAAAAAGGAACTGGTAGAGCAAGAGTTGGATCTATCCGTTCACCTTTATGGAGAGGAGGCGGTGTAATATTTGGACCAAAGCCTCGTAGTTTTACTAAAAAAATGAATAAAAAAGAAAGACAATTAGCTTTAAGGACAGCGTTAAATAACAAATCAGTCAATACTTTGATTGTAGAAAATTTTAATAGTTATTTTCAGCAGCCAAAAACTAAACTCTTTATGGAAGCTATTCACCGATGGAATCTTGATCTAAATAAAAAAGTTTTAGTCATAGTGGATAAAAAAGATCCGAATGTTTATCTTTCTATTCGTAATTTACATAATGTAGAAATTATTTCAGCTGATACTTTAAATATTATGGCCCTTTTAGCTGCACATAAAATTATTATTACAGTTGATGCCTTATCTAAAATACAAGAGGTATATAATGGATAGCATTGATTCAAGAGGTTTCTTAGATTTAGTTAAATACCCAATTATTACTGATAAAACAACAAAATTATTAGAAGAAAATCAGTATTGTTTTGCTGTTGATCCTAAAGCAACCAAAATTAATATTAAAGCTGCTATACAGTATATTTTTAATGTTAAAGTCACAGGTGTTAATACTTGTCATCCGCCTAAGAAAAAAAGGAGTATTGGTAGATTTGTAGGTAAGCGCCCTCATTATAAGAGAGCAATCGTAACACTTGCGTCAAAAGATTCTATTAATTTATTTCCAGAAACTTAATTGTATTACACACTCGAATATTTATTCTTTAAAAATTTTCTTATATGGCAATTCGTTTATATCGGGCCTATACGCCTGGGACAAGAAATAGAACGGTTTCTACCTTTTCAGAAATTACTACTGATAAGCCAGAAAAATCTTTAATAGTTCAACACCATTTCTGCAAAGGCCGCAATAGTAGAGGTGTTATTACATGTCGTCATAAAGGTGGTGGACACAAGCAGCAGTATAGGTTAATTGATTTTAAAAGAAATAGGCATAATTTAGTTGCTAAAGTTGCCTCTATTGAATATGACCCGAATCGAAATGCTAGAATAGCATTATTGCATTATCTTGATGGAGAAAAAAGGTATATTCTACATCCTCGATCACTACGTGTTGGAGCAATAGTGCTTTCCGGTCCCAAAGCGCCTATTGAAGTTGGTAATGCATTACCTTTATCAAGTATCCCTCTAGGAACAGCTGTACACAACATAGAATTAAGACCTTCTTGCGGAGGGCAAATTGTTCGTGCAGCAGGAACTTATGCTCAAATTGTTGCTAAAGAAGGCTCTTTTGTTACAGTAAAACTTCCCTCAAGTGAAGTTCGCATGATTAGAAAAGAATGCTATGCTACTATTGGACAAGTTGGTAATATTGATGCTAGTAATATTACTCTTGGTAAAGCTGGTAGAAATCGTTGGTTAGGTAAAAGACCTACAGTGAGAGGTGTTGTTATGAATCCAGTAGACCATCCACATGGTGGTGGTGAAGGTAAATCTCCAATTGGGAGATCTCGTCCTGTAACACCTTGGGGTAAACCAGCATTGGGTGTAAAAACACGTAACCCCAATAAATATAGTAATCCATACATTTTACGTCGCCGTAAGTAGAATTAATCTTATTAAGAATCTAATAATTTATTATTATGTCAAGATCTATACATAAAGGCCCCTTTATTGATGTTAGTCTTCTTAAACGTATAGAAGCATTAAATACTTTGGGAAAAAAAGAAGTCTTAAAAACTTGGTCGAGAGCATCTACTATTATTCCAGATATGGTAGGGCATACAATAGCCGTTTATAATGGTAAACAACATTTTCCTATATTTGTATCAGACCAAATGGTAGGCCACAAATTAGGAGAGTTTGTTCCAACAAGAACTTTCCGTACTCACGTAAAAGGTGACAGAAAAGCCCGTCGTTAAACTATAATTATGAGTATCACAAAAAACTTAAAAGAAACTAAAGCAGTAGGGAAATACATTCGTCTTTCTCCACATAAAGTCCGTCGTGTATTAGATCAAATTAGAGGTAGGAAATATCAAGAAGCATTAATTATTTTGGAATTTATGCCATATCGAGTTTGCTCTTATGTAAAGCAAATTTTAGAGTCTGCTGCTGCGAATGCTGAGCATAATAATGGAATGAATAAAAATCAGTTATTTATTAGCAAAGCTTTTGCAGATAAGGGGCCGACACTAAAAAGATTTCAGCCAAGAGCACAAGGAAGAGCATTTCCTATACATAAACCAACTTGTCATATTACATTAGGTGTCTCAGAATTGTAGTCTTATATTCAAAGTCAGTTAGTAATTATAACTTTTAATTTATCGAAAAGATATTGTGGGTCAAAAAATTCATCCTCTGGGTTTCCGAATAGGCATTACCCAAAAACATCGTTCTTCATGGTTCGCTAATTATAAAGACTATAGAGTTCTTTTGCAAGAAGATCATGAAATTCGTTCATTTATACATGCTAAACTGAGCAATGCTAGCATTGCTAAAATTGAGATTAATCGTAAAGTTGACCAAGTCGAAATTCTAATAGCAACAGCTCGTCCTGGCATTGTACTCGGAAAATCAGGAGCAGGAATTGAGTCTATAAGAAAATCATTATCTTTAATTCTCGGCCCTAGCAAACAAGTCAGAGTTAATGTTGTAGAAATTGCAGATCCAGATTCTGAAGCAACTTTAGTCGCAGAATTTATTACCCAGCAATTAGAAAAAAGAGTTGCCTTCCGTAGAGCTGTGAGACAAGCTGTTCAAAGAGCGCAAAGAGCAAATACACAAGGTGTTAAAATACAAGTCTCTGGTCGTCTTAACGGCGCAGAGATTGCTAGAAGTGAATGGGTCAGAGAAGGCCGTGTTCCTTTGCAAACTTTAAGAGCCGATATTGATTATTGCCATCGACAAGCTCACACTACATATGGTGTACTTGGAGTTAAAGTTTGGCTCTTTAAGGGAGAAATTTTGCCAGAATCGAAGAGTACAGAATCTGTATACAATCACGATACTTCTGATCCAACAGCTTCTTAATTATTTAAATTGTTTAATCCTTATGCTAAGCCCCAAGAAAACAAAATTCAGAAAACAACATAGAGGCAGAATGAAAGGTTCTGCTAGTAAAGGTAATACAATTGCATTCGGTGATTATGCATTGCAAGCTATAGAGCCAGTATGGTTAACCTCTAGACAAATAGAAGCTACTCGAAGAACAATTACTAGATATGTAAGAAGAGGAGGGAAGTTATGGATTAGAGTATTCCCAGATAAACCTGTAACAGCGCGCCCTGCCGAAACCCGCATGGGATCTGGTAAAGGAGCTCCAGAATATTGGGTCGCAGTCATTAGGCCTGGTCATATTCTATTTGAAATTACTGGCGTACCACAAAAAACTGCTCAACAAGCTATGAAATTAGCTTCTTATAAATTACCAATCAAAACTAAATTTATAGTTCGTAATACAATAGAATCTTAAAGCATGACCTTCCCTAAAATATCAGATGTTACACGAATGGATAATTCTTCCTTATCCGAAGAAATACTTGTAACTAAAAGAGATCTTTTCGACTTAAGACTTAAAAGAGCTACAAGACAAGATTTTCAGCCCCACTTATTTAAGCATGCTAAACATAGATTAGCTCAACTTTTAACTGTTGAAAAGTCGCGGAATAAGTTAGTCACATAATTATTCTATAATTTAATTTCATTATACATAAAAGATGGAAACTATGCCTTTAAAAGAAACAACTGGTAAAGTTGTCAGTAATAAAATGAATAAAACCATAATAGTAGCTGTAGAAAATAGAATTGCTCATAGAAAGTATGCGAAGACTATGATCCGCACAAAAAAATACAAAGTACATGATGAGAATAATGAATGCACAGCAGGTGATATAGTTACAATACAAGAAACACGCCCTTTAAGTCGCACTAAGTGTTGGACAATGGTTAATATTTTATCTAAGTCTTTTGATAATTAATCTTATATAGAATAAAAGTATGATACAGACTCAAAGCTATCTTAATGTTGCTGATAATAGTGGTGCTAAAAAAATAATGTGCATTAGAGTATTGGGTACTAGTAACCCTTCTTATGCATTTATAGGTGATGTAATTATTGGCGTCGTAAAAGATGCTTCTCCTAATATGCCAGTTAAAAGATCTGATGTTGTCAGAGCCGTGGTAGTAAGAACTCGCAAGGCCTTGAGAAGAACTGATGGTATGAGTATTAGATTTGGGGATAATGCAGCTGTTATTATTAATCAAGATAATAATCCTCGTGGCACAAGAGTGTTTGGACCTATTGCTCGAGAGTTGAGAGATAAAAACTTTTCTAAAATAGTTTCTCTTGCGCCGGAGGTAATATAATGAAAAGTTCTTCTAAAATGACTAAAGTTAATACAAAAATGAAATTGAAAAAGGGTGACTTAGTTCAAGTTATTTCTGGAAGTGATAAAACAAAAACAGGTGAAATTACTGCAATCATCCATAGAACAAGCAAAGTGATTGTTAAAGGAATTAATCTAAAGGTAAAACATAAAAAACCTCAACAAGAGGGTGAGACGGGAGAAATTATTAAATTTGAAGCTCCAATACATAGTTCTAACGTTATGTTATTTAGTGAACAAAATAACATTGCTAGTAGATCTTCAGTAATAATTAATGATACAGGCCAAAAAATTCGAAAATTGAGAAAGACTGGTGAACTTATTAAATAATTTGTAAAAAGATAATGGTAATAGGATTAAAAGAAATATATAAAACAACTGTTACTCAAGCTTTAAAAGAGGAATTTCAATATAACAATGTACACGAAGTTCCTCGTTTTACGAAAATCACTATTAATCGTGGGTTAGGTGAAGCGTCTCAGAACGCTAAAGCTCTTGAAAGTAGTATTCAAGAACTAAAACTCATAACTGGACAAAAGCCTATTGTCACAAAAGCTAAGAAATCTATTGCTGGGTTTAAAATCAGAGAAGAAGTTCCTATAGGAATCGTAGTACATCTACGAAAAGATAAGATGTATTCTTTTTTAGAGAAGCTAATTAATTTAACCTTGCCAAGAATTAGAGATTTCAGAGGAATTAGCCCAAAAAGTTTTGACGGTAAAGGTAATTATAATTTAGGTTTGCGTGAACAGTTAATCTTTCCAGAAATAGACTACGATAATATTGATCAAGTTCGAGGCTTTGATATATCTATTGTAACTACGGCTAAAACAGATCAAGAAGGCTTAGCTTTGTTAAAAAAGCTTGGTATGCCTTTTAGAGAATCGTGAAAATATCTCAAATAATTCAATTTATCGCAAGGAGGATCTGGTGGTCAACGATACGATCGCCGATATGCTGACACGTATTCGTAATGCAAACTTAGCAAGACATCAAATTGTGCAAGTTCCAGCAACGAAAATGACATGCAATATGGCAACAGTACTAAAAGAAGAAGGATTTGTTCAAAATTTTGAACAAATGGGTGAAGGAATAGAGACAAATTTAATGATTTCTCTCAAGTATAATGGTAAAAATCGTCAACCAGTTATTACTGCTCTTAAAAGAATTAGTAAACCTGGCTTAAGAGTCTATGCAAACCATAAAGAACTACCTAGAGTTCTTGGAGGTTTAGGAATTGCTCTCATTTCTACTTCAAGAGGTGTCATGACGGATAGACAAGCTCGTCATGATGGTCTTGGCGGTGAAATATTATGTTATATTTGGTAACTATTTTATAGGTGGAATATGTCTCGCATTGGGAAAAAAATAATTTTATTGCCTACAAATCTTAGTACTCAGTTTGATGGTCACACGATTACCGTGACAGGACCTAAGGGTACCTTATCTAGAACTTTGCCGGCTGGTATTAACTTAGAGATACTTAATGATACAATTTCTGTCACGACAAGTGGACAGACAAAAATGGCTAGTCAATTACATGGATTATCTAGAACTCTTATTAGTAATATGATTGAAGGTGTTTCTAATGGGTTTACTAAGAAACTGCAAATACAAGGTGTCGGTTATCGTTCCCAGATAGATAACCAAGATTTAATATTAAGCGTTGGTTATAGCCATGTCGTCAAAATTAGTCCTCCCCAAAATATTGAAATTAAAGTTGAAAATAATACAAATATTACTGTCTCAGGTATAGATAAAGAAGTTGTTGGACAGGTTGCTTCAACTATTCGCTCGACTAGACCTCCAGAGCCTTATAAGGGGAAGGGAATTAGATACCAAGGTGAATTTGTTAGAAGAAAAGCCGGTAAAGCTGGAAAGGGTAAATAATAATGAAAATCAATACTAAGCAGACTAGAATTCATAAGCACAAAAGAGTTCGAAAAAAAGTTCAAGGAACTTTAACTAGGCCACGTCTATGTGTATTTAGATCTAATAAACATATATATGCACAAGTAATTGATGATACACAAGGGACTACCTTAGTTGCTACATCGTCTGTCAATTTAAAGAATGACGCATTTGATAAAATAAGCTCCAATTGTGACACTTCTCGCGTAGTTGGTAAACAGCTAGCTGAAAAGTCTATTAAAGCCGGTATTACAAATGTTGTTTTCGATAGAGGAGGAAAATTATATCATGGAAGAGTTAAAGCTTTAGCTGAAGCTGCTAAGGAAGCAGGTATGGGCTTTTAAATTCATAATTAATTAGGAACAATGCTCAAAATGGCTAATCGTAAAAAACAGAGTAAAGGGAAAGATAAAGATAGTGGTTGGGAAGAAAGAGTTGTACAAGTTAAAAGAGTTACTAAAGTTGTAAAAGGTGGTAAGAAACTAAGCTTTCGAGTTATTCTTATTGTTGGTAATGAGCAGGGCCAAGTTGGTGTCGGAGTAGGAAAAGCAAGTGATGTAATTGGAGCTGTTAAAAAAGGAGTCACTGATGCTAAAAAACATTTAGTTACAGTTCCACTTACAAAATCTAATTCCATACCTCATCCTATCAATGGAATTTCTGGTGCAGCCAAAGTTATACTCAGGCCTTCTGCGCCTGGCTCTGGTGTAATTGCTGGAGGTTCAGTAAGAACAGTATTAGAATTATCAGGCGTACAAAATATTTTAGCTAAACAGTTGGGATCTAATAATACACTAAATAACGCAAGAGCTGTTTTAAATGGCCTAACTCAATTAAGAACTTTTAGTGAAGCAGCTAAAGATCGAGGAGTTTCTATAGAAAGTCTTTATTCGACATAAAGCATTATGACATTATTCTTATAGTGTTCTATTTCCCTATTTTAAACTTACATAAGTATTAGAATAGGGTTTTTACCTAACACCGTGTCTTCTTTTATTTTTAATTTATTTATGAACCAAAAAAGTGATTTAAGAAATCGCATTATCTTTACTCTCTTTCTATTAGTATTAGCGCGATTAGGAATTTTTATACCTGTTCCAGGCATAGACCATGATGCTTTTTATGCAAGCGTAGAAAAAAACACTTTAGTGAATTTTTTGAATATTTTTTCTGGAGGAGGATTTTCAACAATAGGGATTTTTGCTTTAGGTATTGTTCCATATATTAATTCTTCAATTGTAATGCAACTACTCACAAAAATTATTCCTGATTTAGAAAAATTGCAGAAGGAAGAAGGTGAGCTAGGCCGCCAAAAAATAACTCAAATCACCAGATATTTGTCTCTTGGATGGGCTACTTTACAATCCGGAGCAATTTCTATATGGGTAAAGCCATACGTATTTAACTGGAATTTTGCATTTGTCTGTGAGTCTGTTCTAGCTTTGACGGCAGGCTCCATGATCATTATGTGGTTATCTGAGTTAATTACAGAAAAAGGGATTGGAAATGGAGCTTCTTTGCTTATTTTCCAAAATATTGTGTCAGGATTACCTAAAAACTTTACACAGTCATTTTTTGATGCAAACTATAGTAATACAGGTCTTAAGTTTGGATTATTCATTGCTATCTTTTTATTAATGATTGTAATTACAATTTGTGTACAAGAGGGAACAAGAAGAATTAAAATTATTTCAGCAAGGCAGCTAGGAAAATCTTCAATTTTGGATCCAAACAGTTACTTACCTCTGAAATTAAATCAAGGTGGAGTCATGCCCATTGTTTTTGCATCTGCATCTATGGCTCTCCCATCTTATTTAACTCACATAATTCACAATAAAACATTACTCCAAATTCTATATCTATTTTGTCCTAATGGTTCACTGTACCTTATTCTTTACTGTGTGTTGATTCTCTTTTTTAGTTATTTTTATACATCAATAGTAATGAATCCAGCAGACATTGCAATAAATTTAAAAAAAATGGGTGCCAGTATTCCGAATATTCGTCCAGGCCAAGCGACTATTGATTATTTACAAGTAATATTAAATAGACTGACATTTCTAGGAGCCTCATTTTTATTTACAGTAGCGTTGATTCCGTTTATAATAGAGAAGGTTACTCAGATCCAAAATTTGAGAGGTCTTGGAGCGACATCTTTACTTATTTTAGTTGGAGTCGCAATAGACACAGCTAAGCAAATTCAAACATATGTCATATCAAAAAAATATGATAGTATGACAAAGTGAAAGCTGTAAAAATTAAAGTAATCAAACAGATTATTAACATTTTTGATGTAAATAATCAATATAGTAATATTCCTAGTATACAGAGTTAATATGAAAGTTCGTCCTTCTGTCCGCAAAATGTGTGAAAAATGTAGAATAATTCGTCGTCACGGGAAGGTCATGGTAATTTGCAGTAATCCTAAACATAAGCAAAGACAAGGTTAAGTTACGAATCTTCTGCTATAAAAGTAAACATTATTTATTGGAGACAACGTGGCTAGAATTGCTGGAGTAGACCTTCCAAGAAACAAAAGGATAGAGATAGCTTTAACATATATTTATGGTATTGGACTATCTCGCTCAAAAGAAATATTGAAAAAGACAAATATAGATGCTGACATTAAGTGTCAAGATTTAAATGATCAACAGGTTGTCAGCATAAGAGAAATTTTGGAATCTAGTTACCAGATTGAGGGAGATTTGAAGCGTTTTGAATCTATGAGTATTAAGAGACTTATGGAAATCAGTACTTATAGAGGTAGAAGGCATCGTCTTGGTCTTCCTTTAAGAGGTCAAAGAACAAGAACTAACGCAAGAACAAGAAGAGGAGGTAAAAAAACAGTAGCAGGTAAGAAAAAAGCTCCAAGGAAATAGTATTTTAACTAATTATATAATAGATGAAACACGATGGCTAGACAATTAAAAAAATCTGGAGTAAGAAAAAACAAACGTAATGCAGTCAACGGTGTTACACATATTAAATCTACATTTAATAATACAATTGTGACTATTACCAACTTAAAAGGTGAGACGTTGTCTTGGTCATCCTCTGGTGCTAGTGGATTTAAGGGAGCTAAAAAAGGTACACCCTTTGCAGCTCAAACTGCAGCTGAAAAAGCTGCTAAACAAGCAATGGACCAAGGTTTGCGTCAAACGGAAGTTTTAGTAAATGGTCCAGGTGCAGGTCGGGAAACAGCAATTCGAGCGTTACAAGCTGCAGGCTTAGAGATTACTTTAATAAAGGATATTACTCCTGTGCCTCATAATGGATGCCGTCCTCCTAAGAAACGCCGCGTATAGATTCTCTCTTATCGTAGACAGAATTACTAATCATTGATTATTTTTAAGGAGCTTGCTTAGGTGGCTCAATTTCAAATTGAATGTGTAGAGTCAAGAACAGATGGAGCGCGTGGACAGTATGGTAGTTTTGTAATAGAAGCATTAAATCAAGGACAAGGTATTACATTAGGTAATGCTTTAAGAAGATCAATATTATCAGATCTTGAAGGTACTGCTATAGTCGCTGTACGTATAGCTGGAGTAAACCATGAGTTTTCTACAATTCCTGGGGTAAGAGAAGATGTATTAGAAATATTATTAAATCTAAAAGAAGTGGTCTTTAAAAGCCATAATAAAGAATCTCAAATTGGTAGAATTAGAGTTCAGGGACCAGCTATAGTTACATCTGGATTGTTTGAATTGTCCTCTGATATAGAAGTAGTAGATCCTAGGCAATATATTGCAACTATTTGCAATAATACAATATTTGAAATGGAGTTTAAAATTGAAAAAAATTGTGGATATCGTTTAGCAGAAAAAGCAGTAGATGAATTATCTGTAGATTTTTTGCAAGTAGATTCAGTCTTTATGCCAGTTAATAAAGTCAATTATAAAGTAGAAGAAGTGCGTATAGGTACTAACAGTATAAAAGATAGGTTAATTTTACAAATATGGACAAATGGGAGTATCTCTCCACAAGAAGCTATAAGTCAAGGTGCTACAGTTTTAACGAACCTTTTCTGTTCACTAAGAAATTTAGACTTTAAATCAGCAGATAATTATCGTAGTAAAGAAGATAAAAAAATCAGTCAAGTTTTAATAGAAGAACTGCAGTTATCTGTTAGAGCATATAATTGCTTAAAGCGAGCTCAAATTCATTCTATTGCAGATCTACTAGATTACTCTCAAGAAGAACTGCTAGAAATTAAAAACTTTGGCCAAAAATCAGCTGAAGAAGTTATATATGCCCTACAAAAAAAATTAGGTATAAGTTTGCCAAAAGAAAAAAGTGATTAATATATTTAATATTACCATAATAATATAAATTATTGATAACTAGAAGTTTTCTTGCTAACAAATAATTTAAATAATTGTCATAAAAGTTCTCTTCGTCAAAAATATTTTAAAATATTACTTGTATTGCAATTATATGTAAAAGCATTTACCTATTCTCTTATTGTTAACTAAAAGTATTAATCTTTTCATGAACAAAACGCAAGCACCATCACTAAACACTAATCCAAATTGGTATATTATAGACGCTAAAAATCAAACACTTGGAAGGATATCTACTCATATTTCAAAGATCTTAAGAGGCAAAAACAACCCTTCTTATACACCGTATCTAGATACGGGAGATTATGTAATTGTTATTAACTCTTCTCAAGTGTATGTTAGCGGAAATAAAGTTAGCCAGAAATTATATAAAAGACATTCTGGACAGCCTGGTGGACTAAAAGTAGAAACATTTGAGCAGCTCCAGACAAGATTACCTAACAGAATTATTGAAAAATCAGTTAGAGGCATGCTTCCTAAAGGTCCATTAGGAAGAAAGTTGTTTACGAAGCTCAAAGTCTATGCTGGTCCACTTCACCCACATATCGCGCAAAAGCCACAAGAGTATATCGTATAAAAAATGTATATTTATTTAGTTATCAAGGAATGTTATGTCAACAGAATTAATTAAAACTCGTGCAATCTATTCTGGAACAGGTCGCCGGAAGTGTTCTGTTGCGCAAGTGAGGCTAGTTCCAGGTTCAGGTAATTTAATCATAAATGGTATACCTGGAGAGTCATATCTTCAATTTAGTCCTAATTATTTAAGAGTTTCGTATGCACCGTTACAAGTTTTAGGATTATTAAATCAGTACGATATCCATGTAAATGCTAGAGGAGGTGGATTAACAGGACAAGCAGATGCAATTCGTTTAGGCGTTGCAAGGGCATTGTGCTCAATTAATCCAGAAAATAGAAACGCACTTAAATCTGAAGGGTATTTAACAAGAGATCCACGAGTAAAAGAGAGAAAGAAATACGGTTTAAAGAAAGCAAGAAAAGCGCCTCAATTTTCTAAGCGTTAATATTTATTATTGATATAATTATACAATCATAGAAGTAATGGCAAAAGATAAGATACATCCAAATTGGTACCCAGAAGCCAAAGTTTATTGTGATGGCCAATTAATTATGACAATTGGCTCAACAAAACCTGAGTTACATGTAGATATTTGGTCAGGAAACCATCCATTTTTTACTGGTTCACAAAGAATTATTGACACAGAAGGTCGAGTAGAAAGATTTATGCGTAAATATAATATAAATAAAGATTAATTAATTCATGCGAAGCAAGTTATATCTATTAAAGACTTTTAAGCAATTTTATTATGCCAACAATTCAACAACTTGTCAGATCTGAAAGACGAAAAATACATAAAAAGACAAAATCTCCGGCTCTTCAAAGTTGTCCTCAACGAAGAGGTGTTTGTACAAGAGTGTATACTACAACTCCTAAAAAACCAAATTCTGCTTTAAGAAAAGTTGCACGTGTGAGATTAACATCAGGGTTTGAAGTTACAGCTTATATTCCTGGTGTTGGTCATAATATTCAGGAGCATTCTGTAGTTCTAATTAGGGGAGGTCGAATTAAAGATTTGCCCGGAGTAAGATATCATGTAGTGCGTGGCACATTAGACGCTGCAGGGGTAAAAGATCGTTGTAAGAGTCGATCTAAATATGGGACAAAAAAGCCGAAATCTTAAATATCTGCTAGTAAATAAATTATCACAATAACAAATTTCAAATATTATGTCTCGTCGTAATACAGCTAAAAAAAGGGTTGCATCACCAGACCCTTTATACAAAAGTAGACTTGTGAGTATGCTAACTGTCCGTATTTTAAAAAGTGGTAAAAAAACTTTAGCACAAAGAATTATATATCACGCTTTAGATATAGTTAAAGATAGAACAGATGCAGACCCTTTAAATATTTTAGAGAAAGCTATTCGAAATATCACTCCTTTGGTGGAAGTGAAAGCTAGAAGAGTAGGGGGTTCTACCTATCAAGTCCCAATAGAAGTGCGAGCTTATAGAGGTACAAATTTAGCATTAAGATGGATTACTAGATTTTCTCGAGAAAGGTCTGGTAAAAGTATGGCCATAAAATTGGCTAACGAAATTATGGATGCTGCTAATGAAACTGGCAACTCTATTAGGAAAAGAGAGGAAACACATAGAATGGCGGAAGCAAATAAAGCGTTTGCACACTATCGATATTAGAGTAACTATATCTTACTTTTTCTATATCAAATAATTAATCCTTCAATTTGCAAGTTCTTTCGTTAAAAGTAACCATAAAACAACTTTTACTATAATATTATAAGGAAAACAGGAAATATGGCTCGATCTAAATTTGAACGTAAAAAACCACATGTTAATATTGGCACAATTGGTCATGTTGACCATGGTAAAACTACTCTAACAGCTGCTATCTCAGCGACCTTATCGACTTTAGGCTCTACCTCAGCGAAAAAGTTTGACGAAATTGATGCTGCTCCAGAAGAAAAAGCTAGAGGTATTACTATTAATACTGCTCACGTAGAATATGAAACAGATAACCGTCACTATGCTCATGTAGATTGTCCAGGTCATGCTGACTATGTAAAAAATATGATTACGGGTGCCGCACAAATGGATGGAGCTATTTTAGTAGTTTCTGCGGCAGACGGTCCAATGCCACAAACTCGCGAACATATCTTGTTAGCAAAACAAGTAGGTGTTCCTACACTGGTAGTATTTTTAAATAAAGAAGATCAAGTAGATGATGAAGAGTTATTAGAACTAGTCGAATTAGAAGGTAGAGAACTGTTAAGCCAATATGACTTCCCTGGAGATGATATTCCTTTTGTTGCAGGCTCTGCTTTGCTGGCATTGGAAGCAGTTACAAAGAATCCAACTATTAAGCAAGGTGAAGATAAATGGGTTGATAAGATTTTTTCACTTATGGAGGCAGTAGATACTTATATTCCGACACCAGAAAGAGATGTTGACAAAACTTTTTTAATGGCTGTGGAGGACGTTTTTTCTATTACAGGACGTGGAACTGTTGCTACTGGTAGAATCGAAAGAGGAATTATTAAAGTTGGTGATACAATTGAAATTGTTGGCTTGAGAGAAACTCGTACAACAACTATTACTGGATTAGAAATGTTCCAGAAGACGCTAGAAGAAGGTCTAGCAGGTGATAATATTGGAATTCTTTTAAGGGGTGTTCAGAAAAAAGATATTGAAAGAGGAATGGTATTAGCTAAACCTGGTACAATTACACCTCATACTCAGTTTGAAGCTGAAGTGTATATTTTAACTAAAGAAGAAGGTGGAAGACATACTCCATTTTTTCCAGGCTATAGACCTCAGTTTTACGTTAGAACAACTGATGTAACTGGTACTATTAATCAGTTTACCGCTGATGATGGTACCGATGCTGAAATGGTTATGCCTGGTGATAGAATTAAGATGACTGCTGAATTGATTAATGCAATTGCAATTGAGCAAGGTATGCGTTTCGCTATTAGAGAAGGTGGTCGTACTGTAGGTGCAGGTGTTGTATCTAAAATTCTTAAATAATAAGATTCACTTAATATGACACTTACTCAGCAAACAAAAATTAGAATCAAGCTCAAAGCCTATAATTCGAGTATACTTAATATGTCTTGTGACAAAATAGTCGATACGGCATCTAGGACGAATGCTATTGCAGTAGGACCAATCCCTTTACCAACAAAAAGACGTATCTACTGTGTCTTACGTTCTCCTCATGTAGATAAAGACTCAAGAGAACACTTTGAAATAAGATCTCATAGAAGGATTATTGATATTCACCAACCTTCTTCTCAAACAATAGATGCATTAATGAAGTTAAATCTGCCTTCTGGTGTAGATATTGAAGTGAAACTTTAATAAGTTACTATTGCTAATAAAAAAAAGGTCAGTCATGATAGTTTCATGACTGACCTTTTTTTATTGTAGTTAATTAAATTTCACTTTAACCAAATTTGCCTGCTGTTGAGGCTAATACAAAAGCTGCATAAGTTAATACATATCCCACGGAGAAATGTGCTAAACCTACTAGTCTTGCCTGAACAATTGATAATGCTACAGGTTTATCTTTCCAACGAATTAAGTTTGCTAAAGGTGTACGTTCATGTGCCCATGCTAGAGTCTCTATTAACTCTTGCCAATAACCACGCCAAGAGATTAAGAACATAAATCCTGTTGCCCATACTAAATGTCCAAATAGGAACATCCATGACCATACCGATAAATTATTCATACCATATGGATTGTAACCATTAATTAATGGAGAAGAATTCAACCATAAGTAATCTCTAAACCACCCCATTAGATAAGTAGAAGATTCATTAAATTGAGTCGCATTGCCCTGCCAGATAGTAATGTGTTTCCAATGCCAATAAAATGTTACCCAGCCTATGGTATTTAGCATCCAGAATACAGCCAAGTAAAATGCATCCCATGCAGATATATCACAGGTACCGCCTCTACCAGGACCATCGCAAGGAAAACTATAACCGAAATCTTTTTTGTCAGGCATAAGTTTAGACCCTCTTGCATCTAAAGCGCCTTTAACTAAAATCAAGGTAGTAGTATGTAGTCCTAATGCAATAGCATGATGAACTAAAAAATCACCAGGACCAATTGTTAAGAATAATGAATTTTTTCCGCTATTAATTGCCTCTAACCAACCTGGTAACCAAATATTACTGCCAGCTTGTGTCGCAATATTGCTAGAGGATGATAGTAATACGTCAAAACCGTAAAGTGCTTTTCCTGAAGAAGCTTGAATCCACTGAGCAAATACTGGCTCAATTAAAATTTGTTTCTCTGGAGTGCCAAAAGCAATCATGGTGTCATTATGTACATAAAGGCCTAGTGTATGAAACCCTAAAAATAGAGTTACCCAACTTAAATGAGAAATGATAGCTTCTTTATGTTCTAGCATGCGAGCTAAAACATTATTTTTATTTTGTTCTGGATCATAATCTCGAACAAAGAATATTGCACCATGAGCAAACGCTCCCACCATTAAAAATCCGGCAATATACTGATGATGAGTGTATAAGGATGCTTGAGTAGTAAAATCTTTAGCCATGAAAGCATATGGAGGCATAGCATACATGTGTTGAGCTACTAAAGAAGTAATTACGCCAAGTGAGGCTAATGCTAATCCCAGTTGTATATGTAAAGAATTAGTAATAGTATCAAAAAGCCCTTTATGTCCAGCTCCTAATCTACCACTAGGTGGTCTATGAGCATCCAAAATATCTTTTAAATTATGTCCGATTCCCCAATTAGTTCTATACATATGCCCAGCAACAATGAAGACTACAGCAATAGCTAAATGGTGATGAGCCATGTCAGTTAGCCATAAAGATTGACTTTGAGGGTGAAATCCACCTAAAAAAGTTAAAATTGCTGTACCTGCACCTTCATTAGTTCCAAATATATGTTGAGCTGTATCTGGGCTTTGAGCATATATACTCCAGTTGCCGCTAAAAAATGGTTGTAAACCAGCTGGATGAGGTAATACTGTTGTAAAATTATCCCATCCTACATGTTGTCCTCTGGCTTCTGGTATAGCAACGTGTACCAAGTGGCCTGTCCAAGCTAAAGAGCTAACTCCAAATAATCCAGATAAATGATGATTTAATCTAGATTCATTATTTTTAAACCAAGATAAACCAGGCTTAAATTTTGGTTGTAAGTGTAGCCACCCACCAAATAAAAGTAAAGCTGATAAAACAAGTAAAAATAAAGCCCCAGCATATAGGTCTTGATTTGTTCTCATTCCAATTGTGTACCACCAGTGATATACGCCCGAATATGCTATATTTACTGGATATGCTGACCCACCTTTACTAAAAGCCTTTAAAGCCGGTTGTCCAAAGTGTGGATCCCAAATTGCGTGAGCAATTGGCTTAACTTTTAAAGGATTTAATACCCACTGTTCAAAGTTGCCTTGCCAAGCCACATGGAATAAATTTCCAGATGTCCACAAAAAGATGATTGCCAAATGTCCAAAGTGCGAAGCAAATATCTTCTGATATAAATTTTCTTCTGTCATTCCATCATGACTTTCAAAGTCATGCGCCGTAGCAATACCATACCAAATCCTTCGAGTTGTAGGATCTTGTGATAACGCTTGGCTAAACTTAGGAAATTTTGTTGCCATAATTGTTTTTTTATCCTATTTTCACTATTAGCCTACTGAAATAATTCTTGCTAAAAAGAATGCCCAAGTTGTGCCAATTCCACCTAATAAGTAGTGTGCAACACCGACTGCTCTTCCTTGAGTAATACTTAAAGCTCTTGGTTGAATTGCAGGAGCAACTTTTATTTTATTATGTGCCCACACGATTGACTCGATAAGTTCTTGCCAATAACCCCTACCACTAAATAAGAACATTAAACTAAATGCCCATACGAAATGTGCTGCTAAGAAAATTAATCCATATGCAGATAGTGCGGAACCGTATGATTGAATAACTTGAGATGCTTGAGCCCATAAGAAATCTCTTAACCATCCATTGATTGTAATTGCGCTTTGCGCAAAATTACCACCAGTGATATGAGAAACATTTCCAGATGGAGATACGCTACCCCAAACATCTGATTGCATTTTCCAACTAAAGTGAAAAATCGCTACAGAAAGGGAATTATACATCCAAAACAGGCCAAGGAAAACATGATCCCAGCCAGATACTTGGCAAGTACCGCCTCTGCCAGGTCCATCACATGGAAATCTAAAGCCAAGATTGGCTTTATCAGGGATTAGGCGAGAGTTTCTTGAGAACAGGAATCCTTTAACTAAGATAAGTACAGTTACGTGAATAGTGAATGCATGTATATGGTGAACTAGAAAATCCGCTGTTCCTAAAGAAATGGGCATCATGGCAACTTTGTTGCCAACAGAAACCACATCTCCTCCAAATGCATAACTAGCTGTTGCTAACGCATTTGGAGCTGTATTACCAGGAGCTAGAGTATGTATACTTTGTACCCATTGAGCGAAAATGGGTTGTAACTGTATAGCTGTATCTGAGAACATATCTTGTGATCTTCCAAGCGCTCTCATAGTATCATTATGAATATATAATCCAAATGAATGGAACCCAAGAAATATACATACCCAATTTAAATGAGAAACAATAGCATCGCGATGTCTAATAACTCTATCTAAAAGGTTATTATAATTTTCGGCAGGATTATAATCTCTTACCATAAATATAGAAGCATGTGCTCCGGCACCAACAATACAAAATCCCCCAATCCACATATGGTGAGTGAATAGTGATAATTGAGTTGGGTAATCAGTAGCAATGTATGGATATGGAGGCATAGCATACATGTGATGTGCTACTATTATGCTTAAGGATCCCATCATAGCTAAATTAATAGCAAGCTGCGCGTGCCAAGAAGTTGTAAGAATTTCATATAGACCTTCATGACCGTTTCCAGTAAAAGGACCTTTATGAGCTTCTAGAATTTCTTTCATACTATGCCCAATACCCCAGTTAGTTCTATACATGTGGCCTGCAGCAAGAAATAGAACAGCTAATGCTAGATGATGATGAGCAGTATCACTTAGCCATAAACCCCCAGTAACAGGGTTGAGACCTCCTTTGAAAGTCAAAAAGTCAGAATATTCAGCCCAGTTTAAAGTGAAAAATGGAACTAATCCTTTACTAAAACTTGGGTAAAGTTGAGCCATAAGTTCTCTATTAATTAAAAACTCATGTGGCAGAGGAATCTCTTGTGGAGATACACCTGAGTCTAAGAGCTTATTAATAGGTAAAGATAAATGGATTTGATGGCCTGCCCAACCTAAACAGCCTAAGCCTAAAAGACCAGCTAAATGATGATTCATCATTGATTCAACATTTTGAAACCATTCTAACTTCGGAGCTGCCTTATGGTAATGGAACCATCCTGCAAATAACATTAAAGCAGCCATAGCTAATCCGCCAATAGCAGTACAGTAAAGTTGAAACTCGGTAGTAATTCCTGACGCTCTCCACAGTTGGAACCATCCTGATGTCACTTGTACGCCTTGAAAGCCGCCACCTACATCACCATTTAAAATCTCTTGCCCAACTATAGGCCAAACAACTTGTGCACTTGGTTTAATACCTGTTGGATTACTTAACCAAGCAATATAGTTAGAAAAGCGAGCTCCGTGAAAATACATTCCACTAAGCCATAAAAATATTACAGAAAGCTGTCCAAAATGGGCGCTGAAGATTTTACGAGAAACTTCTTCTAAAGAACTGGTTTGACTGTCAAAGTCGTGAGCATCAGCGTGAAGATTCCAAATCCAAGTAGTAGTTTTTGGTCCTTTTGCTAGTGTACGAGAAAAATGACCTGGTTGGGCCCATTTTTCGAAAGAAGTATCTACGGGATTTTTATCAACCGAGATTTTTACCTTCTTTGTCTCTTGCTCTTTTGAGCTAATTGTCATGGAGATTCTCCTCTCTTGAGACAAGGAATCAAAACGCTTATTTCTATTTTTGGCAGATAAAGTCAATAATGTTGTATACCAGACTTTTGTGCCTTTACGAAATAAGTTTTCATAACTATAGTATAAGCTAATTTTTCTATCTAAATAATTTCTGTTAACAATATGTAAAATGGAAAAATTGGCATTATGTTTCAACCTTCATTAAAGCTTGACCACAATCTACAATATCGCCATCTTTAACAAGAATTTCTATAATTTTTCCTTCAATTTCAGCTTCAATTTCGTTCATTAACTTCATTGCTTCAATAATACAAACTGTTTGATTGAATTTGACTTCATCTCCAATTTGTACAAATATTTTCTCACCAGGAGCAGGTGAGTGATAGAATGTTCCTACCATGGGAGAGACGATAGTTGCATATTTTGTAACATCATTATTATTAATAGAAAGACTGTTGTTATTAGGTGCTGATTTAATTATTGTACTTGCATTCTTCTGTAAGACGGAGTTCTGCAAAGGCAATATTTCTGAAGTAGTTTTCTTATAGGTTCTGTTTAATAGAAGCTCAAAATCATCTTGTTTTAGTTTAAATGTCTGTATCTTTTTTTGTTGTACTGATGCAAGTAAGTCTTGTAATTTTTTAATAGTAATTTGCACAATTAATAATACTCCTTTTAAATATTTGGTTTTAACGACTTATAGAAATTTCTATATAATAAAATTAATCTTATCTTATTTTTTAAATTCATTTAGATAAGTTAGTTCTTCCCTAAACATCCAAAGTCTAGTGTGATTGTCAAATTCAACAATGACAGTAACACATTGACTATTGATAAACTTGACACCTCTAATTACTCCATGATCACCTACTTTATCTGCTATGTCATTAGCAACTTTTTGCTTGCTATACTTAATACGCACTTTCTGCCCAATAAACATATTAACACGACTATTAATTTTGACTAATCTATTTATTTTATACGGCTTAACCTCATCTTTTACATATTCAATTTCTTATCTAATTTCAGTATAAAATTGATTATGAGCCTAATATTCTTTAGTATGTACTGTAATCTTTAGAATCTCAAATTTTTTATCTGATTAATTAATTATTATATATTCAATCATGCTTATTGCAGATGACTTAGATAAGTTGCTAGAAATTTTACCAAACTTTGTCAAGGAGCCTTTAAAACAACACCCTAACAGAAATCATTTAATAGAAGTGGTGATGGATTTAGGTCGTCGTCCAGAAGCAAGATTTCCAGGTAATCCAGAATACTTATCTCAAAGATCTATTAGTTGGCAAGACTTAGATTATTGTGTGAAAAAAGTTGGTAATTTTAGCGGAGATAATCGAGCTGGTATAGAAAAAACCTTACATCGTATTAGTTCCATGCGGAACAGAGAAGGTAGTATTATTGGTTTAACCTGTCGTGTTGGACGAGCAGTCTTTGGTACAATTAGTATTATTAGAGATTTACTAGAACAAAGTGACTCAATCTTACTTTTAGGAAAACCAGGAGTTGGTAAAACAACAGCTGTTCGAGAAATTGCTCGTGTTTTAGCAGATGAAATGGAAAAAAGAGTTGTTATTATAGATACTTCTAATGAAATAGCTGGTGATGGTGATATTCCACATCCAGCTATAGGTCGCGCTAGAAGAATGCAAGTTGCAAGGCCTGATTTACAGCATCAGGTAATGATAGAAGCGGTAGAAAATCATATGCCTGAAGTGATTATCATAGATGAAATTGGTACAGAGCTAGAAGCATTAGCTGCTCGAACTATAGCAGAAAGAGGAGTCCAATTAGTAGGTACAGCACATGGCAATCATTTAGAAAGTCTAATTAAAAATCCTACACTAGCAGACTTAATTGGTGGAATTCAATATGTTACGTTGGGTGATGATGAAGCAAAAAGAAGAGGTACACAGAAAAGTATATTAGAAAGAAAGGCAGCGCCTGCTTTTCAAATTGCAATTGAAATCCATGAACGAAATGTTTGGATAGTCCATGATCAAGTGAAAGAAACTATAGATCAAATTTTACAAGGCCATCAACCTTTTGTACAAAAAAGACAAATTCAAGCTAATGGCCGTATTTTAATTAAATGTTATCCGTCACAGTCTTTAGAAGTTCTGCCGTCAAATATCTCTAGTTTACGCAAATCAATTAATGTACAACCTGTACACACCGCTTTGCAATATAGAGAATTAAGAAATAAGTCATTTAATTTGAATAAATTACAAAATCGTGATACATCTTTATTGTCAACTATTATTAACGATCCTATAAATAGTAATAACTCATCTTTGCCATTAGAAATACCTAATCAGTATTTATATGCTTATTCTTTAAGTTGGCATCATATTGCATCAGTTATTTCTTCTTTAGATTTACCAATTATTTTAACTAAAGAAATAGAAAAGTCAGATGCTATTCTAGCATTACGTAATCAAGTAAAGCAAAATACAAAATTAAGACAAATCGCAAAATCAAAACAAATCATTATATACACAATTCAGAATAGTACAGTTCCACAAATTACTCGTGCACTGAGAAAAATATTAAATATTCATACTTCTTCTGATCTTAATTGGGTAGAACTGTGTAAAAATAAAAAATTTGATGAAATTCAAGCTCTCCAAGAAGCCAAATTAGCTATTGAAAATATTATTTTGAACGAAAATTCAACAGTTCAGTTGATACCTCGTTCAGCCTATATTCGAAAAATGCAACATAATTTAGTCGAAAACTACCAGTTGAGAGCTCGTAGTTTTGGGGAAGAGCCATATCGTAAACTTCGTATTTATCCAGAATAATAGTATATCATATAGGTATAAATATTGGGATCTTAACTCAAAATTACTAATTTATTAGAGTTAGACAATAATATGAGCCAGAAAATTTTTGATAACATCTTAGAGGAAATAATATATTATGCAAGATAACGAAATTTTTGAAAAAGTTCAAGATATTGTAGCAGAACAGCTAGGAATTGAAAAAAAAATTGTGACTAGGGAAGCAAATTTCTCAAGTGATCTTGGCGCAGACTCTCTAGATACAGTTGAGTTAGTAATGGCAATAGAGGAAAAATTTGGTATAGAAATACCAGATGAGGACGCCGAAAAAATTTCTAATTTATCCCAAGTTGTAGATTTTATTAAGTCTAAACTTAATACTATTAGTGTATAGTTTGTAGTAATAATCAAGCTATAGTTTTTACAAAGGAAAGGGTGGGATTCGAACCCACGGAACTATACAGTTCAACTGATTTCAAATCAGACGCCTTCAACCACTCGGCCACCTCTCCATACCCTTAGTATACTTTACCAAAAACCTAGACTATATAAAAGTTATTTTATGTCTAGGTTTTTTTATTAACTAGTCGTATGTGGCTTTATTCGTAAATTTGACATCTACAGGATTAGCATTTTGCCCAATAGAATGATCAACGCTATTAATACTTGCTCTCCCAGCATTAACTTTTTCAGGAAAAACACCGTCTTTAGGATGTAGATATTGAACTTCTCCGTTTGGAAATACTCTGTAAATTTTATAGTCAGATATTTTAAATTTACTTTTTAATTGAGTCCCTAAAGCTAAACACTGCTCTTTTTTAGCTAAATACAGTAAGTTTTCCCCATTTCTCATAGTTGCTGTGCCACCGGTCGGCATTTCAAACTTGCTTTCGTTTTTGCCTGTCCATGTTATTGCATACTTTTCTTCTACTTCTGCGGCTCTTAACCAACCGCCAGTGCTTCCACCAAAAGTTGGGGAAGGCATATTTAAGTTAATTGTATCTGGCATTACCAATATTCAGTAAAAAAAGTTTATATATAGTACATTTATATATAGTACAATTTTTACATGTTTACTTAAAGAAAAACTATAACCGCAAGAAATCTTTACTTTCAAGCTTTATTCATTATTTATTTATTTCTAATTTTGACTCCATATAATGGTAAGCTCTATATAAAAACACAAATAAAATATTAAAGAGTTAAAATTAAATAGTTAAATTAGATATCTGACTTATATTTATTAGTTGGCGTTAAAAGTATTACGATGTCTAAATAAATCATAGGAAAATTTAATATGAAATTAGCTTATTGGATGTATGCAGGCCCTGCTCATATTGGAACTCTCAGGATTGCCAGTTCTTTCAAAAAGGTTCATGCAATTATGCATGCGCCTCTTGGGGATGATTATTTTAATGTAATGCGTTCAATGCTTGAAAGAGATAGAGACTTTACACCTGTTACAGCAAGTGTTGTCGATAGACATGTATTAGCACGTGGTTCGCAAGAAAAAGTTGTTGAAAATATCACTAGAAAAGATAGAGAAGAAAACCCTGACTTAGTCATATTAACACCAACTTGTACTTCTAGTATCTTGCAAGAAGATTTACAAAATTTTGTTAGTAGAGCCTCTATAGAAACAGAAGCTGATGTTCTACTAGCTGACGTTAATCATTATAGAGTCAATGAACTGCAAGCGGGTGATAGAACTCTGGAACAAATTGTTAATTTTTACATGGAAAAAGCTAAATCTAACAATCAAATTTCAACTCACAAGACAGAAAAACCATCTGTTAACATTATTGGGGCTGTAAGTTTAGGATTTCATAATCAGCATGATATTTCAGAATTAAAAAGACTGTTTCAAGATTTAGATATCCAAATTAATCAAATTATTCCAGAAAATGCATCAGTTCAAGATTTAAAAAATTTACCATCTGCATGGTTTAATTTTGTCCCATATAGAGAAACAGGGCTGATGACAGCTTGTTATTTAGAAAAAGAATTTAAAATGCCTTATGTCGACATTACCCCTATGGGCATCGTACAAACAGCTACATGTATTCGATCAATACAGCAGCTACTAAATACACTTGGAGCTACTGTAGACTATGAAAATTATATAGATGAACAAACAAGATTCATCTCGCAATCTGCTTGGTTTTCAAGATCAATTGACTGCCAGAATTTAACTGGTAAAAAGGCTATTGTATTTGGAGATGCAACTCATGCGGCAGCAATAACTCGAATTTTACATCAAGAGATGGGTATACATGTTACTTGGTGCGGCACCTATTGCAAATATGATGAAGAGTGGTTTAAAGAACAAGTTCAAGAATTCTGTGATGAAGTAATTATTTCAGATGATCATGGTTTAATTGGAGACTTAATTGCTAAAACTGAACCTGCAGCAATTTTTGGAACACAAATGGAAAGACACATTGGGAAGCGATTAAATATCCCTTGTGGTGTTATATCTTCACCAGTTCATATACAAAATTTTCCCTTAAGTTATCGTCCATTCCTTGGGTATGAAGGTACAAATCAAATTGCTGATCTAGTATATAACTCATTCACATTAGGTATGGAAGATCACTTGCTAGAAATATTTGGTGGCCACGATACAACAGAAGCATTAAGTATAGGGATCACGGCTGCTGATAGTATTAACTGGTCGCAAGAAGCACAGAAAGAATTAAGTAAAATTCCAGGTTTTGTTAGAGGCAAAGTAAAAAGAAACACAGAAAAATTTGCGCGTGATTGTTGTAAAAATCTAATTACTTTAGAAGTTATGTATGAAGCAAAAGAAAAAGTAAGTCCTTAGTTCTATTCTAAATCTATATGATCAGATTGTTTATTTGTTAACAAAATAACAGCTCCTTCCTGATGGAAGAGAGCTTTTTATTCTAATTGATTATCGAACTGTGTTCCAGACTCTCTTTGAATTAATTGGTTTAATTAAATATATTTTTAGCAAACTAATAATCAGAGAGCAATAGAGAGGCGTCTTCATAACAGCCTTGATCAATAATGGGTAATTTTGTTTATCTATATCTATTAAAGCTCTATTGTCACATGCACAAGTATCTAAATACTGGAAAAACTTTGGATTGTCTACATCTAAAGCGACTGGGAAAACTCTAGCTGCACTTTCATTAGTTTTTCGTATTACTTGCATATCGTATTGTCTAGAGTCTAGACCTATCGCATTATAAAAATCAATTCTTTGAAAGTCATTTAAATACATTGTTGCAAATACACTTAACAGAAAAAATCTACACCACATTTTAGCTTTCCAGTCGTTTAAAAAATGTGGTTGGGATTTTAGCAGTGCGGCAAAAAAGTCTCCATGACGATTTTCATCTTGGCACCAATTTTCAAAGAATCTAAAAATTGGATAGATACGGTGCTCAGGATGCTGTTCAAGATGACGATAAATAGTTATATATCTCCAGTATCCTATTTTTTCTGAAAGATAAGTTGCATAAAAAATAAACTTAGGTGAAAAGAAAGTATATTTCCGACTCTTCGTTAGAAAGCCTAAATCTAAAGATAAATTGAAATCTCCTATGGCTTTATTTAAAAAACCTGCATGACGGGCTTCATCTCGAGACATTAGTAAAAAACATTCGGCAACAATGGGGTTACTATCTTTTAATTTGCGTGATAGTTCTTTGTAGAGTAAAAATCCTGAAAATTCTGCTGTGCAAGATCTTTCTAGAAACTCAATAAATAAAGATTTAGTCTTGTCTTCTAAACTAGACCAAGATTGATTAAATTCTTCGTCTCTAATAAAGTGCTCACTATTATAGTCAGCGCGAAATTCTTCTAAAATAGCAAAGAAATCTTCTTGATTTCGTGAAATATCCATATTAGCCATTTCTTCAAAATCAGTCGTATAAAATCTAGGTGTTAGTAAAGTTTCCTTACTAGACGCTTTTTTATTACTTACAGTTGTTTGCATAATTTAAATACTAACTTCCTTTTTGTTGATAAATTATAGTGGACCATTAACTTAGCTGCTATGAATCTTTGTATTTTTACATATGTTAATCGTATAATTCAAAAAATTTAAATTCTTAATAATTTTTGAGTGATATTGATATTTGAAATTAATAGGTATAATAATGCAAAAATTACAGATTGTTTTTACAATGTAATACTTGTTAAGTACTTCTGGAAAAGTTAATCTTCTTGAAATACACTAAAAATAAGAATTAAGTAGTACTCTGTTATAATTAGCTTATTATATAATGATATTTTTAATATTAAGAATATTACAGTTTAAGTAAAATAGATCTTATTTTCAGGAATATTATAAATTATGGACATTTTAAGTTTAGGATGGGCAGCTCTAATGGCAATGTTTACTTTCTCTATTGCAATGGTAGTTTGGGGAAGAAACGGATTTTAGTTCACGAGGCAGCAACTTTTTTTTAATGACAATAATAAAACAAGGAAAAATATAATGGGCGGAGAAATCGTAGAAAGTGCTTTATTAAGTTCAGTTTTAGTTTTAGTAGGGCTAGCAATAGGGTTTTTACTTTTAAAAGTACAGGGTGAATAAATATTTTTTAATATGATAAGACAATCAATATCTTTTAGAGGATTGTCTTTGTGCTGTTTTTTATTAACTTTTATACAATGGAACAAATTTTAAAATTTTTTTGGTACGTATCGACAATTATATTAGTTTTTACTATTTTGATACATAACCCTAAATCTGAAGGTTTGGGTAGTGTTGGAGCTCAGAATCAATTTTTTAGTAATACTCGTAGTACTGAAAACACATTGAATAAAGTTACTTGGTTATTTCTAATTTTCTTTCTGGTACTAACTACTATAATTGCAATGAATTAACTTATTAATTATTTAGATAAGATAAAAAACAAATTTTTAGTATAATAATTTTTAATTTCAATGAATTTATATAATACTCAGTGTCCTGTGCCAAAGGAGCAGCAACCTGTTAACGAATACATTTCTCTAAAAAATTCTTGGTTCTTTTGCTGGCCAACTTTAAGTAGTCAATCATACAACAGAAAAATCACTGTTACACTCCTATTTAATAGTTTATTGGTTAGTCCAATATTGTTTTCAATTTTTCCAATTACCAAGCTGCCAGTGAAATTCTTCTTTTCAGAATTTATTACATCAAGTTTAATGACCGGATTTATTCTAATCAGATTATATTTAGGATGGTCTTATGTAGTAAAACGTTTAATGAGTGCCAGTGTATTTTACGAAGAATCTGGATGGTATGATGGTCAAATTTGGGTGAAGCCATCAGAAATTCTTCTTAAGGATCGATTTATCGGCTTATACGAAGTTTTTCCTCTTCTAAATAAAATAAAAAACACTTTATCCTTTTTGAGCTTAATCATCAGCGCTCTCCTACTCTTATTCTTTTACTTTTGAATTGTATAATACATTTGCTTTTATCTGTTTAGATGGACTAATATAAAGTTAACTATCCGCGGGGTAGAGCAGTCTGGTAGCTCGTCGGGCTCATAACCCGAAGGTCAATGGTTCAAATCCATTCCCCGCTATAAAAATAGTATTCGTAGAGTCATTGAGTAATTTTTAAAAGACTGATAGCATTCTAATATATACTAAATTTTGTTATATAATGACTTATTAAATAACAAAATTATATCAATTCTTCTGGGAAAAATTAATGATTTCTGGACCAAATTGTCTTCGAGTAGGTCAGCTAGCTCCTGATTTTTCAGCCACAGCTGTTTATGACCAAGAATTTAAAACGTTAAAATTATCAGATTTTAAAAATAAGTACGTTGTCTTATTTTTTTATCCTTTAGATTTTACATTTGTCTGCCCGACAGAAATTACAGCATTTAGTGATGAGTATGATGCTTTTTCCGAGCTTAATACAGAAGTTCTAGGTATTTCGGTTGATAGCGAGTATTCTCATCTTGCTTGGTTACAGACAGATAGAGAATCTGGCGGATTAGGAGATCTTTCATATCCACTAGTATCAGACTTAAAAAAAGAGATTAGTACGGCTTATAATGTTTTAAACAGTGATGGTGTAGCGTTAAGAGGATTATTTATTATAGACCCTAAAGGAATTATTCAGTACTCTACAATTAACAATCTTGAGTTTGGTAGGAGTGTAAAAGAAACCTTGAGAGTTCTGCAAGCAATTCAATATGTACAATCTCATCCAGATGAAGTTTGCCCAGCTAATTGGAAGCCTGGCGATAAAACAATGAATCCAGACCCCATAAGATCAAAAAATTATTTTGCAGCTGCTTGATTAGTATACCTTAAATATACAGATAACTGTTTATGTTTAATGTGTTATTTTTTTAAATGAAAGATTGATATTATGGTTAATACTTTAGCGAATGAATTAAGAGAAGGCACTACTAAGTCCCATAGTATGGCAGAAAATGTTAGTTTTGTGAAATCTTTTTTAGGAGGTGTTGTAGATAAAAAATCATATCGTAAATTAGTTGCTAATCTTTATTTTGTTTACTGTGCTCTGGAAGAAGAACTACTTTCCAATAAAGATCATCCAGCTATTAAGCCCATATACTTTACAGAACTAAATAGAGAAATGAGTCTTTCAAAAGATTTAAGCTATTATTATGGATCAGATTGGTTTAACTGTATTAAACCATCTCCTGCAACAAGAATATATGTTGAAAGGATCCATAGTATAGGCTCTAAACAGCCAGAATTATTAGTTGCTCATGCTTATACACGCTACTTAGGTGATTTATCTGGCGGTCAAATCTTAAAAAAAATCGCGAGAGGTGCGATGAATTTATCAGATGAAAAAGGGACAAGGTTTTATGACTTTGACCAAATACAAGATGATAAAGTATTTAAAGATAAGTATAGAGCTGCATTAGATATGATTCCTTTATCTGATGATCAAATCAAGAATATTGTTGCAGAAGCGAATATTTCATTTACATTAAATATGAAAATATTCGAAGAATTAAATTCCAGTACTCTTAAAATAATAATAATGCTACTTGCTAATACTATACAAAAATTTAAAGCTAAATATAGAGCAACTATAGGGGCTACTGATTAATTGCTTGCTGTTATATCTGTATTATTTCAGTTAAATTATATAGTAAGTAAAATAATTTGTGTTAAGATTATCTTCAGTATTGAAAAGTCTAAGTTTTGATTTCTTCAGACTTTTCGTGCTTTTGTTAATCATTAAAAGTTTATAATATGCCTAAGATAAAAACATCGAAAGCGATAGCAAAAAGATTTAAAGTCTCTTCATCTGGAAAATTTCTACGACATAAAGCTTCTAAAAGTCATTTATTACAAAAGAAATCATCAAAGCAAAGAAGACACCTTTCTTCTACCTGTTCAGTTGACTCAAGAGATATTAAAAATATCGCTATGAATTTACCTTATTTATAATTAATAAGCATGCAAATTGAGTAAGCTAGTAATAATTTAATTTTAAGTAATATTTTATGAGTAGAGTTAAAAGAGGTAACGTCGCTAAAAAAAGAAGAGCAAAAATATTTAAGCTGGCTAAAGGCTTTAAAGGCGCACATAATTGTTTATTTCGAACAGCTAAACAGCAAGTCCTTAAAGCTCTCAGATATTCTTATGTTGGTCGAAAAAGGAAAAAGAGAGATTTTCGTCGTCTTTGGATAACTAGAATAAATGCTGCAGCTCACACTCAAGGGATGAATTACAGTACTTTTATTAGTGCATTAAAAAAAGAGAATATTGCATTAAATCGTAAAATGTTAGCACAGTTAGCAATTAATGACATTCAAACTTTTCAGACTATTCTAGAAACAGTGAAAAATTAGTTAATAGCATTTTAATTTTAGCAAGTATTCTATGACAATCTTGTGATTATGAAATGTGTCAATTCTTTTAAGCTAGATACAGGTGCAGATTTTGGTAAAAGCTGAAGACAGCAGAGTGCCGTCTGTACCTGTTCTTTTGCTAAGTCTTTAGCTTTTGTAGTTCCTCCGCTTTTTTTAATGAGAAATAATGCTAGGGCTATATCTTTATTATTACAAAACTCTCTTTGAATAAGATTGTTCAAATTTGCTTCTTTAGTAAGTGAGAACAAAATAGGAGATGTTAAATTGCCATTAGTTAGATCAGCGCCAGCAGGTTTTCCTAAGCTTTTAGTAGAACCAGTTACATCTAAAACATCATCCATAATTTGAAATGCTAGACCCATATGTTTACCATAAAGATATAAGTCATTATTAACTTGATTATTAGAACTGTTCAGCATAGCCGCCCCTCGACAGCTAGCAGCAATGAGTGAAGCAGTCTTATAAAATGATTTTTCAATATAAGCATCTATTGAAATACTAGGGTCAAAATGGACTAATCCTTGCCTAATTTCGCCTTCTGCAAAATCTGTGATCACTTTAGAAATAGCTTTTACTACCGCCAAATTTTCAATATTGGCTAAATACCAAGAAGACTGTGCGAATAAAAAATCTCCAGCTAATACAGCAATCTTAGTATTAAATAAATTATGTACAGTCTTTACTCCTCTACGCGTTGTACATTCGTCAATAATATCATCATGTACTAAACTTGCAGTATGTATAATTTCAGTAATTTCTGCGAGCCTTCTTTGTCCAGTATTGATATTCTGTTTCTCAGATGTTGCCTTAGCGACTAAAAGAACAAGAGCTGGTCTAACTCGTTTTCCTCCAGCTTCGAACAGATGTTTTGCTGCTGCATATAGGATTGGATGACGTGTCCCGGCAACAGCTTTTAGATTCCTTTCAAGACTGTATAATTCTTTCTCAACAGGGTAAAATAAAGATGATGATGTAGCCATTAATTTAAAAATATTTAGAAATATTAAGTATTTATCTATTAATAATAATCATTTTCTTTCTAATAATTCTGTTTACTTCTATTTATATTTGTTTTAACTATTCTTTTAATCACTTGTTTACTACTTTTTCAATCTAAGTTTTAGACATCGGTAGTATAAGCAAAATTAATTTGATATACTGAACTAGTTGCAAATAATTATTAAAGTCTTTAGTAAAAAGCATATAACAATTTATAAATTTTTATCTGTGTGTTCTCTATTGATAACTTTTACTTCAAAATTCCTATGTATAATAAGAGGTTTATTTATAAATTATGAGTTATCCTAAGAAAGTTCAATTGCCGCTAACTAACTATAATTCAACTGATCTTAATAAGAGTAATTTATTAGTTTTATATGAAGATATGTTGTTAGGTAGAAATTTTGAAGATATGTGTGCTCAGATGTATTACAAAGGAAAGATGTTTGGCTTTGTACATCTGTACAATGGTCAAGAAGCTGTGTCTACAGGTGTAATTAAGCTTCTTAAGTCTACAGATTATGTATGCAGTACTTATCGAGATCATGTACACGCTTTAAGTAAAGGAGTTGCACCTAAAAATGTAATGGCTGAGCTATTTGGAAAAGAAACTGGTTGTAGTAAAGGTCGAGGAGGTTCAATGCATATTTTTTCTGCACCTCATAATTTCTTAGGTGGATTCGCCTTTATTGCAGAAGGTATACCTGTTGCAACAGGTGCAGCTTTCCAAAGTATCTATCGTCAGCAAGTACTAAAACAAACTGGAGATTTGAGAGTCACAGCTTGCTTTTTTGGTGATGGCACTACTAACAACGGACAATTTTTTGAATGTTTAAATATGGCAGTTCTGTGGAAGTTACCTATTATATTCGTTGTTGAGAATAATCAGTGGGCTATAGGTATGGCACATCACCGATCTTCCTCAATACCTGAAATACATAAAAAAGCAGAAGCTTTTGGTCTTCCTGGTATTGAAGTTGATGGAATGGATGTATTAGCTGTAAGGCAAGCAGCGATGCGGGCAGTTCAGAGAGCTAGGCAGGGTGAAGGCCCAACATTAATAGAAGCTTTAACGTATAGATTCCGTGGTCATTCTCTTGCAGACCCTGATGAACTAAGATCAAGACAAGAAAAAGAAGCTTGGATTGCAAGAGATCCCATTAAAAAACTGAAAAAATATATTCTGGATCATAAGATTGCCGATATAACTGAGATCAATAAAATTCAAGCTGCTGTTAAAAAAGAGTTGGAAAAATCTGTGGAATTTGCTATTTCCAGTCCAGAGCCTAATATCTCAGAACTTAAACGATATCTTTTTTCAGATACTTGAAGAAAATATAAGATTTTAACTGCTACTCTAAATTACTATTGAAATCATAAAAACTAAATATAAAAATGAGTAAAGTCTTTATGTTTGACGCCTTAAGAGAGGCAATAGATGAGGAAATGGATAAAGAGCCTACTGTATGTATAATAGGAGAAGATGTTGGTCACTATGGTGGATCTTATAAGGTGACTAAAGATTTGCATAGCAAATATGGAGATTTGAGAGTTCTAGATACACCAATAGCAGAAAATAGTTTTACTGGTATGGCTATTGGTGCAGCTATAACAGGGTTAAGACCTATTGTTGAAGGGATGAATATGAGTTTTTTATTGTTGGCATTTAATCAAATTTCTAATAATGCAGGCATGTTACGCTATACTTCTGGAGGAAACTTTACATTGCCTTTAGTCATTAGGGGACCAGGAGGAGTTGGTAGACAATTAGGCGCAGAGCATTCTCAAAGATTAGAAGCTTATTTTCAAGCTATTCCAGGTTTAAAAATAGTTGCTTGCTCTACTCCATATAACGCAAAAGGATTACTAAAATCTGCAATTCGAGATAATAATCCAGTTGTCTTCTTTGAACATGTTTTACTTTACAATTTACAAGAAGAGATTCCTCAAGAAGAATATGTATTACCTCTTAATAAAGCTGAATTGGTGCGTACAGGAAAAGATATTACTATCTTGACTTATTCTAGAATGAGGCATCATGTCATTCAAGCACTACCAGTTTTATTAAAAGAAGGTTATGATCCAGAAGTTATAGATCTTATATCTTTAAAACCTCTAGATATAGAATCTATATCTGTTTCAGTAAAGAAAACTCACAAAGTTCTAATTGTAGAAGAGTGCATGAAAACAGCTGGAATTGGAGCAGAGCTAATCGCACAAATTAATGAACACCTCTTTGATGAATTAGATGCTCCTGTAGTAAGGCTATCGTCCCAGGATATACCAACACCATATAATGGTAGCTTAGAGCAGGCTACTGTAATTCAACCTAGTCAAATTGTAGACTCTGTCAAAAGTATTATCATATCTTCAAAAGCAATGGTTGCATAACATAAAAACTGGTACATTCTATGAACAAAGTGTTGATACTTTACTTACAGTAAGTACCAGTTTTATCTTGCTTTAAAAATTCATTTCTGCTGCCTGAACTTTTTCGAATTGTTTTTTCTTTAATACAAAGAAAATTTGAGCTAAAACACTAGCAAAAAAGAAAACAATCATGCCTTTAATTCTATTTGGACTTTGCAGAACTATTTCTGTCTCATTTTGACCGAAACCACCAACATTGGGATCACTATTCAAAGCTTGATCTAATTGAACTGTATCACCTTCCTTAACTTTAAGTTCAAGACCTGGAGAAATCTTTTGAGTTGACTCTATATTGTTACTGTTAGTTACATGAACTATAAATCCTCCTTTTTCAAGGACCTCAATCTTGTTAACTTTACCACTATTTAAAGCTGTGATAATATTGTTATTGCTTTTATCTCCCGTCGGGTAAAGTTGACCTCGACCTCTATTTCCACCAACATATATCGGGTACTTGAAAAAATGAGCTTTCTTATCTTTTGCAGGATCAGGAGAAAGTATTGGAAAAACTATTTCTCTATTTTTGTCGCCAGGAATAGGCCCAATAACTAGAATATTATCTTGTTTGGCACTATATGGTTGAATATATAGATTTTTAGTTTTTTCCTTTAACTCTGCAGATAGTCTATTAGCAGGAGCTAACTTAAATCCTTCAGGTAATATTACAACAGCTCCGACATTTAACCCGCCTTTACTTCCATTACCTAAAATCTGCTTAGCACTACTATCATATGGAATTTTTACAACAGTTTCAAAAACAGTATTAGGTAGTACTGCTTGAGGTGACTCTATTTCTACTGGCTTTTGAGCAAGGTGACAATTGGCGCATACTATTCTACCAGTTGCTTCTCTTGGACTTTCATAAGCTTGTTGCGCATAAATTGGAAATGCATCACTAGAATTAGGTGCGACACAAATAATATTTAAAATAATTAATAAAAGTGTACAAGAAAATATAGACTTTTGAATTAAGTTAATTAGACTATTTAGCTTCATTTTTCTGTTTTTTTGATAAAATATTAAGACAGATTTTTCTGCCAAAAGAATTAAGAGTTATTACTCTAATTAAGCATGAAAAACTATTAATTAGACTTACTATTATAACTATATAATGAATAAGCCTTTATATAAATATAACTTACAATAAAATACTTTTTACATTCGTATAGACTAACGTAATTTATACTGAATTTTCTTCATCTTTATTCAGTAAATAGATTACAGAAAGAGTTCCAAGCATTATAGAATGGTACAAAAGTATCAATAATTAATGCCAAAAAGCCAATATACATATATTTGTCAAATTATAAAGCCAAAAATTAAAAAGAGTCCAAAAGCCTAAAGCTTTAATATTAATCCAGATTAAGAACTAGCCGTTATATAAAATCCATTGCTAAGCAAAAGGAAAATATCTGATTAAATATAAGCTTGCTACATTTACTTTTTTAAAATTAATAATACAATAATTCCACTAAAATAAAGTACTAGAACAGCAGAAGACATTATAAGTTGAGTAACTGGATCAGTTGATGGAGTTAAAACGGCTCCAGCAATTGTTGATATAATAATAATATACCTCCAAGCTCGAATCATTTGACTAGAAGATAGTGTGCCTGAAACACCGAGTAATAATTGTATGATAGGAATCTCGAAAGCTAATCCTGTGCTAAATAGAAGTAGTAAAATAAAGTCGCAGTATTGTTCAAAAGACCATAATGGTTCTACAATATCAGATCCATAGCTAATTAAAAATGTTAAAGCCGCTGGTGCTAAAATAAAGTAAGCAAATGTACCGCCTACTATAAAAAGTAACACAGAACTAATTAATATAGGTAAAATAATTTTTCGCTCTTTCTCAGTTAGTCCAGGTAGTATATACAGTATAACTTGGTATACCCCAAATGGAGTTGTTGCAATAATTCCAGAATAGATTGCAACCTTAATAGATGAGAAAAAATATTCCCCGGGTGCTAATTGTAAAAATTTAATACCAACAGCAGGAGCTTGAAGCATAGCAACAATTATTTTGATCTGTGTGAAACTAAAAGCTGCAGAAAGCAAAAAGAATAAGAATACAAATAAAGTCCGTTGTCTTAATTCTTCTAAATGTTCCGTAATGGACATTGGGATATCATTCTCTGGTATATCGTGTTGATGTATATTTTCGTTAGTTAATAGGTTATTCTTTGGTTCTAAATTCATACAAATTGCTCATTAATATTGTTTACGGTAGAAAAAATATGAAACTAGTCTAAACCAATTAAAAGCAATAACAATCGTATAATTGTCAAACAGTCAAGTGATTAGTTTTGTAGAATTAATATTTAATTTCACTATCTATAAAACTTCCTAATTATACTTTGTTTACCATCAATCTCTCACTAATTGCATTTTAATATCAAAGAGTTCTTGCTTATCTTTACTGTTGATAAATGTTAATAGAAGTATTACAAAATTTGTATTTATAGAAGTTAGTTGCATAACTCTTTGTACTATAACTATTAGTACCTAATAATATAGAAAACAAATGTGCTTGCATAGTATCTTTAAATAGTTAGAAATATCAAATGATATTTGCATTTGCTAGCAAGTAATATAAGTTAAGGAGATAAATAAAGTAATGAGTATCAAAGCAAGTGGCGGAAGCCCATTAGCACGCCCCCAGCTTTATCGGACTGCCTCAATTTTAACTATTACTCAGGCAGAGCAACAAGACCGATTTTTACAGCTTGGAGAATTAAATCAACTAGTTTCTTTTTTAAATTCCGGCCAAAAAAGATTAGAAGTTGCAGATATTTTAACTAAAAATGCCAATATTCTTGTAGCTAGAGCTGCAGATAAAATATTTGTAGGTGGGTCTGCAATTTCTTATTTAGAGCGTCCACAAGCAGCTGTTATTATTGCAGGAGATCAAAGTTCTCAGGATAAAATTAATGAGTTGTCTGGAAATATTCAAGGAGATTTTGGACAAAGTCTCCGTTCTTTATTTAATGCTGGAGGAGCTACCCCTCCTGGATTCAAACCTATCAATGTTTTGAGATATGGTACTACAAGAATGAGGAAGTCTCTACGAGACTTGGACTGGTTTTTAAGATATTTAACATATGCAATTGTGTCAGGTGATCCTAATATTTTATCTGTCAATATTAGAGGATTGAGAGAATTAATTGATAATGCTTGTTCGAGTGCGGCAGCAATTGTAGCCCTTAGAGAGATGAGAAGAACAGCTGTATTAATATTTGAAAATGACATTAAGGGTCAAGATTTAGTTAAAGAGTATTTTAATGTTGTCATTGCTGAATTTGAAGCTCCATCTTTAACCGATAAGCTAAGAAAAAGAACATCTGGAGACTTACAAGGTTTACGCCTTCCTCAAATTTATGGACAGGCAGGAGTCTCTACGCCGCGATTTGTTATGAAGCCTAGTTTGTCTGCAGATGAAAAAAACACTGTAGTTAAAGCTTGCTATAGACAAATCTTTGAGAGAGATATTGCTAAAGCATATGATCTGTCTTTATCTAACTTAGAGTCACAAGTAAAAAATGGCCAAATCTCTCTAAAAGAATTTATTCGTTCGTTAGGAACCTCAAGTATTTATAGAAAGCAATTTTATGAGCCCTTTGTAAATAGTCGAGCATTAGAGTTAGCATTTAGACATTTCCTTGGTAGAGGGCCTAGCTCTTTAGAAGAGTTCCAAAAATATTTTGCTATTCTATCAGCTACTGGTTTAAGTGGACTAGTAAATGCAATTTTAAATTCTTCTGAATATACAGATTATTTTGGAGAAGAAACAGTTCCTTACTTTCGAAATTTAGGCGAAGAACCTCAAGAATGTCGTAATTGGGGACCTCAAATAGATCTTCTTAATTACAGTGCTCCTTTTCGTAAGGTGCCTCAGTTTATAACTCTATTTAGTGACTACAAGCAAGCATTGCCTGATCAGCATCCTTATGGAACAGGTAATGATCCATTGTCGATTCAATTTGGAGCAATTTTCCCTAAAGAAAATAAGGACCCAAGAAAAAGACAAGCTCTTTTCGGTAAAGATACTAGAAGAATTCTGGTTAGACGTGGTCCAGGAATCTACAACCAGATCAGCAATCCACAGGTAAGACCTAAGTCTGCAGGATCCTTGGGGCCAAAAATTTTTAAATTATCCAATACTCTAGTAAAAGCCGACTCTTCTGAAAATTTCGAAAATTCAGTTGACGTGGTTACAAAAGTTGCTTATTTAAGAGTCTTTGGTCGAGAAGTGTATCAAGAAGAAAAGTTGCTTCTTAAACCAATAGAAAGTCAGCTAAAAGACGGTCAAATTACAGTTCGTGAATTTGTTAGACAATTAGCTAAGTCGAGTATATTTAGATCACTTTACTGGGAGCCATTATACATTTGTAAAGCTATTGAGTATATTCATAACCGCCTATTGGGTCGCCCTACATATGGCCGTCAAGAAATTAATAAATATTTTGATATTGCGTATAAGCAGGGTTACTACCAAGTGATAGATGCAATAATTGATAGTCCAGAGTATATAGAAACTTTTGGTGATAACACTGTGCCTTATGAAAGATATAGTACACCAGCGGGTATTGCTCTAAGAAGTTTGAGGCCTGGTATTATTGACCAAAGATTTAAAAAAGTTATTACTAGTAAGTCTGCTAGATTTGTTGAATTAGGTACTGTAAAAGAAATAAGAAGTAGTAATGACATCCAGTCTCGTATTTCCCAAGGAGTTAGCTCTTTAAGAGATCAATCTATTATATTCGAAGTAAATAGCAATAGTAATAGAGAAATGTTAGAGCAAGTGTTAAGAGCTGCATATCGCCAGATTTTTGAAAGAGATCTTAATTCTTTTAGTATTGGTGGAGAGTTTTTAGATATTGAGACAGCCTTTTTGAATAGGAAAATCAATGTTAAAGAATTAGTAGAAAAATTAGCTTTATCTGAATTATATGGCAAAGAGTTTTATCAGCCATATCCAAATACAAAAGTTATAGAATTAGGTACTAAGCATATCTTAGGACGAGCTCCTAATAATCAAGCTGAAATTAGATTTTTTAATCAAATTTTAGCTTCAAAAGGTTTATCTGCATTTATTAGTAATTTAGTTGAAAGTGATGAGTATAGCTCAGTATACGGTAAAGATACTGTTCCATATAGAAGATTTCCAACTTTGCCTGCAGCTAATTTTCCGAATACAGAAACATTATATAACCGTCTTACTAAACAAGATCTATCAATTGTGGTACCTAGTTTTAAAAAAGTACTCGGTAATCAGTAAAATAAGCTACGATATATAACTTTCTTGTTTTAGTACTTACCTTATTATTTGTACTGCTTCATAAATCATCAACGCATTGCAGTTCTAAATTTTTTTAAAAGGTGTATCACTTTCTGAGTTATATCATAAATAATCAGTATTAAGCTTTTTTAAAAGCATTACAGGAGTTTTATCCATGAGTATTGTTACAAAGTCAATTGTAAATGCAGATGCAGAAGCAAGATATTTAAGTCCTGGTGAATTAGATAGAATTAAAAGTTTTGTCTTGTCAGGACAACGTCGTTTAAGAATAGCTCAAATTTTAACAGATAATCGTGAGCGTATTGTAAAACAAGGTGGTCAACAGCTATTCCAAAAAAGACCTGACGTAGTCTCTCCTGGCGGAAATGCTTACGGAGAAGAGATGACAGCTACTTGTCTAAGAGACCTTGATTATTATCTTCGTCTAGTAACCTACGGAATCGTTGCCGGAGATGTAACGCCTATTGAAGAAATTGGACTAGTTGGAGTTAAAGAAATGTATAATTCTTTAGGAACACCAATTTCTGGAGTTGCAGAGGGTGTTAAATGTATGAAAAGTGTAGCTTGCTCACTGCTTGCTGGTGAAGATTCAGCAGAAGCTGGTTTTTACTTTGACTATACTTTGGGTGCCATGCAGTAATACTGACATCTCTAAAGAGTCCAGTTATTTTGTTATATACCCCGCTAGTATTAGATATTTAAAATTAAGGAATTTTTACAAGTTATGCAAGACGCAATTACTTCTGTGATTAATGCAGCTGATGTTCAAGGCAAATATTTAGATGATAGCTCTGTTGAAAAATTAAGAGGCTATTTTCAGACAGGTGAACTAAGAGTAAGAGCTGCAGCTACTATTGCAGCTAATGCAGCAACAATTATTAAAGAATCGGTAGCAAAATCTCTACTTTACTCAGATATTACCCGTCCAGGAGGTAATATGTATACAACTCGACGTTACGCTGCATGCATTCGTGATTTAGATTATTACTTGCGCTATGCTACCTATGGAATGCTAGCTGGAGATCCATCTATCTTAGAAGAAAGAGTATTAAATGGTTTAAAAGAAACATATAACTCTTTAGGTGTTCCTATTGGTGCAACAATTCAAGCAATTTTAGCTATGAAAGAAGTTACTATTAGTTTAGTTGGACCAGATGCTGGTAAAGAAATGGGCTTATACTTTGATTATATTTGTTCTGGTTTAAGCTAAGCTTACTCAATCTACCTATAACTATACATATACAACATAAAACCTTAGTAATTATTACTAAGGTTTTATATTTTGAATAAAATATTTTATACAATGGTTGCTGTTGCAGCTTGTACTCTAGCTCTAGCTTTTCTGATTTTTTGTGTTGCCTCTATTTTTTCTTTATTAGATGAGGCATCACTTAATAGTTGAGCTGCAGTCTCCAAACTTTTTTCTGCCTCTGATAAGTCAATTTGAGTAGCTTCTTCTGCGCCATTTACAAGAATAGTTAATTGATTGTTCTCTATTTCTGCAAATCCACCCATCAAAACAATCGGCATCCATTCTTTATCTACTCTAACTCTCATAACTCCTATATCTAAAGCAGTAAGTAGAGGAGCATGGCCTGTTAAAATACCAAGTTGTCCAGTGCTACTGGGTAAAATAATTTCTTGTGCTTCTGCATCCCAAACAGTCCGATCAGGTGCAATAATTCTTATATTTAAAGTCATTGTTAATTGTATTAATCTTTCATGCTATCCGCTTTTTGTATGGCTTCATCAATATCACCTACTAGATAAAATGCTTGTTCAGGTAAGTCATCTAATTTACCTGTTAAAATCATTTGAAAACCTTTAATTGCATCTTCTAAAGATACATATTTTCCAGGCGAGCCAGTAAAGACCTCAGCAACAAAGAAAGGTTGAGATAAAAATCTTTCGATCTTTCTAGCTCTGGATACAGTCTGCCTATCTTCTTCTGAAAGTTCATCAAGACCTAGAATAGCAATAATATCTTGTAACTCCTTATATCGTTGAAGAGTTGATTTTACCTCTTGAGCTGTAGAATAGTGCTCAGTGCCAACAATTCCAGGCTGTAGCATTGTTGAAGTTGAATCTAATGGATCAACTGCTGGATAAATTCCTTTTGCTGCTAAGTTCCGTGAAAGCACAGTTGTTGCATCTAAATGTGCGAATGTAGTTGCAGGAGCTGGATCTGTTAAATCATCAGCTGGTACATAAACAGCTTGAATAGAAGTAATTGAGCCTTCTGTTGTTGAAGTAATTCTTTCTTGTAATGCACCCATCTCCGTTGCCAAAGTGGGTTGGTAACCAACAGCAGATGGCATACGTCCTAGTAGAGCCGATACTTCTGATCCTGCTTGAACAAACCGAAAAATATTATCAATAAACAATAGAACGTCTTGTTTATTAATATCTCTAAAGTATTCTGCCATTGTTAGTGCAGTTAGGCCAACACGCATACGTGCTCCTGGAGGTTCATTCATTTGACCATATACAAGTGCTACTTTAGACTCTTTTAAATTATCTGCATTAATTACTTTAGACTCTTTCATTTCCATATATAAGTCATTTCCTTCTCTAGTCCTCTCGCCAACACCTCCAAATACAGATACCCCGCCATGAGCTTTGGCAATGTTATTAATCAGTTCCATAATTAATACTGTTTTACCTACTCCAGCACCTCCGAATAAGCCAATTTTGCCCCCTCTTCTATAAGGAGCTAATAAATCGACGACCTTAATCCCTGTTTCAAAAATATTAGGCTTTGTTTCTAACTTAGTAAAAGCAGGTGCTGGCCTATGAATAGGTAAAGTACTTTCAGAATTAACTGGTCCTAAATTGTCTACAGGTTCACCTAAAACGTTAAAAATACGTCCAAGGGTATCTGCACCTACTGGGACGGCTATAGGAGACCCTGTGTCAAGAACTTTAACTCCTCTTTGTAGTCCTTCAGTAGAACTCATAGATACAGCTCGTACTTTGTTGTCACCTAAAAGTTGTTGAACCTCACACGTAATAGTTCCTTCTGAGCTTTCAACTTTGAGTGCATTAAATACTTTAGGAAGTTGTCCATTAGGAAATGCGATGTCTAAAACTGGTCCAATAATTTGAGTAACAGATCCTGTACTTTTTGTTTTACTAACCATTGTGTTTATTTGTCTTCATAAATATAGTCAATAGATTTAATTTCGTTTTATTATGTTGATTTCTACACAGTAATTAGTATAGTATATACTACAAATATGTTATAGGGTAGAAGCATCTCTAATTCTGATTCATTGATTAATATAATTATACCCTAAATATTCTAGTATCCCTGCATATTTCTCATCCTTCCTGTTGTTTTCAACCAATTCTGAGCTTCAATATAATTATCTGGTGCTAACTTTATAGCTTGCTGCCAATATTGAGCAGCCTTGTCAAACATTAATTTAGACAATTCTGTGTCTTTATCTTCAACTGCTTGAACTCCTTGGTAATGGTATATTACGGCTATATTATTAAGAGCTTGAGGTAACTTAAAGTTTAGTTCTAATCCTTGATGGTAGTATTCCAAAGCTTTCACATATTCACCATTGCTAGCATAAATAAGACCTATATTATATAAAATATAGCTTCTATCATATGGGTCTTCTTCTAGTTTTAAAGCTTCATAGTAATTTTCTAAAGCTTCAGCATACTCGCCCTCAGATTGTGCAGACATGCCATCCCTGTAGTAAGAAAAAGCTTCTTTTTCTTCTTTACTTGTAGGAAGTATTTTTAATACAATATCAGCTAATACTGTAAATGTTTTGTCAATAAAATTATCATTTTTTTGAGATCGTGGCATAAGTGGCGTAGAGGTTATTAACGATTATTACTTCATTGTCTAGCTTTCAAATCTTTAATAAAAATTCATAACGAACACAATATTAGATAATTTAAAAACCTTTGAAAAATAGTACTATTTAAATAAATAGATTGTATATCAATAAACTAAAATCCAGTGTTTATCATCACAAAAAGTTTTAAACTTTTATAACTAATAAAAGACTTTAGTATTATATTAAACCTAAAACAACAAAGATTAATTTTCTATATTAGTATTATAGATATCTAATCTTTCTTTACTTTGAGCTATGTACTAAAATAAAAGATTTACTATTAAATAATAAAATCAACATTTATGTTTTTAAATAATCAAAATTCTGAAAATAGGTCCCCTGGATCTGGTCTAAATATATCCTCTGAAAGAATTGTAGACTTAAAAAATCCCCAAATTATATATAAAATTAGATTAGAATCAGCTCATAAGGATAATCTGTTGCACTTAGACCTTGATAATTCGGATACACGTACAGCGAGTAGTGAGCCACATTTAGAGTTAAGTTCTCCGCCTAAACTAGATAAAAAAACTAAAAATTTTAACAAGGTTCATGATCTAGTAGATAATAAAAAAAATAAGAATAGACAGCGTAAGAAAATAAAAACCAAAATACATATTTATGACGAAGAGGAAAACTTTAGAGATTCTAGTTCTAGTATTTCTCAGACTGCAGGAGATTTAGCGATCTCTCTAATGCGTCCACCTAAACCACAAGTTCAAGTCGTAAAAAAAATTACTAATACTAAAAAACCTACAAGACAAAAAAAAGCACAATTGACTCAAAGCCAAAATCAAGCTAGCAATCTATCTAACTCCCCACCACAATCTATTAGTATTAGCAATCCTCTTACTATTCAAGAGTTATCTAAACTAATTTGTATTCAAGAAACAGATATTATAAAGTATTTATTCCTTAAAGGACTATCAGTTACTATTAACCAAATAATAGATACTTCAATAATATCTTCAGTAGCTGATAATTTTGGCATAGTAGTTGACGTTAATGCAAAGGAAAATAATAATTTACATTCCGCTAATTCAGATACCGTTAGTTTTCTTCATGAGGCTGGCAACTATATTAAAAGACCTCCGATTGTTACAGTTATGGGGCATGTAGATCATGGCAAAACGACGCTATTAGATTATATTCGTAATTCTAACAGTGCTAATAAAGAAATAGGAGGAATTACACAAACTATTGCAGCTTATGAAGTCGAGTATATTAATAACGCGAATAAACAAAAAATTGTCTTTTTAGACACTCCAGGGCATGAAGCTTTTACCAGTATGAGATCGAGAGGAGCTAATCTGACTGATATAGCTATTATTATTATAGCTGCAGATGATGGTATTAAAACTCAAACTATAGAGGCTATTCATCATATTCAAAAAGCTGATGTTCCTTTTGTGGTAGCAATATCTAAGATAGATAAAGACTTTTCTAAAATAGATACTATTGAACAGGACTTATTAAAACATAATGTAATGTCAGAAACACTTGGTGGACAAGTTCCTGTAATTCCTATCAGTTCTATTACTGGTTACAATATTAATAAGTTATTAGAGACGATTACTTTATTAGCTGATTTAGAAAACTTGCAGGCTGATCCAACACAGCCTGCTCAAGGTGTTATAGTAGAGGCTCACTTAGATAAATCTCATGGGCCAGTAGCAACTCTTTTAATTCAAAATGGTACCTTGCATACAAGTGATAATATGGTCATTGGATCAGCCTATGCAAAGATTCGAGCTATTATTAATGGTGAACAAAGAAAGATTGATTCAGCAATACCATCATCTGTTGTTGAAATTTGGGGATTATCTGCTGTTCCTGGAACGGGAGAGGTGGCTTTAGTAGTTAAAAGTGATAAGGAAGCAAAGCTTAAAGCTCTGGAAAATACTTCAAACAATTCATTAATCGCACAAAAACAGAAAGCACTAAATAATCGTATTACGCTAGATACATTGAGAACTACTAATTCTAAAGATTTGAGCAAGCAAATTTCTTTAATTATTAAAACAGATAATCAAGGCTCTACAGAAGCAATATTAGATTCTCTGTCACAATTTCCTCAGAGTAAGGTACAATTAAATGTTGTATCAATTATGCCTGGCGAGATAACTGCTACAGATGTTGAATTAGCGTCAACAATTAATGCCAACCTTATTGGTTTCAATACTAATTTTGCTCCGGGAGCAAAACAAGCTGCAGCAAAATTTAATATACTAGTCGAAAATTACCAAATTATTTATGCATTGATTGAAGATATTATAGGGAGAATGGAAGATTTACTTGATCCAGAATATTCAGAAGTACCTGTGGGAGAAGCAGAAGTAAGTACTATATTTTCCTTGGCTAATAGAAAAATAGCAGGATGTAGGGTTACTAATAATAAGTTACTGAAAAATTCTTGGATCAAAGTTATTAGGGAAGACAAAGTTATTTATCAAGGGAAAATAGAATCTCTGAAACGCATTAGAGAAGATGTTGAAGAAATTCATGCTGGTAATGAATGTGGAATTTTCATCTCTGAATTTCAATTATGGAAATCTGGAGACAAGATTTATTCATTCGATCTTGTACCTAAACAAAAATCTTTATCTTAAATACCACATACAGCCGTAAAAAATACAAAAATAGTGTTTAAAAACTATAAAAAATTGACTCCTCTTTTGAATGAATTATCTACTATAATTCATTAAAAGAGGGGAGATTGTAAGTCTGAATCTATTTTAATAATAAGTTGGATTGTTTATTAATTATAAAATGAACAAAATTTATTATAAACAGCTTTGTTACAGCAATTCAGTGTACTCAATAATTATAGTAAACAAATCCATAAAAATGTTGATAAAGAATAAGATGAAATAGAGCTTGATGTATGTATTTACTCTTTATTTAAGAAAGGCAATAAGGAAAGTATTCTAGCTTGCTTAATAGCTTTAGTAAGTTTTTTTTGTTGTTTTGAAGTTAATCCGCTGGAGCGCTTAGGTAGTATTTTTCCTTGCTCTGTAATAAACTTTCTTAGCAAGTCAATATCTTTATAGTCGATAGCCTCTGTAGGCTTAATTGGAGATATTCTTTTTCTATACACGGCCATAATATGATTATTTTAATAAAATTAATAACTACTTAATTTCTTTGAATAGACAATGCTGATTACAATTAGGACAGAATTTTTTTAATTCAATTCTACTTGGTGTATTTCGTCGATTTTTAGTAGTTGTATATCGGAAAACACCAGGTTTTCTTCTCTGGCTGAATTCTCCAGTTTTATCAGAGCACTCTAAAGTTATTACGATGCGGGCACCTTTGCTTTTAGCCATTAGTATTATACCTTATTTATTATTATACAATAAACGATTATTATCTCATGTTTCGTGAAGAAGTATCAAGCCTCGAAAAAGTATGGATTTTATAAAGCGTCATAATCTAAATCATTAGTTCTAATTCTTATTACCTTTTCAATATTACTAATGAATATTTTCCCATCTCCAATCTCTCCTGTTTTCGAAGCTTTAATAATTGTTTCTATTATTTTATCTACTTTGTCATCGCTAATAATGATTTCAATTTTTATTTTATCAATAATATCAATAGAATATTCAGATCCTTTATATCTTTCTGTTTGGCCTTTTTGTCTTCCAAAACCAGAGACTTTAATAACAGTCATCCCTCCAATACCTTCCTTGACTAGGGCAAGTTTTACTCCATTAAGTTTGAAAGGTCTAATGATAGCTTCAATTTTTTTCATATATATTTATATAGCTGGTTAGTTTAATTTAATTAAATACTATTTTGTAAATTTTATGCAATAATGATGTTTATTTGGAACTAATAAGAGCTCTAAGTGAACTATTGCCTATTGCTTTTCTTTAATGTTATAATACGGCGCATATTCCCTTTTTGAATCGATTCCTATTTTGTATACTTTCGTTTCTAAAAATATTTTATAAAAGTTTTATTGGATTTACTGTGGCTAAGAACCTTTCTGCGATTAAACGCATTAAAACTTCGGAAAGAAATCGTCTAATTAACCGTAAGTATAAATCGGTTGTAAAAACTTTAACTAAAAGATGCCTGTTAAATATTGATAATCTAGAAAGTTCTACTCTTAATGATGTGCAATTAAGTATTTCTCAAGTATATAGCAAGATTGATAAAGCAATAAAAAAAGGAGCATTTCACCCTAATACTGGCGCCAGAAAAAAAGCGAGACTGGCGAAAGCATTATCTTGCGCTCAAAAAAAACAGAATTGATTAAATAAATAATACTTGTCTATCTTGATGTCAATTACTTGACAGACAGACAAGTATTAATTTCGTTTTTTCGTTTTTAATAGCTTAAACTGTTTTTTGATAGCTGAAATAGTTTTATATCTATAGTGTGAAAAATTTTAAAAATTTTTTTGTTGAATACAGTATCGTGTTCTAGTTATGTGTAGATAAGCAATAATGTAGCGAACTATACTCATGGATTACCTGCAAGTATTCCATTGATGGTATTAAACTCTTCGATTGCAGAATTGGTTATAAAGGAGATCTATGGTTCAACGTATAAGCTTAAAAAATAAACTTCTTCCAGATTTAGTCGAAATTCAGAGGGCCAGTTTTAAATGGTTTTTATTAGAAGGCATGACTGAAGTGCTTGAATTTTTTCCAAATATATCAGATCCTAATAGCCGACTCGAACTACAATTATTTGGTAATGAGTATAAGATAAAATTTCCTCGTTACAGTGTTAGACAGGCGAAAAATAGAGACAGAACCTATAGTGCCCAAATATATGTTCCAGCGAAGTTGACGAGAAAAGACATTGATCTACCTTCAAAAGATCAAGGGGAAAGTGTTAAATCACTTGACTTATCATCAACACATTTACAGCTTAGTGTTGAAAAGCAGATAAAAAACAAGAAATATAAAAAAAGATTGGTCTTTATTGGTGACTTACCAATAATGACTAATAGAGGAACATTTATTGTCTCTGGTACAGAAAGAGTTATTATCAACCAAATAATCCGTAGCCCAGGAATTTATTATAAACAAGAGATAGATAAAAATGGCAAGCAGATGTATAGTGCTAGTCTCATTTCCAATCGAGGTTCTTGGTTAAAATTTGAAATTGACCCTAAAGGAGAAATTTGGATAAGAATAGATAAGACTCATAAAGTAAATGCTTACATTTTTCTCCGTGCTATTGGTCTTAATAAAGACGAGATTGAAAAAGGACTTAGTAAGTATGCCTTTCTTATTTCTGCATCTCAATTATATTCAGTTAAAGAATTAGCTAAAGAAATCGGAAAAAATGATATAGAAGAAGTAACAGATGAGGAAGCATTGCTTATAGTTTACTCTAAGCTTAGACCTAATGAACCAGCAACAGTTGCTGTTGCTAAGCAAATGCTTTATTCTCGTTTTTTTGATCCAAAGAGATATGACTTAGGAGAAGTTGGTCGATATAAAATTAATAAAAAATTGGGTCTTAATATACCTAAAACTTTTCGAGTGTTGTCCCCTCAAGATATTTTATCGTCGATTGATTATTTAATTAATATTAAAGATAAAAATTCAGGTAACCTTGATGATATAGATCATCTTGGCAATCGAAGAGTCCGTTCAGTTGGAGAGTTATTACAAAATCAATTCAGAGTAGGTCTTAATCGTTTAGAACGTATTATTAGAGAAAGAATGATGATATGTGATGTAGATTCGTTGAGTTTATCTAATCTCATTAATCCTAAGCCGTTAATTGCATCAGTAAGAGAATTTTTTGGATCTAGTCAGCTTTCTCAATTTATGGATCAAACGAATCCAGTTGCAGAACTAACTCATAAGAGAAGAATTAGCGCTCTAGGTCCAGGAGGCTTTAACAAAGACAGAGCTGGATTTGCTGTTCGAGATTTACATCCAAGCCACTATGGAAGGATCTGCCCAATTGAAACACCAGAAGGTCCGAACGCTGGTTTAATTGGTTCACTAGCAACCTGTGCTAGAGTAAATATTTTTGGCTTTATTGAAACTCCTTTTTATCCAGTAAATAATGGTCAAGTAATTTATCAAGATAGTCCTATCTATTTAACAGCAGATGAGGAAGATGATTTTCGAGTAGCTCCAGGTGATGTGAAAGTTAATTCCCAAAATTATATTGAAGGAGATATTATTCCTGTACGTTACCGTCAAGAATTTATTACAACAACACCGAGTCAAGTAGATTATATTGCAATTTCACCTATTCAAGTTATTTCAGCTGCAACATCATTAATTCCTTTTTTGGAACATGATGACGCAAATAGAGCATTAATGGGATCTAATATGCAAAGACAAGCTGTACCGCTATTATATCCAGAAAAGCCAATCATTGGGACAGGCCTTGAGACTAAAATTGCTCGAGACTCCGGGATGGTTGTTATCAGTAGAACAGCAGGTTATGTCAATTATGTTTCTGCTAATAAAATAGGTATTCAAGATAATAATGGTAGAACAGTACATTATCGTTTAAAAAAATATTACCGCTCTAACCAAGATACTTGTATTAATCAGCGTCCAATTGTTTGGGTTGGAGAAAAGATAGTTATTGGTCAAACTTTAGCTGATGGTGCCTCTACTGACGGAGGAGAAATTGCTCTAGGAAGAAATATTCTTGTTGCTTATATGCCTTGGGAAGGTTATAACTACGAAGATGCATTTTTAATTAGTGAAAGGTTAGTTTATGATGATTTATACACTTCTATTCATATTGAAAAGTACGAAGTAGAATGTCGCCAAACTAAATTAGGACCAGAAGAAATTACTAGAGAGATTCCAAATGTCAGTGATAACTCTTTAAAAGATTTAGATAGAAATGGAATTGTTGTAGGTGGTTCTTGGGTTGAAGCTGGAGATATTTTGGTAGGGAAAATTACTCCTAAAGGCGAAGCTGATCAATTACCTGAAGGTAAATTACTAAGGGCTATTTTTGGAGAAAAGGCTAGAGACGTTAGAGATACATCGTTAAGATTACCTAATGCGGCTAAAGGGAGGGTAGTTAATGTTAGGGTATTTACTAGGCAGAAAGGAGATGAACTCCCTCCTGGTACAAATGCTATGATTCGCGTTTATGTTGCACAGAAGAGAAAAATTCAAGTAGGCGATAAAATGGCTGGGCGTCATGGCAATAAGGGAATTATTTCTAGAATCTTACCTAAACAAGACATGCCTTACTTATCTGATGGAAGCCCAGTAGATATTGTTCTAAATCCTTTAGGTGTTCCTTCTAGAATGAATGTTGGTCAAGTATTTGAGTGCTTATTAGGCCTAGCAGGTGGCTATTTAGGAAAACGATTTAAAATAATTCCTTTTGACGAAATGTATGGAGCGGAAGCCTCAAGAGCACTTGTTAATAGGAAATTAAAAGAAGCGTCATTATTGACTAACAATAAATGGCTTTTTAGTGATCAGCATCCTGGTAAAATGCAAGTCTTTGATGGTAGGACTGGAGAGCCTTTTGATAATCCTATTACAATTGGTAGAGCTTATATGCTTAAGCTTGTTCATCTCGTAGATGATAAAATTCATGCAAGATCTACTGGTCCTTACTCTTTGGTTACACAGCAACCATTGGGAGGTAGAGCCCAACATGGAGGCCAAAGACTGGGAGAGATGGAAGTGTGGGCTTTAGAAGCCTTCGGAGCTGCATATACTCTGCAAGAATTATTAACCGTCAAGTCGGATGACATGCAAGCCAGAAATGAAGCATTAAATGCAATAGTGAAAGGTAAGCCTATACCCAAGCCTGGAACTCCAGAATCTTTCAAAGTTTTAATGCGGGAACTTCAGTCATTAGGATTAGATATTGCAGTACATAAATTGAAACTATTTGACGATGGTCAAAGACGGACAGTGGAAGTCGATTTAATGTCTGATTCTAAAGATGATCGAGCAGATCGCAATAATTATGATATCCCCCCAGTAGATGATTTTGAACAATTTCTGTATTAGTTCATTTTTGAATACGGTAGATATAAATAAATTGGCTAATTATTTGATTTTAAGGTATTCAAATTTATGACACAGTTTGAGCAATATTTTGACTACGTAAAGATTAGTTTAGCGTCTCCTGAAAAAATCCGCCAGTGGGGTGAAAGAAGTTTACCCAACGGACAAATTGTTGGTGAAATTACAAAGCCAGAAACAATTAACTATAGAACTTTAAAACCAGAAATGGATGGTTTATTCTGTGAAAAAATTTTTGGTCCAGTTAAAGATTGGGAATGTCATTGCGGTAAATATAAACGCTTTCGCTATAAAGGTATAGTCTGTGAACGATGTGGAGTAGAAGTAACAGAATCTCGAGTAAGAAGACATCGGATGGCTTATATTGAATTAGCATCACCAGTAACTCATGTTTGGTATTTAAAAGGCAGTACAAGTTATATTGCTTTAGCATTAGATTTAAAAGTGAAAGAAGTAGAAAAAATTGTTTATTTTCACTCTTATGTAGTTACACAATCTAATGCAGATATTAATTTAAAATATAAGCAATTATTGGAGGGCTATGAATGGAAAAGTCTTGAAGAGGAAATTTACCAAAATCAAAATGAGAATAATCAAGTAGAAGTTGGAATAGGCGCAGAAGCAATTCAAAAATTATTGAAAGATTTAGATTTAGAATACATTGCTGAAACCTTGCGATCTGAAGCAACAAATCCACCGAAAAGTTTTAAGACGCCTTCATTAAAATTCAATAAAAAAATGAAACGCTTAAGATTGATTGAGAATTTTATAGCAACAGGTGCAGATCCTTCTTGGATGGTATTTACAGTAATTCCTGTTATACCTCCAGATTTACGACCTATGGTCCAATTGGATGGAGGAAGATTCGCAACAGCAGATTTGAATGAGTTTTATCGTCGAATCATTAATAGAAACAATAGATTATCACGTCTGAAGTCAATTTTGGCTCCGGAGATCATTATTAGAAATGAAAAAAGAATGCTACAAGAGGCTGTTGATTCACTTATGGACAATGGCCGTAGAGGTAGAACTGTTGTAGGTGCGAATAATAGACCGTTAAAATCTTTGTCAGATATTATAGAGGGGAAACAAGGACGCTTTAGACAAAACTTATTAGGTAAAAGAGTAGACTATTCCGGTAGATCGGTAATTGTCGTAGGTCCTCATTTAAAACTTCATCAGTGTGGATTGCCCCGAGAAATGGCTTTAGAGTTATTTCAACCCTTTGTGATTCACAGACTAATCTTGCAGGGTTTAGTTAATAATATTAAAGCTGCAAAAAAAATGATTCAAAAAAATGAACCTTCTATCTGGAATGTTTTAAATGAAGTGATTCAAGGTCATCCAGTACTATTAAATAGAGCTCCAACACTACATAGATTAGGTATTCAAGCATTTGAACCTATCCTTGTAGAAGGACGAGCTATTAAGCTGCATCCCTTAGTTTGTCCTGCATTTAATGCTGATTTTGATGGTGATCAAATGGCTGTGCATGTTCCTCTTTCTTTAGAAGCACAAGCGGAAGCTAGATTGCTAATGCTAGCTCCTCACAACTTTCTTTCTCCAGCCACAGGTCAGCCAATTATCATGCCAAGTCAAGATATGGTTCTGGGTTGCTATTACTTGACAGCTAATAATCCATCTCAACAGCAGGGATCGAATCATTATTTTGCTAGCCTAGAAGATGTAGTTATGGCTTATGAGCAGAAGAAAGTTGACTTACATTCTTATATCTGGGCTCGTTTCGATGGATTCGTAGATGGTGATCAAGATAATGATCTAATGAAGATTGAAAAACACAGTGATAATAGTACAACAAAATTTTTTAATAACCATATTATAAAAGAAGATGCTGAGCACCAGAGAATTGTGCAATATATTCGAACAACGGCTGGCCGTATAATCTTTAACAAAATTATTCAAGAGTCTTTGGTGGCGTAGTTAAATAAATAATTGATATGGAGAAAATTGAGTGGATAATAGACGAAGTCTTGCACAGCCAAGTTTTTCAAATAAGGTTATTGATAAAAATGAACTTAAAAATCTAATTGTTTGGGCTTTTCGTAATTATGGTATAGCACGAGCAGCTAATATGGCTGACAAGCTTAAAGATCTGGGATTTCATTATGCTACGCAGGCAGGAATCTCTTTAAGTCTGGAAGATTTAAGAATCCCTCCTAGTAAACAAAGTCTTTTAGTGGATACAATTGAAGAAATTAAAGCTACCGAAAATAGGTATCGCCGAGGGGAGATTACAGCAGTTGAAAGATTTCAAAAAGTTATTGATACCTGGAATAATGCAAGCGAATCACTAAAACAGGAAGTAATTAAGTACTTCAAAGAGACAGATCCTCTGAATGCTGTTTATATGATGGCTTTCTCTGGAGCCAGGGGCAATATTTCTCAGGTGAGACAATTGGTTGGTATGAGAGGTCTGATGGCTGATCCGCAAGGACAAATTATTGATCTTCCAATATCAAGTAACTTTAGAGAAGGACTAACTGTGACGGACTATTTTATATCATCATATGGAGCAAGAAAAGGATTAGTTGATACTGCTTTAAGAACAGCAGATTCAGGCTACTTAACGCGTCGACTTGTTGACGTTTCTCAAGATGTTATAATTAGAGAAGTAGATTGTAGAACAAATAAAGGTATCATATTAGAAGATCTAGTAGATACACAAAAAATATTAATCAATCTAGAGCAAGCTTTGTCTGGTCGAGTATTAGCAGAAAATGTATTTCATCCAGATACACATGTTTTAATTGCTCATACTAAGCAAGATATTAGCCCTAAACTTGCCAAAGAGATTACGAAAGCTGGTATCAAAAAAGTTTTAGTCAGATCACCTGTTACATGTAATTCGAGAAGTTCTGTTTGTCAGTATTGTTATGGATGGAATCTCGCCCATGGCCGCTTAGTTGATTTAGGAGAAGCTGTTGGTATTATTGCTGCTCAATCCATTGGGGAACCAGGCACGCAGTTAACAATGAGAACATTCCATACTGGAGGTGTATTTACTGGTGAATTGGCAGAGCAAATTTATGCACCCATAGACGGCCAGCTAACAGACGTAGATATTGAATCATATACAGATGTTCGCACAAGACATGGAGAGCAGGCGTTAATCACAAAACATCCAACACAAGTTACAATTCGATCGAGAAAAAACCAAAAGTCAATAATTAATTTAAGTAAAGGTACGACTCTTCTACTCTGTGATGGTCAATCAGTATTAAAAGATCAGGTGATTGCTGAATCACCCCGTAGAAATAGACTGATGACAGAAAGGGCTCAAAAACATGTAGTATCGGACCTATCTGGAAAAATTTGTTTCTCCAACTTAACAGTTGAAGAAACAGACAATAATCAATATACTACACGAATTACTAAGACAGGTGGATTGATTTGGATTCTCTCTGGAGAGGTTTATAGTATATCTGATTCGGCCAATGTTATTGTTAACAAAGAAGACGAAACTAAAGCAGGTACAATAATTGCACAGACAGAGTTAATAAATCAGTATGCTGGAGAAGTAAGGATACAACAAAATACAAATAGCAGCATTACCAATATACAAATTATTACTGAGTCTATTGTAATTCCAGGTTGTTATATTTATACAGATTCAATTAATAAAAAAGAATCCTATATTTTAGAAACAGAAAAAAAACAGAAGTTCCTTTTTAAGGCTGTGCCAAATCAAAAAATTCATAATGGCTATACAGTTGCTGAGCTAATATCTGATACCTATAAAACTACAAGCGGTGGTATCATTAAATATTTAGATTTAAATGTATCAAAAAAGAAAACGGGCTCAGATAAAGATGCTTACGAAATTTTGAGTCCAGGATACATATTATGGATTGCAGAAGAAACGCATGAAATTAATAAAGATGCTTCACTTTTACTAGTTTATAATGGAGACATTATAGAAAGTGGAACTGAGCTAGTTAAAAATATTTTTTCTAAAAGTTCTGGAATTGTTGAGATAGTCCAAAAGGATGGAATAGTTCGTGAAATAATTATTAAACCTGGATCTATCTATAAATTTAATGAAGTTTATCGTAATCATGATAAAAGTAGGGGCTTTTTAAGACCTGGTGAAACATTACATAATAATATTTCGACAGATAAGTTGGTTTATTGGGAGTATATCGAAAATGAGCAAATGTCTTATATTCTTATTAGACCGGTTATTGTATATTCAATACCTGAAACAAAATCTAGCTTAATCGATAATTTGGTATCACAAAAACCAAGCCAAACTAAATTAAAGCTCGTTAAAAGAACACCTTTTCGGGACGGGGAAAGGGTGAAATCGATAGAAGGAGTTCATTTAGTTACAACAAATCTTATAGCTGAAATTGAACACACAGATGATAGCTTAATGTCCTCAATTGAGTTTTCTGCTAAAGAAAGAGGTAATAATTATTTTGACTTAAGGCTCTCAACCTTTGAAACGTTATCAATTAAGAGTATTGATTTTAACAAATCAGAAAAGCAACAAAGTCAAACTAGAATTATTGTTAAAAATGGTGAATATATCAAACCATTGACAGTTGTTGCTAGCACAGAAATTATTGCAATGAGTGAAGGTATCATAGAAGAAATTTATTCTGAAAAGAATAACAGTAGACGTATTCTAATTGTAACATCTGCTGATAAGAAAACTTTTAACACAAAAGGAGCCAAAACTAACGTAAATATTGGTGATTGGGTTCGTTGTGGTGATTTTATTGCTGAAAATATAGTTTCTTTAGACTCCGGACAAATTGTTCAAATGTCTTCTCAATCAGTCACGTTAAGAATTGCTAGGCCTTACTTGGTTTCTAACGGAGCAATTTTACATGTTGATAATAATGCATTAATTAGAAGGGGAGAAACACTAGCTATTCTCGTATTTGACAGAGCAAAGACTGGCGATATTATACAAGGTCTTCCAAGAATTGAAGAAATTCTTGAAGCACGAAAAAAGACAGATGTATTATTAAATCCTCATGATATTCTTGATGCAAGTTTCAATTTATATATTGAATGTGGACTAGCTTTATATGAAGCAGCAAGATTGAGTTTTCAAGAGATACAATTACTACTTGTCAAGGAAGTACAATTAGTCTATCAATCTCAAGGAGTTAATATTTCTGACAAACATGTAGAAGTTATAGTGCGACAGATGACTTCTAAAGTGAAAATCGAGAACGGTGAAGAAACAGGCTATTTACCTGGAGAACTTGTAGAGTTGCAAAAAATTGAACAAACAAATAAAGCGATGACCTTAAGAAATAAGCTGAATGCTTCATATCGACCTGTGTTACTAGGTATTACTCAAGCATCCCTTAATACAGAAAGTTTTATTTCTGCAGCAAGTTTCCAAGAAACTACTAAAGTATTAACTGAAGCTGCTATATCCGGCAAATTAGATTGGTTAAGAGGTTTGAAAGAGAATGTCATTATTGGTAGACTGATACCAGCTGGTACTGGTTTCAATACGTACGATAATCATAATAGAGTAGCTCTAGAAAAAAAAGATTCAACTTTAGATACTAGTAATGAAAGTCGTACTTCATCTGTGAGAGATGACTTAGATGATATCATTTTAGATGATAGAACTGCACGTAACTATTTCAGTAATAAAAGTGCAGATTGAATAAAGTGAAAAGATTTCTTTTTTAATCTAATATAAAAGTATGTTAATTTATGAGTGGTTTATTAGAATTGCAATAAGTTAGTTAAATCAGTATGAACAAGGGATTTCCCGAACAATGACATTATTTAATATTAAAAATCCTATGGCTGTTGTTACCTTATCAGAATTATTAGAAGCAGGTGTCCATTTTGGACATCAGGCTCGTAGATGGAATCCTAAAATGTTTCCATATATTTATACAGAAAGAAATGGTATACATATTATTGATCTCGTGCAGACTGCTCAATTACTTACAGAGGCTTGTGATTTTATAAAACAGGCTTCATCTGATGGTAAGAAAGTTTTATTTTTAGGAACAAAAAGACAGGCTGCCGGCATAATTGCTCAGGAAGCACAACGATGTGATTCGTATTATGTGAACCAAAGATGGTTAGGAGGAATGTTAACCAATTGGGTGACAATTAAATCTCGAGTCAGTCGTCTTAGACAGCTAGAAGAACAGGACAAGAGTGGTATTATTGATCAACTACCTAAAAAAGAAGCTGCTGTTCTACGGAGAGAATTAGATAAACTTCGTAAACATTTAAATGGTATTAAAAATATGACTCGGTTACCTGATATCGTTGTAGTTGTAGATCAGAAACGAGAAACAACTGCTATACAAGAGTGTTTAAAATTAGGTATTCCAACTATTTGTATACTTGACACTAACTGTATTCCTGAAATTATTGATATTCCAATCCCAGCTAATGATGATGCTATTAGATCAATTAAATTAATTGTCGGTAAAATAGCAGATGCAATTTATGATGGTAAATACGGGCAAACGGATGTAGAAGAAATAGCTCATTCTGGCGAAACTGAATTATAATAATTTATTTAGTTAATTTAAAAACTTAAAAATTTTTTAAAATATATGACACTACAAATTTCTGCTCAAACTGTGAAAGCTTTACGTGATAAAACTGGGGCAGGTATGATGGACTGTAAAAAAGCTTTAGAAGCTAATAGTGGTAATGAAGAAAAAGCTTTAGAATCATTAAGACAAAAAGGGTTAGCTTCAGCTAACAAAAAATCTAGTCGTACTGCAATTGAAGGTCTATTGGAAAGCTATATTCACACGGGGGGAAGAATAGGTGTACTAGTTGAAGTTAACTGTGAAACTGATTTTGTATCCCGCCGTCCAGAATTTCAAAAATTAGCCAAAGACATTGCTATGCAAATAGCAGCATCGCCAAATGTGGAGTATGTATCAATACAACATATACCTGATAAAGTTATCAGTTTAGAAAAAAGAGTTGAAGCGGGCAAAGATGACTTAAAAGACAAGCCAGCTGATAGAATAGAAGCAATTATCGAAGGGAGGATGGCAAAGAGGTTGAAAGAACTTTCATTGTTAGATCAAATGTTCATTCGTAATCAAGATATTAGTATTGAAGATTTAATTAATCAAAATATTTCTGTTCTAGGCGAAAATATTAAAATTAGAAGATTTGTTAGATTTGTATTGGGTGGAGGTGAAGAAAGCACTAAAGCTAACTTTGCGGATGAAGTTGCAGATATTTTAAATAAAAAATAAGTCTGAAAAATATCTAGAGTGGATGAAACAATAAAGTTTGTAGCGAAATACCTATAATCATATTAAATAATTAATATATGGGTATATAATTAAACATAAAAGCATTATAGGTAGCAATAATTGTTTTTCACAAAAAATAATCAATACTAAAGATAGCTATCTCTGTTAGAATTTATTTTTGCTCTTAATTTATTAAAAATCTAGTCTTAGCAATAAACTAATTGCATATTAATTCTTCAAAAAACTTATTTTTTGACTATTGCACTATTTAAAAGAAATATTTATTATGTATCAAAACAGTCTCATAGATTTTAATCCATATACTAGCTTTTCAGCAGTAGAAGTCGGAAAACATCTATATTGGAAAATAGGTAGTTTGCAATTACATGGTCAAGTTTTTATTGTATCTTGGTTAGTAATTGCTACACTATTAACTGTATCTTTCCTAGGTACGAGAAATCTACAGAGAATTCCTGAAAAATTTCAAAATTTTATGGAGTTTATATTAGAATTCTTACAAGACATCGCTAAAAATCAGATTGGAGAGCATGAATATCGTCCTTGGGTTCCATATATTGCTACTCTATTTTTATTCATTCTAGGTTGTAATTGGGCAGGTGCGTTGATTCCCTGGAAGTTAATTCAACTGCCTGAAGGTGAGCTAGCTGCTCCAACAAATGATATTAATACAACTGTAGCGTTATCTTTACTAACTTCTTTAGCTTACTTTTACGCAGGCTTAAGTAAAAAAGGTTTAGGCTACTTTGCTAGGTATATTCAACCTACTCCAGTATTATTACCTATTAATATTCTAGAAGACTTTACAAAACCATTATCTTTAAGTTTTCGATTATTTGGTAATGTCCTGGCAGATGAATTAGTTGTTTCTGTCTTTACTCTGCTAGTTCCAGTTTTAATACCATTACCAGTTATGATACTAGGACTATTTGCTAGTTCAATCCAAGCATTAATTTTTTCTACCTTATCTGCAGCTTATATTGGAGAAGCAATGGAAGGTCATGGAGAAGAGTAGTATACTATAATTACAATATTTGAATCTATGTATGATATTTCATTACTTAGATTTTAAATATTATCTGAAATTTGTCAATTTTCTACTTATATAACAAAAAATTAAAATTTATTATGGATTCAATCGTTTCAGCTGCATCTGTTATTGCTGCCGGTCTTGCTGTAGGTCTTGCTGCCATAGGTCCTGGTATTGGTCAAGGTAGTGCAGCAGCTAATGCTGTGGAAGGTATTGCTAGACAACCAGAAGTCGAAGGGAAAATTAGAGGTACATTGCTTCTAAGTTTAGCATTTATGGAATCTTTAACAATCTACGGTCTAGTTGTGGCGCTGTCTTTATTATTCGCTAATCCATACGTTGGTTAAAATAATCATTTGCGCTTAGTCTGAATAGACTAAGCGCACTATGCAGTTAATTTTCTTAAGTGAAACCAAATTATTAACTATAAACATAATTAGTAAAATGATATATTTACCATTCCTATTAGCAGAAGAAATTGAAGGTGGCTTATTTGACTTCAATGGTACTTTGCCTCTAATGGCATTACAGTTTCTTACTTTAATGGTTTTACTGAATACTATTTTTTATAAACCAGTAACGAGAGTATTAGATGAACGTGATGAGTATATTCGAACAACTTTGACTACGGCATCTTCCATGCTTGTTAAAGCAGATGAGTTAGCTGCAAAATATGAAGAAGATTTATCTGAAGCTCGTCGTAATGCACAATTGAAGATAGCTTCTTCTCAAAAAGAAGCTCAAAATATTGTCTCTGAAGATATTCGAAAAGCACAATTGAATGCAGAAAGATTGATTGCTGAAGCATCAAAACAACTAAATATTCAAAAAGAAGACGCCCTCAAAACTTTGGAGGATCAAGTAGATACTTTAAGCGATCAAATTAAAGCTAAACTATTAAGTAGTCAATCCTTGAAATCATGATTTCTAAATAAAATATTAAAATAGTAAGAATTTTAAATGAATAATATAGTAAAAATACCACAAATAATTACTATTTTATCAGAACATAGTAGTGAACATAAATTTGGCTTTAATTCTGATATTTTTGAAGCGAATGTTATTAATATATTGTTACTTTTATTTGGTCTTATTTATGTATTAAAACAATTTCTTGGATCTAGTTTAAATGCAAGACAGATAAAAGTCTTATCCGCTATACAAGAATCAGAAGGAAGACTAGAGCAAGCTAGTGCTAGATTATCAGAATCAGAAAAACAGCTCGCTCAGACGCAAATTATCATAGAGCAAATCAAAAAAGAAGCTCAGCTCACGGCTGGAAAAGTTAGAAGTTCTATATTAGCTCAAGGTCAATTAGATATTGAAAGACTTGCTGTAACAGGCAAGTCAAATATTGAAACAGCCGAAAAACAAATTCGAAGGCAAATTCAGCAGCAAATAACATTTCTTGCTCTTAAAAGAGTTACTTTGCAGCTAGAGAACCAAATGAGTTCTGAAATGCAACTGCGTATCATTGATAATAATATTGCTAAGTTAGGAGATCAACTATGAGCAGTAATAACGCTGTTATAAAAATAGCTCAGCCTTATGCAGTAGCTCTTCTTGAGTTAGCTACAACAAAGAAAGTTACAGAGAGAGTGAGTCAAGATATTCAGTCAATACAAAATATTTTATTGCAATCTGACAAGCTTAAAAATTTTTTAGCTAATCCACTAAAAACTCCAGAAGCAAAAAAGCAAGTTATTGTTGCTACTTTTGGTGATCAAATTAGTGAAAATACATTATCATTTCTTATGATTTTAGTTGATCGTAAAAGAATTGCAATGTTAGATTATATAGCTAGTAAGTATTTAGAACTTGCATACCAAATGGAGTCTCTAACAATCGCCAATATTAATACTTCTATTGCTTTCAACTCTGATCAAGCAAATCAGCTAACAGAAAAAATCAAAGTTATGACTAAGGCTAAAGAAGTTAAGCTAATTGTTTCTGTCGATCCTGAGTTAATTGGTGGTTTTACTATTCAGATTGGATCAAAAGTCATTGATACCAGTATTAGAGGACAACTAAGGCAGATGGCTTCACACCTTGACGTAGTAGCAACTTAAAGCATAGTGCCAAACAGATATTATTAATCTGAACAATTACCACTTTAGAATTTCCAATTAATAAAAAGAATATTAAAAATATGGTAAACATTAGACCTGATGAAATAAGTAGTATTATTCGTCAACAAATTGAAAAATATGATCAAGATGTAGAAGTAGCCAATATAGGAACAGTTTTGCAAGTAGGTGATGGTATTGCTCGAGTATATGGCCTTGATGAAGTTATGGCTGGTGAATTGCTTGAATTTGAAGATAAAACTATCGGTGTCGCCTTAAATTTAGAAAGTGATAACGTTGGTGTTGTACTGATGGGAGATGGTAGAGATATTCTCGAGGGAAGCTCTGTAAAAGGTACTGGTAGAATTGCTCAAATTCCAGTTGGAGATGCTTTTTTAGGTAGAGTAGTGGATCCCTTAGCTCGTCCAATAGATGATAAAGGTGAACCTGCAAGCAATGCGACAAGATTAATTGAGTCTATGGCTCCTGGTATAATTGGACGTCAATCAGTTTGTGAACCTATGCAAACAGGAATCACTGCTATTGATTCTATGATTCCAATTGGTCGAGGTCAACGAGAATTAATTATTGGTGACCGTCAAACAGGTAAAACAGCTGTTGCGCTAGATACAATTATTAATCAAAAAGGACAAGACGTCGTTTGTGTATATGTTGCAATAGGACAAAAGGCATCCTCAGTGGCGCAAGTTGTATCTTCACTACAGGATAAAGGAGCTCTTGATTACACTATTATAGTAGCAGCTAATGCAGATAGTCCAGCAACATTACAATATATTGCTCCTTACACAGGTGCAGCTTTAGCTGAATATTTTATGTATAAAGGTAAAGCGACATTAGTTATTTATGATGATTTAACAAAGCAAGCCCAAGCCTATCGTCAAATGTCTCTTTTACTGCGAAGACCTCCTGGACGTGAAGCATATCCTGGTGATGTATTTTATCTACATTCTAGATTACTAGAGAGAGCAGCTAAATTAAACTCAGAACTAGGAGGAGGTAGTATGACTGCCCTTCCTATTATTGAAACTCAAGCAGGAGATGTATCTGCATACATCCCAACTAATGTAATTTCAATTACAGATGGTCAAATCTTTTTATCTGGTGATCTATTTAACTCTGGGATTAGGCCTGCTATTAATGTTGGTATTTCTGTCTCTAGAGTAGGGTCTGCTGCTCAAATAAAAGCAATGAAACAAGTGGCAGGTAAATTAAAATTGGAGTTAGCGCAATTTGCTGAACTAGAAGCTTTTTCTCAATTCGCATCTGATTTAGACAAAGCAACTCAGAATCAACTGGCAAGAGGCCAACGTCTTAGAGAAATTTTAAAGCAAGCTCAAAACTCTCCTATTCCAGTTGAGGAACAAACAGCTATTATTTATACTGGAATTAATGGTTATTTGGATGATATTGAAGTGTCAAAAGTAGCTGAGTTTATTAACGAATTGCGAGAAGATTTGAAGAATTCTAAACCAGAATTTGGCGAAAGCATTCGTAGCACTAAAAAATTAGATGCATCTAGTGAGGAACTGCTAAAAAGAGCCATTGAAGATGTTAAACAAGGTTTTGATAAAGCCTAAATAATTTCTTATTAGTCAATAATATTGAGACTAAAGAAGATTCTTTAGTCTCAATATTATTTTATTTAACAAATTGTTAACTCTGTACAATCCAGTCATACCCATGCTTTTCTAGGTCTTGCGCAAGAGTAACATTACCAGTTTTTACAATTCTGCCATTACTCATAATATGAACAAAGTCCGGAATGATATAATCCAATAATCTTTGATAATGAGTAATTAAAATAATTGAATTCGTTGATTTTGCTAAAGTATTAATTCCTTTTGCTACTACTCTAAGTGCATCTATGTCTAATCCAGAATCTGTTTCATCTAAAATAGATAGGTTACTATCTAGCAAAGCCATTTGAAGAATTTCGTTACGTTTTTTCTCGCCGCCAGAAAATCCTTCATTAACATTTCTTGCCAAAAAACTTTCTTGCATACCTACAAGTTTTATTTTTTCAGTTATTATCTGAAAAAATTCTAGGGGGCTAAATTCTGATAATCCTTTAAATTTTCTACGAGCGTTTAATGCAATTCGTAAAAAGTCTGCATTGCTGACTCCTGGAATTTCAACTGGATACTGAAAAGCAAGAAAAATACCAGCTCTTGCTCTCTCATCTGGCTCCATTTCAAGAATACTTTTCCCGAAAAATAAGACATCTCCACTTATTACAGAGTAAGCTGGGTGCCCAGCAATTACTTTTGATAGTGTACTTTTACCTGAACCATTAGGCCCCATAATCGCATGTATCTCACCTTCATGAATAGATAGGTTTACTCCCTTTAAAATTGTTATTTCACCTACAGAAACATATAAATCTTTAATTTCTAAAATAGTCTGACTCATCCTACAGTTCCTTCTAATTTTAAACTAAGTAAACGATCGGCTTCAGCTGCAAACTCCATAGGAAGTTCATTGAACACATCTTTGCAGAAACCACTAATCATAAGAGCCACAGATTCTTCTAAACTAATACCTCGTTGTAAAAAATAAAAAATTTGATTTTCGCTAATTTTTGAAGTAGATGCTTCATGTTCTACTTTCGATGTAGGATTCTGTACTTGAATATAAGGAAAAGTATTAGCCTGAGACGACTGACCTATTAATAAAGAATCACATTGAGAGTAATTACGAGAATTAAATGATTGAGGGCCAATTTTTACTAGTCCTCTATAGCTGTTTTTTGATTGACCAGCAGAAATACCCTTAGAGATAATTCTACTTTTAGTATTGTTACCAATATGGATCATTTTAGTACCTGTATCAGCTTCTTGATAATTATTCGTTAAAGCTACAGAATAAAATTCTCCTTGAGAATTATGGCCAGCTAAAATACAGCTAGGATATTTCCAGGTAATTGCTGACCCAGTTTCTACTTGTGTCCATGAAATTTTTGAATTATCGCCAGAACACAAGCCTCGTTTAGTAACAAAATTATATATACCACCTTTACCTTCTTGATTACCAGCATACCAATTTTGTACAGTAGAATATTTAATTTCAGCGCCATCAAGAGCTACTAATTCTACAATTGCGGCATGTAATTGGTTTGTGTCAAATTGGGGGGCAGTACAACCTTCTAAATAACTAACTTTACTACCACAGTCAGCTATAATTAGTGTTCTTTCAAATTGCCCAGATTCTTCGTTGTTAATACGAAAATAAGTTGATAATTCTAAAGGACAAACAGTATTAGGAGGAATATAGCAAAAAGAACCATCACTAAATACTGCAGAATTCAATGCCGCAAAGTAATTGTCGCCAGCGGGCACAACGGTACCTAAGTACTTGTTAATTAAATCAGGATAGTCTCGGATAGCTTCGGAAATCGAACAGAATATAACACCAGCTTCAGATAATTCTTTCTTAAAAGTAGTTGCAATAGAAACGCTATCAAAAACAGCATCAACAGCTACATTTGAAATTCGTTTTTGTTCATTTAAAGATATACCCAATTTATTAAAAGTATCAAGAATTTCTGGATCAACCTCATCTAAACTAGTTAATTCTTTCTTTAACTTGGGAACAGCATAATAAATAATACTATCGAAGTCTATATTCGGATGCTTAATATGAGCCCATGATGGACTGCTCATTTTTGTCCACTTCTTGTATGCTTTAAGCCTAAAGTTTAATAAATATTCGGGTTCATTTTTTTTCTTAGAAATTAATCTTACGATATTCTCATTTATCCCTCTAGGAAATTGCTCTGATTCAACAGAAGTTTTAAAACCATATTTGTAAGGTTGATTAACTATATAATCAAGCTCTGAAGTTTGCGAAATTTGATTCTGAGTATTGACCATAATAAAAATATTTAATTATTTATATAGTATTTTAATTTTACATACTTAAGCTACTCATTAAGCCTATTACTATTCGTATTGCTAGAGTCGCTAGAATGGTTAAATTTGTTATGCTACGCCTAAAATAATAAAGTATAAGGTTCCAATAACAGCACTTAACGAATCACTAATATCAGATCTTGCTTTATATATTTTTAAAAAATTATTGTTTTCTTGATTAAGGTTTCTAGTATAAAGAGCTTGAGATATTTCTTTTGATTCCTTAATAATTTCTAAAAAGAAGACTCGAAATATTAAAAAAGAAAATATGAAAAGTTTTGTGAATGATTTATACAAATTTAAGTTACCTCTTAAACTAGCTACTTGAATAATCTTATTTAATTTACTAATTATATTAGTAATAATATGTGACGACAATAAGAAGGTAAATAATAATTCATTATTAAATACTATATTTAGAATCCTTGATCTATAAGCAGTAATCACTAAAATTTCTGGGGAAGTCGTTACCATGACTATTTTAATGGAATATATAGTAATAAAAAAATATAGTGAAGGCTTTAAAGCAAACTTTAGTTGTTTTTTTGTAATCTTACGAATATTAGGTTTTTGTCTATTCGGACGATTATGAGGATTCTGAGCGTTATAGCAATCAGATAATTCTTGTAATTGTTTTGGTTGCGAGTATTGTTTGTAAGTAGTAGCTATGCTAAGTGACAACAAGGTAGTTACTGCTGTCATAAATAAGGTTCGCAATAAATGTTTTTGAATAATATTTTGTTTGTTCTTTATAGCAAAGCTAATAACAATTAAGCTTAACGCAATAATGCATAGTTTATAGCAAGAGAAAGTAAAAATTGAAATCCACAAGAGGGTTAATATATATATTTTAATTTCTGCTTTCATGGTATGCATCCATGTGCTAGATTGGCTTAAATATAATCTATAAGGAATTAATTCAAACGTGGACATAAAATACTCCTTTTTTTATTAATATAAACTGAAAAGTTGACATATCTCTTGAAACTTAGTATTATTTCTACTCTAAAGACGCAATTACTTGTAGTAGTTAGTCTATAATAGGGTAGATGGCGAAATTGGTATACGCATCACACTCAAAATGTGACGACTTCGGTCATGAGGGTTCGATTCCCTCTCTACCTAATCTACTATCTATCGTCCACCAAATTAATGTCTTTATACATACTTATTTTTAATTAATATGACTCTTCTAGTAATTGGAGCAACAGGTACTCTAGGACGTCAAATTGTAAGGCGTGCTCTAGATGAAGGCTATAATGTTAAATGCATGGTAAGAAATTTACGAAAGTCAGCTTTTCTCAAAGAATGGGGGGCAGAACTTGTGTATGGTGATTTGAAAGTACCAGAAAGTATTTTGCAATCTTTTTGCGGAGTGACAGCAGTTATAGATGCTTCCACATCTCGTCCTACAGATCCTTATAATGCCGCAAAAATCGATTTAGATGGTAAAATTGCCTTAATTGAGGCGGCGAAAGCTGCTAAAGTTGAAAGATTTATTTTCTTCTCAATATTAAATGCAGATAAATACCCAGCTGTTCCTTTAATGAACTTAAAATCACAAGTAGTAGACTTTCTTAAAAAAGCCAATATAAAGTATACAGTATTTTCTTTAGGAGGATTTTTCCAGGGACTAATTAACCAATATGCAATTCCTATTTTGGACAAGAAGTCAGTATGGGTTACAGGAGAATCTACACCTATTGCATATATTGATACTCAGGATGCAGCTAAGTTAGTTATCAAGAGTCTTGGAGTACCTTCTACAGAAAACAGAATACTACCATTAGTTGGTAATACTGCCTGGACATCAGCTGAAATTATTAAATTATGTGAAAAGCTATCTGGCCAAAAAACACAAATATCACAAATTCCAATTGGACTATTAACAACTTTAAGAAAAATTACTAAAACCCTTCAATGGACATGGAATATTTCTGATCGTTTAGCATTTGCAGAGATTTTAACTAGCGGAGAGCAATTTACTGCTCCTATGAATGAAGTTTACAGTATACTAGGCATTGATAGCTCAGAAGTAATATCTTTAGAAAAGTACTTGCAAGAATATTTTGGGAAAATACTAAAAGTATTAAAAGATATTAGCTACGAACAAGGTCAACAAGATAACGAAATATTATTTTGATTGTTTCTTTTATTTATCATAATAGATCAGTCATGAGATTAATATAAATATGAATAGCTGTACCTTGCTAGTCCAGATTTTAAGTTGTACAAGTATTAAAATTAGTAAGACCGGAAGTCAAATAATTAAGTTAAAAGTCAGACTTTTACAGAGAAAAAGAGTAGTCTCAATTAACTTAACTATGTGGAATAAAAAATCTGTAGAAACCTTTAAATTAATGAAGAAGCTAGACTATGTAATAATTGAAGGTAAACTCCATAGAAATAATAAAATATTAAAAAATAGTACGAAGTACATACAAAAAGATTTACTATTTAGTGCATCAAGGATCTTAAAATATAAATCACTACTAAAAAATAAAGATATTGATTTGTTTATAAAATAGCAAAGGAACTTATATCGTGATATAAAATTATGTGTGATATATCAATATCACATTAATAGCTTTTAAGGATGAAAATATGTTTACTTTGAAAATATTTGTCTATACTACTGTTATTTTCTTTATTTCTCTGTTCGTTTTTGGATTCTTATCTAATGATCCTTCTAGAAATCCTAACCGTAAAGATTTAGAATAATATATTAGTTTGCACACTCTCTCAAACAAAAATTAGATATATCAAAGCAACTAATAACTTTTTAGCGATTAGTTGCTTTGATACATAATTTAAACTTTGATCTCTGAACAAAAAGAAACTGCAACACAAGTATCAAATTTTTTAATAATGCTAGTACTTAGACGTAATTTACTTGTTGCAAACCAATATGTCTCATCTACGGTGGTACTACCGTATCGAGTTTTAAAACTAATTAGACTAGGGTCTGTTACTGTGCATAATGTTAATAGCTTACGATTATTTAGCTGACTATTAAATTCCAAGTTGAATTTGGCATTAGGTTGACTTATATCTTGATAATAACAATGATGTTGAACTTGTCTATAGATCTCTCCCCAATTTAACGATGCAACTATTGTAGATTCTGATAATAATTTATCTGATTTTATTTGCATTTGAGATTGTAAGGAACTCATATTTTTATTATACAGTTCATAAGTTGTTCTTTGTGAAATCCATTTCCCTTTGCTTCGGTCAAAAAAAGAAATTAAATTTTTCATTTTCATAATAGTCATCTTTGATAATAGATATGTAGGTAGATACAAAAGTGGCGACCACTGTTTACAGTATATTCAATTGATAAAGGTGGCATCTGCTTAATTGGTAATTTTAGCTGAACTCCAAATCCCCATGAAAATTTTTCCGATAAAAAACTTTGAATTTCTTTATAACTTCTTAGATCTTGCAATATATATGCTAATTGTTTCGATTGTCTCAGTAAAAAACAGTCTAAATAGTTAGAAAATAAAGATACTCTGATATTCCGGCTTATAGGTATCAGATATTCCATCCTCACTTTGACAGAAAAAGTAAGAATAGACTGAAATACATTGTAATTAAGAGGGTAATCACTTAATAATAGATATACAGTTTCCATATTTAAATTTGACTGACATTTAATAGTACTAACTAAAATATGGTTAAGCTGCTCTCTAAAATATAGTGGTAAATTAAAATGAGATATTTGCTTTAAATAAATTTTATGAAAAAACAGGTTCTTATAGTTGTGAAGAAAAGAGTGATTTAAAAAATTGTTGTTCTGAAATGGGGCAAAATATAAAGATTTGATTTCAAATAAATGGCCCTTAACAAGCCATTCTAAGTAATTGAAATTTTGATAACGTACACTTAACAATAAAGTAAGGAATTCTTGATACAATAATTTTCTATTTTGTTGAAAGATATTATAATTACTTATTACTTGATTTTTATTGTTCTTATAAAGACTTATGTTTTCAGAATTGTAAAATATAGAATCTGTATAAATAACTCGAGAAAGTAGTATTTTTTCAGATATCAAAAAATAAGATGTAAAATGATATGTAAATATACTTTCAAGAACATATTGTGAGAGATTACCCTTTGTTAAAAATAAAGATAGAACTGATTGTCTATTCGTGTGATATTGCTTAATTATTTGTATTGCAAATTGAAAACTTAAATTTTGATTAGTTATTAATGCTGGATTTATATATACAATTTTTACATTAAGTCTATTTTTGACAAATTTTAGGCTGAATAGACAAAAAGATTTTGCACGATCCAAATTTCGTAAATATAGTCGCAATCCAATGGTATTTTTTTTTGTCCAGCTTAGTAAATTTTGTAAATCAAAATAATCACTTATTCGTATTTTTTCATGAGAGATGGAATAAGTTAATAATTGTAGTAGATTAAAAGTATCTCTATACGTGTATTCAGAATCAATTTTATAGTTAAAATAGCACGCTTGGAGTTTGCTTGTCGATAATGACATTATCTTGGAAGCTGCTAGCCAGTTAGGAAACCAGAAGTATGGACCTAGTAAATTATATGCATGAGAAATAATTTGAGAGTTCTTAGATGAGCTTTCTAAAAGTACTAGCAAATCTTTATCTCTTAGTTCCTGTATCTGAAATTTAATATCTAGATTCATAGAGTTAGTAGTTGATCTCTCAATGCTATAAATAATATTGCCAACTAATTGATTATCTTTTAAATAATTAATTTTTTTTTGTAAACAATTAATATTTAATGGAACTCCCACTTTTACTCCAAGATATTTCTCTACTGATTCGGTACTCGATATAACACGCAATTTTTTGTAAGACAAAGTATAATATTCTGTTGTAATTGTATTCACTAACCCTTCATGAATATTAAGAATTAAACAAGATGGATCAGCAGTCTGTTTAATTTCCACTAAAGACCATTGATATCCTCTATCAGAATACCACTGTACGATTTTTGATAAAGATAAGTTCAAGCTCGCAAAATTTTTCGGGTAACCTACTTGTTTCTGAAATAATTTTATCAAAAATGTATGAGGTATAAGTTTCTTTTTCTTATTATAGATATAAATTCTTTTTAAAATATCATTAGGTAATATAAAAATATTACTAATGTCTTTTCTATACATTGCTTTACTGTTAATATAAAGTAAAGAAAAGTAACCACTAGTTTTTATTTTATTAAGATATTCAGTGTAGTGAATTTGTTTTTTAAAATGACTTAGCAAACCTGCAATTCCGTCGATAAATTTTCTATTTCCCATTCCATTAAGACACAGCTCAGTATTGTGAGGTTCTAATTTTAGGGAGTTTAAAGATTTTTTTTTACTACAAGTATAGGAATAAAGGCAGTATGTCTATCAGACAATAATAGATAGCGATCTTCATATTTTATTAATAGTGTACTTATAGTTTCACGATAAGATCTATATCCATAAATTGCTGTAGCAAAGGATAGTAATAATGCATAATTAGATTTTAATTGTATGTTATTATTCATAACTATTATTTTATATGTTTAGTTCTAGAATTAATATTTATAGTGAATATATGATCAATTATTGATTAATAGAAATTTTAGCAGCAATAAAAAATGAGATATTGGAATTTAAAACGAAATAATCAATTTTCTTTTGAAAAAGTGGGGCCAATACCTAGGTCAATTACTAATACTTTTGAAAAGTTTCGCAAAGAGTTAGATCCTAATGGAGAATCTGAAGCTATAGAAGAGTTTAGAATATCTAGGCATCAAACTATTACTTCGGTAAAATATATTTTGTTATTATTTATCTCTCCAGTACTAGTTAATCAAGCTTCAAAATTTTTTGTGTTTGGTCCTTGTATTGATTATTTATGGAACCAAGAACAACCTAAAATTTTTCTAAATTCATCCCAGGAAGAGAGAGCTTTTGCAGAACTACAAAGGTTTGAAGAGAAAATTCACTTTGAAGTCCTATTAAATCCATCAGAAGATATATCTTATGAAATCATAGAAAAGAGAGTACAGCTGAAGGCTAGAGAATTAGGAGAATATTATGCAAATGAGAGTGCAAACGCTGTAAAAAATATTTTGTCCGATATTGTATCAATATTTGTTTTTATATTATTAATGTTAACTGGACAAAAACAAATAGCAACTGTTAAATCTTTTTTAAATGAAATTATTTATGGCCTTAGTGACACTGCGAAAGCTTTTTTAATCATTCTTTTTACTGATATGTTTGTTGGTTTTCATTCTCCTCATGGCTGGGAAGTTATTATTGAAGTAATTTTAAGGCATTTAGGACTTCCTGAAAGTCGCGACTTTATTTTTCTATTTATTTCAACTTTTCCAGTTATACTTGACACAATATTTAAATACTGGATATTTCGGTACTTAAACCAAGTTTCTCCTTCCGCAGTTGCCACTTATCACAATATGAATGAATAATAATTGCTTTAGGCTTTATAAAAAAGAAATCAATATTGATTTTTATATACTTTATGAGTTATAAACTGTAGGTAATGCATCTGTGGCCGAGGGGCCGAAGGCAGCGGACTCATAATCCGCCATTTCGAAAGAGACGTCGCTGGTTCGAATCCAGCCAGATGCATTTAAACAAAAATTATTCAACTTACTTTCTTTGGTGATAAAAGCATTATAACATTTCTTCCATCTCGTGATGGAGCTTGCTGAATTTCCGATATCACAGCTAAGTCGCCAGCCATTTTGTTTAACAAATTTATAGCTAAATTGGAATGCTGAATTTCGCGACCACGAAATGTTATAGTTACTTTTACTTTGTCCCCTGCTTGGATGAATTTAGATGCTTGATTAAGTCTAACTTTATAATCATGCTCTTCTATCTTATATCTCATTTTTACTTCTTTAAGACTACTGTTATGTTGTTTTTTCTTGGCTTCTCTAGCTCTTTTTTCTTGTGTAAACTTATATTTACCATAATCCAGTATTCTGCAAACCGGTGGGTCAGACTTATCACTAACAACAACTAAATCTAATCCTTGTTGAACAGCTAACTGCATAGCCTCTTCAGGTACGAAAATACCTAATTGTTCACCTTCATCGTCAATTACTCGAACTTTTGGAAATCTAATACGATCGTTGATTTGAGGTAGATCTCGAGAGAGTTTTTTACTATTTTTGTATTTTTCTAGCACAAGTTCCTAACAAATTTTTTAAAATTTAGCATTCTATTTAGAATTAGAATATCATTAAACACTAAACTAATAGTATAACATTACAAGACAGATATGCTATCTGATAGTATGATTTTGTTTGGTTTGAATAATTTGGCTATATAATAACTAGTATTTTTTCTGTAATTTTCATAGAATATATTTAATAGATCAAATAGTATAACATCAAAATTTCATGAAACACACCTTATCAGTTTTAGTTCAAGATGAAGCAGGAGTACTTTCAAGAATATCTGGTCTATTCGCCCGTAGAGGCTTTAATATTGCAAGTTTAGCAGTCGGACCCGCAGAACAAATTGGCGTTTCCAGAATTACTATGGTAGTTCAGGGAGATAATAGAACTATCGAGCAACTTACCAAACAATTATATAAATTAGTAAACATTCTCAGTGTACAAGACGTAACAAACATTCCTTCAGTTGAAAGAGAATTAATGTTAATTAAGATTAGAATTAATTCTCATACTAGAACAGAAGCTTTAGAAATTGTGAAAATTTTTAGAGCTAAGATAGTAGATATCGCCGAAGATCTTTTAATTATAGAGGTTACTGGAGATCCAGGAAAAATTGTTGCTATTGAACAATTGTTAACTAAATTTGGTATTATAGAGATAGCAAGAACAGGGAAAATCTTATTAGTTAGAACATCTAAAATTAATACAGAGTATCTAAAAGACAGAGTTATTGCGTATAATGCATAATTCTTTTTAGAACTAATCAGAGCCCAAATTCCAACTATTCGGTTTTTCTACAAATGATAAGCATTCTACTAAATCCCAATCAATTTGGATACAACTACTATTGTTAGATATATTAACACATACTATAGGGCATTTAGGTATGAATAATGGGTTGTTAGTGACATGAAGCTGTTTATGCTGAGATTCTATTAAATGATAAGTACTGCATTCAGTAATATGGTTGCAATTAATACAAATACACATCTTTTTTTATTGTAATTTTATATATGGGGGTGGAGGGACTTGAACCCTCACGATTACTAAAATCAACAGATTTTAAGTCTGTTGTGTCTACCATTCCACCACACCCCCTTTTTAGTACTAGGCGGCACCCAGATTTGAACTGGGGGATGAAGGATTTGCAATCCTCTGCCTTACCACTTGGCTATACCGCCACACCTATATTAAACTAATAGTATAGGTTTTCAAAGGAATTTGCAACTTATTGTAAAAGTTTTTTCATAATATATAGTTTCATCAAGCCACTTTATTACTAAGAATTGGGTAATAAAAATAATCTACTTTTCAAGATGTCCTCCGCTTCAATCGTGACTAAATCAGCTTTCGTCAAAACTTTCTCTCCACTTGCAAAAATTCTATTGGCTTGTCTCATTCTAGCTCTATCTATAGCATTACGAATACTTCTTGCATTAGCAAAGTAAGGCTGTTTCATTCTTCTTTCAGTATATTCTAGGAGAGTTTTATCTGCCTCTTCTGTAAAACAATATTGTTGTTCTTCTATCATCATTTTAGCGATTTGTAATAACTCATCTGAAGTATAATCTGGAAAGTCCACATGATTAGCTACTCTAGAAGAAAGTCCTGGATTTGATTCATAGAATTTTTCCATTCTATCTTTGTAGCCAGCAAAGATGACAACTAAGTCATTACGTTGATTTTCCATTACTTGTAGTAAAATTTCAATCGCTTCAGAGCCATAATCTCTTTCATTATCTGCTTTATATAAATAATAGGCTTCATCAATGAATAAGACTCCGCCCATTGCTTGCTTGAGAACTTCTTTAGTTTTTGGAGCAGTATGACCAATATATTGTCCTACAAGATCATCTCGTGTAACTGTCAATAAATGCCCCTTTTTTATATAGCCAAGTCTATGCAAAATATCTGCCATCTTCATGGCTACTGTTGTTTTACCAGTTCCTGGGCTACCTGTAAATGACATATGTAATCCTGGATTACCAGATACTAGTTCTAGTTTTCTGCGTAGTCTATCAATCAGTAATAAAGCAGCAATTTCACGGATTCTAGTTTTTACAGGAACTAATCCTATAAGTTCTTGATTTAACTCATTAAGAACTTCTTGTATCTGTGTTCTATCATATTCTTCTTGTAAATTAACAAGAGTATCGTTGGAAATTACATCGTGTGATTGCATTATTTCTGTGTATTTTTAATTGTTAATTCTGATTTAGTCAGAATTTATTTCGAAAATTGCCCCTCTTTAAAATCAAAATTAATTTAGTAATTAAGATGTCAAAGAGGGGTGATCAATTAATAGATATTAGCTATCAATTGAAATTAATATCTAGCTCCTTCAGGCTTTTCAGTAGCATAGCTATGAAGACTGTATTTCATAGTTCTACCTTCAAAGTCTTGGCGTTGTAATAGGAATCCTGGCTCATTAGCAGGTCTGTTTACAATGAAAGACATTACACAACTTTCAATACCTCTAGTATTATCAAAAGCATTAACTTTAACATAATAGTTTGGTTTTGCTTTTCTGCATGAGCTAATCTCATACATAACAGCAGATGCATCTTTTACATCAAATAAAGGTAAACCCCACAATTCCCAATAGGAATTTCTTGGATGAGGATCATCAGTATACTCTACGTTTGCTGATAAACCTTTGGCAACGATGTAGCTAAGCTGTTTATTAATTTGCTCATCAGTTAGATCTGGAAGGAAGGAAAAAGTCCCTTGTGTTAGTCTCACTATTCTATGCTCCTTATTGTTATAAGTTAATTCTACTTACAATTTGCTAAATTAAGCATTATAAAGTAGTCATTAAACTAGATGTTTGCTGTTGGAGTCTCAACGAAGTCAGCTGTATCCGTGGAAGTATAGTTAAAACTAATATCTTTCCATAGGTCTAAAGCTGTTTGTAGAGGTCCACAAGTTTTAGCAGCGTCTCTTAAGATTTGTGGACCTTCTGCTACATAATTACGACCTTCATTTCTTGCCATAACCATGGACTCTAATGCTACTCTGTTTGCAGTTGCACCAGCTTGGATACCATCAGGATGTCCAATTGTACCACCACCAAACTGAAGCACTACATCGTCACCTAAGTAATCAAGAAGTTGATGCATTTGACCAGCATGAATACCACCAGATGCTACTGGTACAACTTTACGTAGAGATGCCCAGTTTTGAGCAAAGAATAGACCTTGAGGTAGATTAATATCTGTTTCACTTTCAAGTAAAGTGTTGTAGAAACCTTTAATCATTAAAGGATCTCCTTCAAGTTTACCTACAACTGTACCTGCGTGAATATGGTCAACACCTGCCATACGCATCCATTTGCAAATAACTCGGAAGTTCATACCATGATTTTTTTGACGAGAGTAAGTAGAGTTACCTGCTCTATGTAAATGTAAAATCATATCATGCTTACGAGCCCATATTGCCATACTCTGAATAGCAGTATAACCAATTACAAGGTCAATCATACAAATGATACTACCAACTTCTTTGGAGAATTCTGCTCTTTCATACATATCTTCCATTGTCGCGGCCGTTACGTTTAAGTAATGACCTTTGATTTCACCAGCAGATGCAGATGCTTTATTTACACCTTCCATGGAATATAGATATCTTTCTCTCCAACGCATAAATGGTTGTGAGTTAATATTTTCATCATCTTTAAGGAAGTCAAGACCACCTTTTAGACCTTCATACACCACTCTTCCATAATTTTTACCAGATAGACCTAGTTTAGGCTTAACTGTCGCGCCTAAGAAAGGTCTACCAAATTTATCCATACGCTCACGCTCTACAATCAATCCAGTTGCAGGACCTTGGAAAGTTTTTAAGTAAGCTACTGGCATACGCATATCTTCTAAACGTAGAGCTTTAACAGCTTTAAATCCAAAAACGTTACCAATAATTGAAGCAGTTAGGTTTGCAATAGAACCTTCTTCAAATAAATCAATATCATAAGCAATGTAAGCAAAGTATTGATCTGCAACATTTGGAACCGGATCTACTCTATATGCTTTTGCTCTATATAGATCACAAGCTGTTAGCAAATCAGTCCATACAACTGTCCAAGTAGCTGTTGAAGATTCACCTGCAATTGCAGCAGATGCTTCAATGGGGTCAACACCTGGCTGAGGAGTGATTCTAAATAGAGCTAAAACATCTGTGTCTTTAATAACATAGTCCGCATCCCAGTAGCCCATCTTAGCATAAGGTATTACTCCGGATTCGTAACGTTCACTTTTAATCCTAGTCCGTGATTCTACGGATTGAGACATGTATTCCTCCTTGATTATAAGGCAGTATCTTTTGCGTTGTTTATACCATTATCATAACTAAGTTACAAATAATAAAATATATTGTAATATAATTAAGTTTTCATGGTCACAAAGAAGTTTTTCTAGCAGATATTTGCTTGAAAAATTATTTCTAGTGTTCAACCTTAATAGAAAAATTATCACTATCAAGATATCACTCGGCCACCACTTTATTTATATAGGTAATAAGTTTTTTTAATGTCTAATTAAAAAACAATTAATTCAACACTAATAGTAATTAACTATAGAAGATTTTTCTTGAAATTTGTGATAAGATTTGCTTAGCAAGGAACATATATTAAAGGTTAAAAAATATGTCAGTATCTCACGTTACAGATGCCTCTTTCAAACAAGAAGTTATTAATAATAACTTACCTGTACTCGTAGATTTTTGGGCTCCATGGTGTGGTCCTTGTAGAATGGTTTCTCCTGTAGTTGACGAGATCGCAGAAGAATATGAATCATCTATTAAAGTAGTTAAAATAAATACAGATGAGAATCCTACAATTGCTGCTGAATATGGTATTAGAAGTATACCTACTTTAATGATTTTTAAAGCTGGAGAAAGAGTCGATACTGTAATTGGCGCTGTGCCAAAGTCAACTTTAGCAAGTACTTTAAATAAATATATAAGTTAATAAAGCTATGTCAAAAAAGTGTCAGCTTACAGGGAAAGTAGCTAATAATGGTTACTCAGTCTCACATTCTCACAAGAGAACAAAAAAATTACAAAAAGTCAATTTACAATATAAAAAGGTATGGTCAAGAGAGCAGAATAGATGGATAAAAATGCTTATTTCAGCAAAAGCTATTAAAACACTTACGTAAATTTCCCAATATTTTTACAGTTAGTGAATAAGCACCATATTTTATATTCTGTGTTAATATATTATTGAGAAGTTCAATTACTTCATATTAAGTTTAGAGTGTTTTGGGAGTAATATTTATGCAAGCAAATAGTAATAAGCCAAGTGATGATTTTTATAATTCTGGAGATATGCAGGAATTATCAGGAGAAACACCGGTTGGTTGGTCCGCAACCTGTTTAGATCAAACAATTTGTTATTATTTAAACTATGATCAAGAATATTCCGCTGAGTCAGATAGTTCCGATTCTAATTAATATATTTCTCATATATTAGTCTACTAGTTTTGTCTAAGTAGTAAAGATATTTATTGCATCTAGAATCCACAGATTGCAATAAATATCTTTATATGCTATGATTAGCCAAATGCTAGTATAGCTCAATTGGTAGAGCAACTGATTTGTAATCAGTAGGTTACGGGTTCAAGTCCCCTTACTAGCTTAAGCAAATAAGCTCAAGCCTGCCGTTTGTAGTACAGGAATATTAGCTAACAATAAGTATGCAAATCCTGAGCCGCCTACTGCTCCGACTAAAAATCCAGCAGTAAACTGCCCCCAGCCTTCAGCAGTTTGTAATGGATCTTTTGAATCCGTTCTATTAAAAGATACATTGCCATACATAGATAAACACGTAGTGAGAATAATAATTAAGCCTACTGAAGATAAAAATCCTGCCAGTAAAGCTACATCTGTACCTCGCAAAGGACCTAACTTATCAAAAGGGCCAATTAAAAAGTATCCATGAGCCATTCCTATTTCTAATCCTCGAAGAAGTGGAGATAAGCCTCGACGATAAGCTGGTAGATTGCCTAATAGCCCTTTACTAAAACTTGATGTACTAACGGGTGTAGACAAATTTCCTACAAAAGGATCGTCATTATAAGGCTTGATAAATTCTGCCATAAGATTCTGTTCTCCAGAAGTTTAATAAAATTGTTACAATATTATTGCTAATATAAATACAATGCTAAAAACCGAAAAAAGTTTTTTCATGTAGACAGCAACGTATTTAACGTAATATAATACTGTAGTAATAGATCTCAACTATTTTTGTAAACACTATTGTAACAATAATAATAATAATATGTCAGTTTTTCTAGGATATATAGTATTTCTTGCTGCTTTTTTTGGTTTAGCAACAGGACTATTTTTAGGACTAAAAGCTATCAAACTCATTTAGCGAATCTAAAACGCTTATAAAAAAATGTATTAGAATTTTTATATTTCGCATTAGCATATTGTTTTAAAACAACAAATTATGAAAAAAACATTATCTATAAACTCTGTTAGAAAAGATCTAATTTTAGGTTCACGAAGACTTAGTAATTATTGGTGGGCCACGATAATCTTTATTGGAGCTTTAGGATTTCTTCTTGCTGGATTATCAAGTTATTTTCAAGTTAATTTACTACCTTTTACAACTTCAACAGACTTAGTATTTATTCCACAAGGTATCGTTATGACATTCTATGGCAGTATCGGAATCTTTCTTAGTTTATTTCTATGGCTGACTATTATTTGGGATATAGGTGCTGGGTATAATGAGTTTAATAAAGACAACGGTACTGTTAAAATTTTTCGATTAGGTTTTCCAGGAAAAAATAGACAAATTTGTCTTCAATTTAATATAAAAGACATTAAATCAATAAAAATAGATATTAAAGAAGGTCTTAATCCACGACGAGAAATTTACTTATGCACGAAAGATAAAAGAGTAATTCCATTAACCAGAGTAGGACAGCCATTACTACTTTCAGAAGTTGAAGAACAGGCTGCAGAAATTGCTCGTTTTCTTGATGTAGTTTTAGAAGGCGCATAAGTAATTGTACTTTTGATCAATCTTCATAACGTCTTAAAGCAAGATAATTGTGTTATATTAAATGCATTACAGCTTGTTGAATATTGCGGGTATAGTTTAGTGGTAAAACCTTAGCCTTCCAAGCTAATGATGCGGGTTCGATTCCCGCTACCCGCTTAAAAATTAAACCATTATATTTTTTATAACAATTTTTTAGTAAAAGCTTTGTTTTAATACTCTTTTTGTGTTAGAAAATAGCTACTCATTACTCAATCATTTATATTCGGAGAATTTATAAAATATGTCTAGATACAGAGGACCACGATTACGCATTTCCCGTAGATTAGGTGATTTACCTGGACTCAGTAGAAAAGCAATTAAGAGATCCTATCCGCCAGGAGAACATGGACAAAAATCCAGAAAACCTTCTGAGTATGCTGTAAGATTAGAAGAAAAACAAAAGTTGCGCTTTAATTACGGATTAAGTGAAAAACAATTATTCAAGTATGTCAAGGCAGCTAAAAAACTCCAAGGATCTACAGGTCAAATTTTATTACAGCTCTTAGAGATGAGACTCGACAATACTGTTTTTAGACTTGGAATGGCTCCTACAATCCCTGCTGCAAGACAGTTAGTGAATCATGGTCATATTTGTATTAATGGGCAAGTAGTATCTATTTGTAGTTATCAATGCAAGCCGGGAGAACTAATTAGTGTAAAAGCTCAAGCAACATCCAAAAGACTAGTAGAAAATTACTTGGCGTTCCCTGGATTAGCTAATATTCCTAGCCACTTGGAGCTAAATAAATCTAGTTTATCAGGGAAAGTCAATGGAGTTATTGATAGGGAGTGGGTGGCTTTACAACTAAATGAACTGTTAGTTATTGAATACTATTCAAGAAAATAAATACAACATTATTTATTCATAATTTAAGGTAGACAATAGCCGTCTTACCCATAATTTCACAAAGAAGAGTTTAGGCTTTATATTGAATTTTAAATGCTTTAAAAAGCTATTAGAATCGGGTACAGCTACTAACTCTTTTGTAGCAATATAAGCTTTCTTATTAGTAACAACCACAAATTTTTGAGAATTTTGTTTATTCAATCGTTCTTGATCTTTTAAAAAACTTTCTAAATTATAGACTAACAAAGTAGGCTTTTTAATTGATTTCAATTGAGAATTGTTCTTTATGAAGTTTATCCATGATTTATTAGCAGCTTCAAGATTAGTAAAAATGACTTCTCTGGTATCATTTACTCCAGTAAATTTAATAGTAGTTAACTTTCCACTTCGATCTTTGAAGGTAAGGGGCTGAATAATATATATAGGTTGCCCTTGAAAGAAATTTTTACCATGATGCTGATCCTTGTGAAAGATCAAGTGCTTATCTCTTCGATATTTAAATAATAGATCTCCTACCTCTTTAAAATCTGGAATAAACAAAAATTGAGTATCAGAAGAGATATTCCTGTTCATTTTATAAGCAAAGTGCAGTCCAACAGGCTGTACATTTATTTCCATCTGCTCGGTATTCAAGGGACTAGTCGATTTTATAAAGTTTTTAAATTCAAATGCGTCATCTGGATGAAAAAAGAATAAACCAGTAGATACAGGATAAGTTTGCTTAGATTGCTTGAAGAAATTTAAAAACAAGTGATTACTAAATCTTTTTCTTTTCATACTAAACGCTGGATGGCCTAAAATAATTTCATTAAAACCATTTTTTACTACAAAAACAGGTGATGCAGATAACTGATTAATTAAGAATTCTTTAGATACATTTAAAACTTCAAGATTTTTTCTATTTTCAAATCGAGATAGCATAATTGATGGTTGCCAACTTTTACTCCAGATGTATTTCTGACTAATAATTAAATTTTTTACTTTATCTATTTCAGAAGTTCTAATTGGGTCTGTGATTACTCTAATTTTTTGATACAATAAAGCTTTAAAAATGTTTTTGTAGAAAAGAGAGTAGTGATTTTTATCTTTATGGTTGTTTATCCATTTGTTAGTCGAATCGAGAAAAATATTACTGTCATCCATTGTAGATATTACAACTGCTTCTCTAAGAGAATTTTTAATCTTTGTAGAAATAAAATCAAATTTAGGAATTCCAAAAGCAATTACTTTTGCCGGAGATGATAAATTTCTCTTTGATAATTTTAGATGACTAAAATCATCATGGGAAATGTACTCAGTATTGCAATAAAACTTATTAAGCGTTTTTATACTAGAGTACTCAAAAATAATTTGGGCAAGATTCATGTTAAATTTTTATAAAATAAATAAAATATATAATATTCCTGTTAAGAAGCCATACGCTTTCTTGTACAAAAAAAGTAATGAATTTCTAATAAATTGCAGCTAACAAAGATTTTTATATATCAACAGAAAGTTGACTACTTAAAAGAAGATAATAATAATAAGAGTAGAATTTTTTATACTTTCTACTTGCATTGATTGATTATAATCATTTGTTTAGGCTGCTATAATAAAATCTCTCTCAATTAGTTTTCAGAAGTTTTTTACTGTTTTGAAGAGCTTTTAATAAAGATTTATTTATATTTATGATGCTGATTATAAGAGTAACATGTATAATAAAAAATACAAAACAATACTAGGGGCTTTACCCTGAGAAAGATTTTCCGCAACCACAAGTCTGGCTAGCATTTGGATTAAAAAATTGAAATCCTCCTCCTATCAACTCATTGCTAAAATCTAAAGATAATCCATAGAGATACAGAAGGCTTTTCGCATCGCAAACGACAGAAAAGTCATCTAAACTAAGTTGTTCATCGGTATCTTTTAGATTCTCTATATTTTCAAAATTCATTGAGTATGACATACCAGAGCATCCACCCTGTTTTACACCTATTCTTAAATGTACATTACTACTATAATTACTTTTCAAAACTGTAATTTGCTTAAAAGCTTGTTCTGTGATTGTTATGAAATCCATATTAGCTCCAATTATATTTCTGGTTATTAAAAAGATTTGATTATGAAAATTAAATTAATGGAGCTGGTGGGACTCGAACCCACGTCCATTATAAAAAATGAAAATACTAACCTTAATTTAAATAAAAATAGGTAAAAAACATAAATATAAATAATTTTTTAAACTTTTCTTATGCTAAGAGCAACTCTAACAGAATATTCGCCGCAAATACGAGCTTAAGACGTCGAATTCCAAAAATTAACATTATTTAAGCAATAGCTAATTTTCGAGAGAAAGAAACAATATTGTTTTCTGCATTTATTAATTTTACTAAAAACTCTTCTAAAAATAAAGAGCTTGTTTTACTTTCATATTTTCTTTTCTTCATAATGTAGAAACCTTGCAGCCCCAATATTTGTAAGATTTGTACAATTGCTCAACTAGATAGGAACATATTTTACCACAGAACTTTGACTACTTTTCGGGCAGGGAGGGATTCGAACCCACGGCCATCAGAACCGGAATCTGATACTCTATCCACTGAGTTACATGCCCTTAATAATATTATATATATTAGCATAAATATAAATTAATATCTCTAAAGTTTAATCTTGAATATATTGCTGATCTAATACAAGAGTTAGTTCAGACTTCATTAGTTCTCTTCCTAGATATAACGCATGGGTTGTAGATATTGCTATATTTAACTGATTAAGTTGAAAGATTATATAGCAAAGGTGTTGAGCTGTTTGACCTTTAAACAATATTGAATATATATAACCATCAACATTATAACAAAATTGTTCTACGAAGATATATTTATCAGTCTTATTAGTTGTAATTATAAAATAGGTAACTTTATCTAAATTTAAGTTTTCACTGAAATGCTCAAATTTGTCAATGCATGTTAAATATCGTTTTTGATGCCATAGTAGAAGATTATTTGTGCTTTGATACATATTATTCTTATTCAATATTATCTTATCCACTCATACTTATTTTAGTTTATGTGTTACAAAACTTATTTCAGTTTGGGACCTGAATTATATTAAGAAATTAATAAACCTATTAAAAAAATCTTCATTTCTTGATTTTTATAAAAAAATTAATTAAAAACTACGTATACTCTATTTATATAAAATCTATACCTGTTTTTCATTATGAACTGATCAATCAAAAACAGACTTTAAGTAAATTTTATAAACATTCATGATTATATTATAAGATTAGTCATTCACAATACCGCTCTGATAGCAAGTAGGAGAATTAATTTATGCAAGATGCTATAACAGCAATATTAAATCGTTACGATCTTACTGGTCGTTATCTAGATAAAGTAGCTGTCGCACAAATAGAATCTTTCTTTTCTAGTGGATTAGATAGAATTAAAATAGCTGAAATTATCAATAATCAGGCTACAAATATTTTGAAAGAGGCTGCCGCTCAGTTGTATGAAGAGCAACCCGAATTATTAAGGCCTGGAGGAAATTCTTATACAACTAGAAGATATGCCGCCTGTCTAAGAGACATAGAATACTATCTGCGTTATGCTAGTTATGCCTTAGTTTCTGGTAGTAATAATATTTTAGATCAGCGTGTATTAAATGGGCTAAAAGATACTTATAATTCACTATCTGTACCTGTTGCTCCAACAGTAAGGAGCATACAATTATTACAAGAAATAATAGAAGAAGAGCTCGATTTACAGTCAATTAAACGTAAAGACATTATACAAGAGCCGTTTCAACATCTTATTAATGCTTTAAGTGAACAGGACCTTTAAACAAAAAGTAATTTTTGTATTAACGAGTTTCAAAAGGATCTAAGAACATTAATCTTTATTGTCCTTTTAAAACTCCGTTATTAAATAACATGATTAAAACTCGACTTTCTACTTTTCTTGCATATTTAGTAAAAAACTTAAATGATAAGCTTTACTATTCTTTAAGTGAGTTAACAACTGGATTAATCAGTCTTTTATTAGGATTCTTTATTTCAACAGGATTATCTACAATCCCTGCACAAACAGGAGACTGGGGGATTATCGCAGCTAGTCTAATAGTCGCAGGAACAGAGCTAATTAGTAAAATCGTCTACTCTAACCAAAAAAAATTAAATACAAAGATCAATTTAGTCAATAACTTTAAGATTGGTATAGCATATGGTCTATTTGTTGATGCATTTAAACTGGGCAGCTAATTTATCTTTTTAGTTTGTTTTTCTAAATGAATTGTGATATAGTAATATCATTATAGTAGTGCGGGCGTGGTGGAATTGGTAGACGCGCTAGATTTAGGTTCTAGTGAGATAATCTCGTGAGAGTTCAAGTCTCTCCGCCCGCATTTATATTTTAATTAGTAATTCCAACGTTGCACAATTAACTTAATTGATCCATCATTTTGCGAAATCTGCTCCATTTTTTCAAAACCCTGTTTCCTTGTTTCTTGAATAATAGAATGATAAGCATACTTCTGGCATAATTTATCCAAAAATACTTCTAAAGACCAAGGTTGCTCCCAAAGTTGCAAGTCTGCAACTAAGTGATACTTATTGTTGTTCCGCATAAATCCAATATGTGATAAATTGTCTTGTTTAATTAATATATCTACTTCATGTTGATTATTATCACCAACTTGTATGTGACTAGAATTCATACACCAGATCAAACCTAAATCTGTTAAAGCGTGCTTTAACAGATTTAAGTCTTGTATAGTCGTTTGAATTTTTGTAAAGTGTGACATATATGTTTAGATTATATAAACTATTAAAATTAAAATAAGCAGCATTAGTATGCGTTAATATTATTATATCTTTAAAATTATACTAATTCTGCAAAAAGTAAAAATTTATTTTTTCAATCAGATAATACTATCTCAATAAATGCGCCATTTAGTTATTGAGATTAAATTTAGTTATATTTTTTTAAAAAATGTTCTCATTTAAAAAGATGTTAAGTCATAATATACCTAACAGACAAAACATTGTTTGGGAAGCATCTTAGTTAAATCCTTAAAAATTGATAAAAAATTATGACTGCTACTTTACAAAGACGCGAAAGCGCTAGCTTGTGGGAACGTTTCTGCTCTTGGATTACTAGTACTGAGAACCGCCTGTACATTGGTTGGTTTGGTGTTCTAATGATTCCAACTTTATTAACTGCCACATCTGTATTCATCATTGCATTCGTAGCTGCACCTCCAGTAGACATTGATGGAATTCGTGAACCAGTTGCTGGTTCCCTTCTGTATGGAAACAACATCATTTCTGGTGCTGTTATTCCAAGTTCTGCAGCTATTGGTATTCACTTCTACCCAATTTGGGAAGCTGCTTCTTTAGATGAATGGCTGTACAACGGTGGTCCTTACCAACTAGTTGTACTTCATTTCCTAACTGGTGTAGCTTGCTATATTGGTCGTGAGTGGGAACTAAGCTACCGCCTAGGTATGCGTCCATGGATTTCTGTTGCTTTTACTGCTCCAGTAGCAGCAGCAGCAGCTGTATTCCTAGTATATCCAATTGGCCAAGGTAGTTTCTCTGATGGAATGCCTCTAGGTATCTCCGGAACATTTAACTTCATGCTTGTGTTCCAAGCTGAGCATAACATTTTAATGCACCCATTCCACCAATTAGGTGTTGCTGGTGTATTTGGTGGTTCTTTGTTCAGTGCTATGCACGGATCCCTAGTTACATCTAGCTTAATTCGTGAAACAAGCGAAAATGAATCTGCTAACTACGGTTACAAATTCGGACAAGAAGAAGAAACTTACAACATCGTTGCAGCTCATGGCTACTTCGGTCGTTTAATCTTCCAATACGCTAGTTTCAACAACTCTCGTTCTCTACATTTCTTCTTAGGTCTATGGCCTGTAGTTGGTATCTGGCTAACAGCTTTATCTGTAAGCACAATGGCATTCAACTTGAATGGTTTTAACTTTAACCAATCTGTTGTTGATAGCCAAGGTCGTGTAATTAATACATGGGCTGATATCATCAATCGTGCTAACCTAGGTATGGAAGTAATGCATGAACGTAATGCTCATAACTTCCCTCTAGATCTAGCTTCTGGTGAATCTTTACCAGTAGCTCTAACAGCTCCAGCTGTTAATGGTTAATTCTTAATTAATTAACTAGAATAGTTAGTAAGCTAAAAAGGGCCTTTTTCTTTTATAAGAAAGAGGCCCTTTTTAGCAGTTTAAATAAACATTTTAAAATAGAAAATTCTGATTATAGTCTGTACTCATACTGAATAGGTAATTATAAATAGTACAAGGCAAGATTCTACTGTAATCTTGAGAGTAAATGAGTTTCGATCTAGTATTTAATAAATAATATTGTTTATAAGCATGGCTACTGTTAACTATGTATAAATCACAAGCCGAATAGAAGTTAGTCAGTTGATAAAAGTTTGATTTTTGAAAAAACACTTTATTAATAGTATTAATTTCTGTCGATAACAATGATCTATTAAGAGTCTGAAAGATTTGCTTTTTGTGATTAATACTTTTAAGAGACTTAATTTGCTCTGATTGTATCAAGAAATGGAAGTAATTAGAGTCACTACTAATTAACTCATATAAACTTTTACCTTGTCTTCTTCTAGTTAGCTCAACTAGACCTAATTCAGATAACTGTACAATTTGGGGCTGCGCATCATCAAGTGCTAGCTCTTTATTAAAGTGCTCTAATAGTTGTAATTGATCTCTCTGGGATTCCATATCAATAAAATCAATTATAATTACACCTGCAATATTTCTGATCTGCAACTGGTAAGCTATTTCTGTTGCTGCAGAACAATTAGTTTTTAAGACTGTTTCTCGCGCACTAGTAGAGTTATTAAAGGATCCAGAATTTACATCAATAATTGTAAAGGCTTCCAAAGTTTCAATAAACATATAGCCTCCAAGTATAAGATCGACTTTTGGAATTAGAGCTCTAGAAATTGCTTGACTAATACCAAAAGCATCTAATATACATTGATTATTACTATAAAGCTTAATTAAAGGATGCATACTAGAATTATTACAGTGCCAAGTGTGGATATAATAACTCAATTGTTTTAGTCCTAAGTTTGAATCAATTATGATATTTTTTATATTGTTATTATAAAAGTCTCGAATTACCTTTTTAATAATATCTTCATCTTTATATAAGAGAACAGGCGAATAGCTATTAATTGCAGATTTTTGAATAAAGTTCCATTGCTCTTTTAAATTTTTTAGTTCACTTAATATAATTTCTTCATCAACACCTACAGCAGAAGGTCTAAATAGCAAGCCCATTGTTGCTGGTTTAATTAAAATAGCTAAAGCTTTCAAGTAATGACGTTCATCTTCATCATGTATTTTTCGAGATATACAAATTGCTTGGCTAAAAGGCATTAATACAATATATCGACCTGATAATGTAATATTAGCAGTGAGTCTTGGTCCTTTATTTAAAGTTGGCTCTTTAGTAATTTGTACTAAAATCCTTTGTCGAATTGTTAAAATGTTAGTAATACTATTAACATAATATTTCTTTTTAAGCGGACCTGTGTCACTAATATGGATGAATCCACTGTACTCATTCTTTCCTAAGTCAATAAATGCTGCATTTATTCCTGAAAAGATTTTATCTACACAACCTAGGTAAATATCACTTACTTGATAATGAGCATTTGCTACTACTAGTTTCTGTATCTGACCACAATATAGAATAGCAGCCATATTGTGTAGACAGGAAATTACAATAGTGTTTGTCATTAAATTTCAAAGCAAATCTTTAATAAAATTCATTGGTTCATTAAGGAACTCCATTTCTTAATAAATCAAGTTTATGGTGCCAGTGTAAGCGAATAGAAATATTCAAGTCATCTTGCACCAATTATTTTGGTTATTCTTTTGTAGAATAAACACTAATTGTTTTTTGCTTTTGGTTTGACTTTTCAAAAAGTACAAAACCATCAATTAGTGAGAATAAAGTGTCATCTTTTCCTTTGCCGACGTTATGGCCTGGCTTAACTTGCGTTCCACGCTGTCTAATTAAAATATTACCTGCTATTACTTGCTCGCCCCCATACTTTTTCACGCCTAAGCGTTTAGAATTAGAATCCCTGCCATTTCTTGTACTGCCGCTACCTTTTTTATGTGCCATTGTATCTATTTTAGTTAAGTAGTCAAAATCTTATAAAAAATCTGAGTCAAAATTATATCTAATATATTATTGAATCAATCATTAAACGAGTCAATTCTTGTCGATGACCTTTTTTCAATCTCATTTTTTTCTTTGGTTTCATTTTAAAAACAGTTAATTTTTTTCCTCTTAAATGTCTCATTACTGTGGCTTTTATCGTAACTCCTTCTATACATGGATGTCCTAAAGTTACTTGTCCATTCTTATTTAACAATAAAACTTTACCTAATATAATTGATTGGCCCAAATCAACAGGTATATGATTTAAATCATAATAACGACCTTCTTCTACCCAAAGTTGTTTGCCACTTGCTTCAATAATTGCGTATGTCATAAATAATTATAAATTTAATATAGAAAAATAGGTTAAAGGTATTCTTTCTTGTATTGTATTTAGATTAGCGAGACCATTATATATCAACAATAAATATTATTCAATGAAACTATTATCTTGAAATATTTGAGATTTCATAGTATCGGTTAAAATATTATGTGGCAAATACTTTATGGCTTGCTGATGCGAATAAGTGTTAAATCTAATAGGATAAGAGCAAAGCCAATGCATCTCTGAAATAATTCTAGAATACTTAACTAATAGTGGAAGAGATACTTTATGTCCTATTGTTGTACTTGAAGAGAAATCTTTGCCAAACAAGTAGTAGCCATCTGGGCTTAGGAAATTATCTCTTTCTTTTAATTTACCATATATAGGACCTTGAGTAATATTTAAAGTTTTAGCTTTTCTTAATTGAAATGCTCCCTGCTTTTCTTTTTTTAAGATAATAAATCCATAAAGCAAACTTTTCTTGCTTAATGGTAAACAAATTACTGTATAAAGTTGGTCAATAACTTGTTCTCCATATTTTATATTATGAAATTTAATAGGAAAAGAGAAATTGGTTTGAGAATATTTAGCACAAGCTTGAAGATAATGTTTCAGAGACTTAGGGCAGTATATACTAATGGGGTGCGTTCTACCACTAAGTGTTAAGCTAGATAATAGTCCAGGTAAACCTGCTGTATACTCAAAGCTAGTACCAGAAATGAAAATTTTAGTAATATGACTTAATTTTAATTGACTTTTCAAAAACATGTATTGAATATTTTCGATACAATTAAATAACCAAATTTCACTAGTCTGATCTAGCTTTGCTGCATAGTTTGTTGCTATAATTTTATTTAATCTGCTATTTATTTTGTTATCAAATAGGATAATTTCCAAATGCTTAATCTATAATAGTTACTTAAAATTTATTTTTTGATACTTATTTAGCTTGATAATAGAAAAAATTCTTAATTGGTAGATGTATCTGTCATTTCAGAAAGATTGTAAACAAATCCATTTGATTTTCTAGTTAATACTGATTTTGCTAAAGACAAAGCTTTTTGGGCTTCGACTCTTGCTTGATTTTTCCAATTTGCTTTACGGGCATTTTTTTTAGCTTTAGATGTTCTTTTCTTTGGAACAGCCATAATTATATTATTAATTTAATTAATTATAAAAAATAAGTTAACTTAAACTTATTATGAATATATATACTGTAAATCATCTTAATAGGTAATAACAGTAAGTACAAGGGGTGCTTACTTTTCTTATTAAGATATACAATAGAGATAGAGATTTTCAGTCTCTCTATCTCAAAAAGTTTAACAATTATATTTAAAATAGCACTAAGATGTCATTTTTTTAAATTGTTGCAGTGCAACTCTACCGATATTGTAAACAGCCCAAGATGCAGCCGCTAAAACAGGTATTAGCACAATTAAAACTCTAGAGTCCATATTGTCTCCTATATTTTATAGTTAAAATTAAATTTAAGATATCTATTGTATAAATTTAACATCAAATAGATATTAAAATCTAATACAGCGTATTTAACATTATACTTTTTATTATTTTGAAAATAATGAAGCATAATCACAAATATTTAACTTGGTGAATGCATAAATTGATGAATACTAAATAATATACATTATACTACAATTCTTTGATGACAGACCTTCCATTTACATTGGATCAGTTAAGAATATTAAAAGCAATTGCCAAAGAAGGCAGTTTTAAAAAGGCAGCTAATAGCCTATATGTTTCTCAACCAGCTATTAGTTTACAAATTCAAAATCTAGAGCGCCAATTAAATGTGTCTCTCTTTGAGAGAGGTAATAAGAAAGCAACTTTAACGGAGGCGGGGAGTCTGCTTTTACGGTATGGGGGAAGAATTTTAGCTTTATGTGAAGAAACTTGCCGAGCTCTTGATGATTTACAGAACCTACAAGGTGGCACATTAATTATTGGAGCTAGTCAGACAACTGGGACATATTTAATGCCAAGATTAATAGGACTCTTTAGACAAAGATATCCACAAGTAGCTGTTCAATTACAAGTGCATTCAACTAGACTTGTTTCCTGGAGCGTAGCTAATGGACAAGTTGATCTAGCAATTATTGGTGGGGAAGTACCTACTGAATTGGAAGATGTTTTGCAAGTTACATCTTATGCAGAAGATGAATTAGCACTAATACTTCCTAAATCACATCCATTTTCTAAATTAGAAGACATCCAAAAAGAAGATCTCTATAGGCTTAAGTTTATTGCATTAGATACTCAATCGACAATTAGAAAAGTCATAGACAAAGTGCTTAGTCAGCATGGTATTGATAGCAGTCGATTTAAGATAGAGATGGAACTAAATTCGATAGAAGCTATAAAAAATGCTGTACAATCAGGCTTAGGAGCTGCTTTTGTCTCTGTTTCAGCTATTGCCAAAGAGTTGGAACTAGGGATTGTACACTGGGCTCAGATTGAAAATGTCACTATAAAGCGCATGCTATCTATTATAGTCAACCCTAATAGGTATAAATCGAAAGCAACTGAAACATTTAGTCAAGAAATACTTACACTATTTGTCACTCCATCTCAGCATAAAATACTAATCGACAAACTATAAACAAACAAATATTTGTAAATTATAGTGGTCGCTTAGATAATTTTCCTTGGTGGGAATAGGAATATATTTAAATTTTGTTCTGTATAACAGTAATATTTAGAGACTCTTCAGAGAGCTGTAAATCATCCTCAAATTGTCCGACACAAACATAACCAATTCGTAACTTTAGCCAATTGATGAATACTGGGTTAGTAGAGATTATAGCTACAGCGTCATTAGGTACAAGATCTTTAAATGAAGTCATTTCTGGTTTTTCTAAGAAAGAAGGATTTGGCAATAGCCAAAAATCGATTGCTTTATTATTTGACTGGTAATAGTTGACTCTCTCTCTGAAAACTTCTTCCAAAGGCTCTTGTACTAAGAGGAAGTTCTGGCTAGCAAGTGCAAAGTAATAAGTTGTCATTATTATAAATTTTAATAAAATTAGCGTGGCTGCTACTATCATATAACTTTATTTTTAAAATAACTATTAAGATCTGTAAAATATAGTATTGATATAGTAATAAACTTGCTTTTGAGTAGATTAAAAAGTTATCGTGTAACATTAATTTAAATATTCCTTACTATGAAACAACGTGAATAATTATTGGCCAAGCTCGCAGGGACCAACACTTAATCAAGAGGTCGCAGAGCTATTAGTTAGAACTTCTATGAAGATTAATAGAAAATTAACTAATTGTTCTCAGGAAGTATTGATTTTGGATGTTTTTCGAACTGAAGTAAAAAGAAACTTATTGAAAATAATATTGACAGAACTAGAAAAAATTCTGTTAGAAATTTATAATTCAAATTTAGGTTTAAATGATATTATAACTTTAACAGAGAATATTTTAATTGATTTATTCCATAGATGTGTCAAAAAATTTTGTCAGTTGTATGAAATAGACTATACTAGCATTTGTCCAGATATTAATGATTTAAACTATCTAATATACGATTATAAGATGGTGCTACAAATTCTGATAATTCAGCTACTGTTTGGGTCCTCTCAAACTGTAAATAAAACTTTCAACCTATTTACCTCAAATATACCAACTAAGCAAGTTGAAGTTTTTCTAGAAAACTATCTAATTCAGTTAAGCAATATTATTGCACATATGTTAGTTCAAAATTTTAATACAGTACATGAAGCAAATGCGAGCTATCTTTGCAATGTCAAATTTTTATCTGATAGAAAATTAGAAAAGTTAAAAAATAATTTAATTTGGAATACTTTAATTAAAAACTACATTGAGCGACCGAGAGCAATTTACGAAAGTCGCTACAAAGTATGGGGTTTTTATCGGGAAGGCTTAAATTGTCAGTATATATATGCTTGTAGATCAAATGAATTATATACATTATCGTCGATACAGATATTAATTACATTTTTACTTGAGGTACAAGACTTCTTTGTTCCTAAAATAAAAAGTACAGTCTTTTTAATTGGTCAAATTATTATTTATGTGGGACAAAACATATTTAATCAAATTATGAAAACATTTTTAGAAATAATTCGGCGGTCTTCTAATTTTCAAAAAAAATCAAATTCTTTTTAAGAACTAGTGACTATTTAAATCAATTTAAAAATCAAATGCAAAATGAAATTCGAGTTCAGCTTTTAGAATTAAATGAGAATACCATATCCAATAACATCAAAAAACAGCTTGATATTATTGAGACTATACATAGCAACGACTCTGTACAATTAAAAAGCCTAGCAAATCTATTTTTTGAGAGGATAAGTCAGCCTAATTATAAAAGCAATTGCGTCGATGGTTTAATCTATGAAAAGTTATTGAATAGTAAGAATCAAGAGATCATAAAATTCACTTCTAAATTGTGCCCCGATGGTATTGTTCCCTTGCGCTCTGCCAAAAATATGGATTACACAGATTTACAAGTATTACTGACAAAACAAGATTTACTGAAGGCAGATCAATTAACTCAGCAAAAACTTATTCAATTAGCTGGTGTGAATGCACAAAATCGCAATTGGCTATATTTTACAGATATAAAAAAAATACCTGCTCAGGATCTACAAACTATTGATAAATTATGGCATACACACTCGAAAGGTAAATTTGGGCTTTTTATTCAAAGACAAATATGGCTTAGTGTTGAAAAAGATTGGGAGAGATTTTGGCAAAAGATTGGATGGGAAATTAACCATATTCCTTGTAGATATCCTGACGAGTTTCAATGGAATTCTTGTGGCCCAAGTGGGCATTTACCTCTCTTCAATCAATTACGAGGAGTACAAGTATTATCAGCTTTGTTTAATCATAAGGCATGGGAAGACTACTGATGAACTTTATGTTTAGATCTTATCATTATTTCTACAAAATTTTCAAATAGATAATCAGCATCATGAGGGCCTGGACTCGACTCTGGATGATATTGCACAGAAAAATATGGGCTTTGACTATGACCTATTCCAGCAACAGTAGTATCATTTAAATTAAAATGAGTGACTTGTACAAAGGGTTTAAAGACAGACTGCAAGTCAACTGCAAAACCATGGTTTTGACTAGTTATTGCAACTTGCTGTTCCAATCCAGATGGATGGTTGATACCTCTATGGCCAAATTTAAGTTTAAAAGTTTTAGCATTAAGGGCCAAATTTAAAATTTGATGTCCCATGCAAATACCAAAAATAGGTATATTATGATCTAACAAATTCTTAACTGTCTTAATTCCATAATACACTGCAGACGGATCCCCTGGACCATTAGAAAGTAATATGCCATCGGGCTTATCAGCTAAGATATCTTCTATAGATGTTTGCGCAGGCATGACTATTATATGACATCCTAAGGTAGCTAGTCGTCTTAGTATATTTAATTTAACTCCAAAATCTATAACAATAACTTTCAACTGGGTATCTATTTGAGTTCTACTTCTATCGGTTAAGTACCAGATAGGCAAACTTTTTTCATCCCAAGGATATACAGTTTCTGTTGTTACATATGGAATTAAATCTAAACCTTGCATTCCAGGAACCTGAGAAATTTTTTGCTTTAAATAGCCATGGTTTAGATTATCAGTAGAAATACAGCCATTCATTGTACCAAATTGACGTAAATGTTGAGTTAAAGATCTAGTGTCTATTCCAAAAATAAAAGGAATCTGGTAACGACTTAAATACGTAACTAAAGATTCTTCCTCTCTCCAGCTACTTGAAACTTTACAAATATTTTTCGCAACAAGGCCCTTAATACTAATATTATGAGATTCAATATCTTGATCATTAATCCCTGTATTACCAATTTCTGGATATGTAAAAGTGACAATTTGCTGGAAGTAGCTGGGGTCCGTAATAATTTCTTGATATCCTGTCATGCCAGTATTAAAAACTACTTCCCCAATTGCAATTACTGGCTGTTTCTGCTCAAATGACCATCCTTTGTAATAATTACCATCTTCTAGTACAAGAATTGTTGGTATTCTTTTCATCATAATTGAATATTGTTTAAATATTTATATACAATAGCATAAACAAAGAATAGACAATCTAATGACTAACTAAATAGATTGTCTATCCTTTAATATTCGGCAAGATCAAGTATAATTACCAGCCTTTTTCAGATTGAGATAATACGTAATTTGCGGCGTCTTCAATATCTTCATCAACCAGTCTACCTCCAAAAGCAGGCATGGCATTTTTACCATTTTTTACTTGATAAGTAATAGCATCGATACTATTCATACTATTAGCTTCAAGCACGTCTTTTTTTAGAGTTTTATCTGGCATGATAGCGTTATTGCCACCCGCATGACATGCGGCACAGTTAGCGGAAAAAACTTTTTCTCCATTATCTAAATCTGCAGCAAAGGCAGTTTGTGCAAAACTTATTACGAAAAAACTAAACACAGTGAAAAGAACTGAAAGCGTCTTTTTCAATTTAACGTCTCCTTTTAAATAACTAGACGAATAATGTAAGCAAGTTTGGCCAAACAGTAACTTGCTATTAACAAACTCCATCTTTAATATATATCATGATCTCACAAAATAATCACACTTAGACAATAAATACATAAACTAGTGCTGACAAACATCTTGTATCTGAACTTTTAATAGTAAATTTTTCCACCACCCCATTTTTCAGAAACAATTTTAGGTTGAAGCAAGATATGTCCAGCAATTGTAAATAAGTCTTCATCCGTTAGATTACGCATTTTGGGGAAAATTTCAGCACTTTTAATACTTGGATGCAATTCTGCAATTGATTCTGCGCCATCATAACTTGTCGGATCTTTCATATAATCAACTAGCCCTTCAATTGTATCTCTTTGTGGCGTTGCTAAGCCTAAAGATTCTGGGTCAAGTCCAATATTAGGATTTGTTTTTGTGATACCACCATTATGACAAATAGCACAAGAATTATTAAATAATCGCTTGCCTCGCTTGACTTGTTCTGCCGTAAGAACTACAGTTCTTCCAGAAGATTCTAATGGGACAGTTCTTGTTGCCTCGTCTAGTTCTATGGCATGCGCATGCGTACTTATAGAGACTACAGTTAGTAGTCCTAATAAAGTAGCAAGCCAAGAAGATCTTTTAAGCATAAAATTCCTCGAAATTTGATAGGTCAGTATTATAGCAAAACATAATATTACTACATTTAGCTTAGTATGTATTCTCTTTATAAATTTGTATTAAACTAACAATTATTTAAAGTCATAAAAACAAATAGTTAAAAGACTGAAAAAATAGAATTAAGACAAATTTTTCTACAATAGTAATTGTAATTCTAGTTAGTCGACAAATATCTTTAGTGAAAATTTCTTAATATCTTAATTTTTACTAGCATTTTAATATTGTGTTCAATATTAAACTAATTACTTACTATAAGTTCTGAGTATGAAATGATAAAATTTGTATTAGCTTTGATCTAAGTTGGGTTCTTGGCACAATTAAATCGAGAAAACCATGCTCAAATAGATACTCTGAACTTTGAAAGTTATCCGGCAAGTCTTCTTTAATAGTTTGTTCTATAACTCGTCTACCAGCAAATGCAATAAGAGCTTTTGGTTCTGCAATAATTAGATCTCCAAGCATAGCAAAGCTAGCTGTAACACCTCCTGTAGTTGGAGATGTTAAAACAGATACATATAGGAGATTTGCTTTTTTATGCATTTCTAGCGCAGAAGATATTTTTGCCATCTGCATTAAACTCAGCATGCCTTCCTGCATTCTTGCTCCGCCCGATGCACAGAGTATAATTGCAGGTAATTGTTTTTGAGTTGCTTTTTCCAGTAGCCTGGTTAATTTTTCACCTACAACTGATCCCATACTGCCTCCCATAAACCGAAAGTCCATGATACCTAAGCAGACTTGTCTACCTTGCATGGTACCAATGCCGGTTTGGACTGCATCTTCTAAGCCAGTCTTGAGAGCAGTATCTTTTAGTCTTTGACTATAGAGCTTTTGATCTTTAAAACCTAATGGATCTGTGGAAATTAAATGAACATCCATAGGTCTCCAGCTATCTTTATCTATCAATTGATCAATTCTTTCATTACTGGAAGCTTGAAAATGATAGCTACATTGAGGACAAACTTTTAAATTTCTTTTTAAGACTTTAGAGTACATTAACAGACCACAATCGAAGCATTTTATCCATAATCCATCAGGAATTGTAATTTGCGTTGGATTCTTAGCAGTGTATACTTTAGAGTTTTCTTTTTTAAGAGGCCAATTAGACAAAGACATGAGCTTTTCTTTATTAATTGAACATAATGATATGCATATAAAATACTTGAATATTAAATGAAAAATACAGAATAAAAAAACTATTATCAACTTGACATTTTTATCGTCATGAAAGAGTATATGAGTGCAAAAAGAACAGAATAGACTTTACAAGCTATTATACGGTAAAAAATAAAGATTTTCTAAAATATAGCAATATATGGAGAGCATATCTCTTTGAAAAATAGTTTGTTATTAATCTTAATTTGCTTCTCCATATGTTTCTCAATCGTTTTTAAGATCGAATTGTTCTATCCTTTTGACTAACAAATAAAAGTGCCAAAGTTATAGGAACAACTACAATTACTGCCCCCAGAATGAGACTATTTAAAAAGCTTGATAAGGACGGTGTCATATTTTATTTTCCTTATATTATTTATTTTTATGATTGTAAAATAAAATTTTATTATCTATACTAAACTCAATTTTATCACTTAAAATAAAATATGAGAGAGTTTCTGCCAAGAATGTATATATATATACACATTATATTAATATTTAAATAAATATTATATATTTTTAATATTCATCATAGGAAGTGCGGATGTGGTGAAATTGGTATACACGCACGCTTGAGGGGTGTGTAGCGAAAGCTATGCGAGTTCGAGTCTCGTCATCCGCAATATTATAATTACCACTTCAATACAATTGCTCCCCAAGTTAGACCAGCTCCAAAACCTGACAAAACGATAATTTGACCTGGTTTAATTTTATTAGATTTAATAGCTTCATCTAACGCTAAAGGAATTGATGCTGCAGATGTATTACCATAATTTTCTAAGTTAGTAATCATTTTAGAAAAAGGTATTGATAATCTATTTGCAATTGCTTCTAAAATTCTAGTATTTGCCTGATGTAATATAAACCAATCCACTTCGTCTATTGAGATATTTATATGATTTAAACATTGTCTAATCACTATTGGAACTCGAGATACAGCAAATTTATAGACTTCTTTTCCATTCATTGTTATAGAATTATAATTTCCATGAGGAATATCTGTAAATCCAAATTTTTGATTATTTACTGGTATATTCATCAATTGAAGATGACTATTTAGCTGACCATCTGTACATAATTTAAAACCTAAAATACTATTTTTAGGGCTCTGCCTTACTACTACTGCTCCTGCACCATCACCAAATAAGATACAGGTAGTTCTATCTGACCAATTAATCCATCTTGACATTGTATCTGCTCCGACAACTAAGATATTGTCATATGAGCCAGCCTGAATAAACTGAGCTGCTGTTACTAATCCAACAATGAAACCGGAACAAGCAGCTGTAATATCAAAAGCAACGGATGCGGTTGCACCTATTTCTGCTTGTAGCTGGCTTGCACTACCAAATAAATCATCAGGCGTAGATGTAGCTAATATAATTAAATTAATATCAGTAGGCTTTAAATTAGCTGCAGATAAAGCATTATTAGCAGCTTCTGCAGCTAATTTGGTTAAAGAAATAGAAGAAGGAGCTAGATGTCTTTTTTTTATTCCTGTTCTTGTTGAAATCCAATGGTCAGAAGTCTCTATTATATCTTCAAATTGTTGATTCTCTACAGAAAAATTTGGGACAGACGAACCTGTTGATAAAATATGAACACCCATTAAGTTAAGTTTCCATTGTTTAGATGAGATATAAAGAAATTTTATAAAAAAGTATAGGTGTTTTCGATATTAATATCAAATTATTAATTGTTTTAATGGAAGGTTTTATAAATTATCTATTATTAATTTGTGCATGTTGTCATAATTGGGATTAGAGACTATTAAGTACAAATAATAAACACCCGAAAATCATAACTCTTGTAGTTAAACATTATTGCTGCTACCTTCCGGTTCTGACAAAATTTAGTTTTTACAGTTATATGCTTTCGGGCTTAGCTTAATCATAACATTATGTAAGCTTTTATTCAACTAATTAATTTAAAATACTATTTATGACATTCCTCGAATTATGTAATCGAAATAAGGAGCAATAATTCTAATATCATCTTGATTAAGCATTTCTAGAGAGGCTTCTTTTAAACATTGAATTGCATCTAACATTCCAATTATGGGGACACCTAAGGAATTATACATTTCCCTAACACCTATGATACCAATTGTTTCTATAGAATCTTTATCACCAGCTAATACTCCATATGTAATTAGTCTTAAATACCAACCATAATCACGTAAGCATAATGATCTTTTTCTAGAACCTGCAGCGTTCCCTCCTGGGGCTATATATTCTGGATGCAACTGAAAAATTTGTTTACTTGCTTTTTGTATTATGTCTTTTTCTTTATCCCTGATAACAGTCGCAATTCTAATTCTATTACTTCCTGTACTTAAATAGTCTTGAATTGATTGCAATTCTCCAATTGTGGGATATCTTAATTCATCATCAGCGTTAACTATAATTTGGCTTACTAAACTCATAATATTAATATTTTTTCATGATGTAAAATCTAATACTAAAGTAGTCGGAAGAGAAATTTTCAGTAAAAATAAATAATTATATTCTATATAAAAACTACATAAATAATAGTGTTTTACCATATTTATGTAGTTTTTTATAAGGTCTTATTTATTTATAAATAAAAATACAAGACATCTGGGAAAAAACGATTTAATTCTATAATAAAGCCGGCTGTAAATGTCATCCATAACACGCCAACTACAGGTGCTGTTGATAAGTATTTGGTAAAATTGTTATTCATGTAAATTTTTTACTAACGGGGTGAAACAGTAATATCATCATTGGAGGCAATTAATTGCCCACTACTAAATTCTTGCCAAGCAGCTAATGGCCATGCAAATCCGGATGTCATAAATTTAATAGCTAATGGCACATCTAAAATAATTTCTTTTTCGGTAGGCTTACTAGTTTTAGCAATAGATAAAAGATATCCTCTACCTACCCAGCCAATCCAGCCTGTGATATATAAGAATAGTAGTCCTGGGAAGACAAAGTCTCCTGCTCTACTCCATCGGCCATCAGAGATTAAATGCGGTAAGCCATCTGTACCACACAGTAAGCCTGCTCTACCATAAGTAGCAAATCTAGTTTCAGTTTTTTCTATTTGCTTATTTAAAGCTAACGCTGGAGGAGTATCTGCATCATATTTAGCTAATCTAGCTTTAAGTTTTTTAACACTATTAACCATACGCTTATTGAATGCAGCCGAATCTTTGCAAGGCACCAAGCCAGCTACTTCTGCACTAGCTATTATTGGGTTGCTCAGTAGTAATGAAGCAATTAGGCAAGTTAGAAACATGGACTTTTTCACAAATAACTCCTTTAAAAGGCATTAGATATAGAATAATATGTTGTTTCATCTCAATTGCGAGAATCTATTTATACTAGTAGATGTTAATCTTAAAAAGATCACTTTATGTCATTTTGTTGAAAGATTTTACAAAAATTTTTATTTCTATATATTTAAACAATCTTCTTCCTTAATAATTTCATATTAGAAACTGGACATATATTAATATGTTGTTTATTAAGGCAATATCATAATATACATATATATTTAATTCTATCATAATCATTATGATCTTCTGGAAAAATTTTTTTCACAACTCACATACCAACAGTAATTCTGAAAAAAATTTCAAAAAACTAATCGTTTTAGATAAAAATTGCGATAGAGTCGAATTTCAAGATATCTATCTGAGTAGTAATAAAAATATTAACTTATACGAGCTAGAGAAGCTTTGTGATTCTGTAGGATGGGTTAAAAGACCTCTGAAAAAGGTGAAAGTTGCATTAAAAAATAGTTCCATTATTATTTCTTTAATACAAAAGGAAGATACAAATACTAAACTAGTAGGATTTGCTAGAGCAACATCAGATAATGGATTCAATGCTACTATTTGGGATGTCGTTATTCATCCAGATTTTCAAGGTTTAGGTTTAGGAAAAGTAGTTGTACACCAATTAATAAAACAATTAAGACAAGCAGAAATTAGCACTATTACATTGTTTGCAGAGCCTGATGTAGTTAGTTTTTATAAAAAATTGGGATTTATTAAAGATCCAGATGGAGTTAAAGGCATGTTTTGGTATCCTAGATAAAATATTGAAATAGTAGACATAATTACACAAAAGGTATATAGTAATGATTATGTCTAACGGGATATAGCGCAGTTTGGTAGCGCGCCTGCTTTGGGAGCAGGATGTCGCAGGTTCAAATCCTGCTATCCCGATTATAAATAGCATCAAGTACTTCTAATTTTTGTCATATAGTTTTTCCTTCTTTTAGCTGTTTTATTATTTAAGTTAAGAGTTAATACCTTATCGTATAAGGCCTCGGCTTTTTTAAAATCCTTGTCATCTTCGTAAATTTTAGCTAAGTTATTTAAAGCTATAACATAATTAGGGTCTATCTGTAAGGCTTTCTGATAAAAGTTTTTTGCAATGTCTAGTTGTTTTGCTTCAGAATAAATAAAACCCAGCATGTTATACAAATTGGCAATTATCGTATTCTCATTGTCAGGATTTAAATTTGTATGCTTTTTTGTTGCTAATTGACCTTCGACAATAGCTCGAGAAAAGCATTTTTTTGCTACACAAAGTTTTGCGAATGCGAAGCTTTCTTCCATATCTAATATATCATTTTGTCTTTTTTCAATAAAATACTTAAATTGAGATTCTAATGACAAAATAGTTTTTAGCTGCTGAAAAATTACCCCATTCAAAATTAACAAGAAAACAGTCAGGATACTTAAATAAAAAATAGGCAAAGCCAAAATCATAAAGCGAATAATTAATTCTTAATATTATATAGATAATTCTTGATTAATATAAATTATTGCGTTTAACTTTGGTATTAATACAGATCTATATAATCAAAACATATAAAAGATGATAAAATAATATTTAATCTTTTACAACATAGGAAACATAATGACTAAGAGAACACTACAAGGATCAAAAAGAAAAAAAATCAAAGTTTCTGGTTTTCGAGCCAGAATGAAAACACCATGTGGGCGCTCTATTTTAAATAATAGAAGACGAAAAGGAAGGAGAAAAATCATGGTTAGTTAAAGTTGAAATCATAATAAGTTAGGAAATAGATACATGACTTTTGAATATATCTACACCATATTAGATAATCTTATTCAGTCTTTAATTGGTGAAGTACAAAAGTCTGATGGACACAAATATTGACATGAATTTCACTCAAGATTTACGATTACGATTAAAGTCTCGATATCCTATTATTGTAATAAACACCCGAGAAGAAGACAGACTAGAGTATATTATAAAAAACAAATTACACTGTTCTAACAATCAACAAGTTTATTGCTGGGATTTTGTAGATGGATATACTAGCAATCCTAACGATAATGGTTATGCAAAACGGAATCCTTTGCTAGCATTAGAGTTTATTGAAAACTTAGATAATAAATCTTTGAATCTGTTTGTTTTAAAAGACTTCGACTCTTTTTTAAATGAAATAGCCTTAACTAGGAAACTTCGTAATTTAGCTAAAGTAATCAAAGCACAATCTAAACATATAATTATTATTTCTTGCAAAGTTAACATACCTTTTGCGTTAAAAGATATTGTAACAATAATAGATTTACCTTTACCAAGTCTTTTAGAAATCAAAAAAGAAATTACAAGATTAAGTAAAGCTGTCAATCTTGATCTAGATTCAGAACTAGTTAATAATATGACAAAATCCTGCCAAGGTCTATCAATAGATAGAATTCGCAAAGTAATTACCAAAATTATTGCACAATATAGTCAACTAGATTCTCGCAGCTTACCGATTATTATTGAAGAAAAAAGACAAATTATCAACCAAACGCGTCTACTAGAATTTTACCCTTATAATAAAGTAAATAGAGATATTGGGGGATTAGATGTACTAAAGGGATGGCTACAAAAAAGATCTCGATCTTTTTCGAAAGAAAGTTTTAATTATGGTATTCCTTCTCCTAAGGGTTTATTACTAGTCGGTATACAAGGGACAGGCAAATCTTTAACCGCTAAAGCCATTGCAAACAACTGGACACTCCCTCTACTACGTCTTGATATTGGAAAATTATTTGGTGGACTTGTTGGCGAGTCAGAATCTAAAATGAGAGAAATGATAAATATTGCTGAAGGATTATCACCTTGTATATTATGGATTGACGAAATAGACAAGTCTTTTTCTGGTCTATATAACCAAGGCGATAGTGGTACTAGTGCAAGAGTATTTGGGACATTTATAACTTGGCTCTCAGAAAAAAAAGCTCCCGTATTTGTTGTCGCAACAGCTAATAAAATTCAAAGTTTACCTTCTGAAATGCTAAGGAAAGGACGGTTTGATGAAATTTTTTTCCTAGACTTACCTAATCGCCAAGAAAGAGAATCAATTTTAAAGATACATTTATCAAAAGTTCGACCCAAATCATGGCAAGAATATGATATCAAACAATTAAGTTTCTTATGTAATAAATTCTCTGGAGCCGAAATTGAACAAGCGATTATAGAAAGCATGCATACAGCTTTTAGCGAACAAAGAGAATTTAATACAGAAGATATTAAGATAGCTATAAAGCAATTTGTACCTTTAGCATTTACAGATAAAGAACAAGTAGAAAATTTACAAGCTTGGGCAGAAAATGGCAGGGCAAGAAATGCTTCTTTAGTGTAATACACAAGACTTACAAGGGTTTTATTCCGTGTAAGTCGCCACTAATACTAACTTTGCTTGCTATAAACATCCCAGCCTAATTCTGATAAACTAAGATTACGTCGCAATGGTCTTGTAACTAGTTCTAAAATATCTCTTGCATTAGTAAAACCATGAATTTGTGCAAAGGTAAACTCTACAGACCATTTTGTATTAATTCCTCTAGCTTCTAGAGGATTTGCATGAGCCATACCAGTAATAACTAGATCAGGTTTCAAGTCACGAATTCGATCTACTTGATTATAGTTATCTGGTTTTTCTACAATCGTTGGCATCATTACATTCATTTTATCACATGTAGTTTTTAATAAGGCTAATTCTGCTGCTTGATAACGTTTATCCATATATGGAATACCAATTTCATATACAGTCATTCCACATCGGGTTAAAAATCTTGCTAAAGAAACTTCTAATAAATTGTCTCCCATAAAAAAGACTGACTTACCTCGTATTAAAGCGATATAGTCTTCTAGAGAATCCCAGATTTCCTGTTCTCTATCTACTAATCCAATAGGTTGAATACTTAATACTGAGCAAATTTTTTCAATCCAGGCTCGAGTACCATCTGGGCCTATTGGAAACGGTGCGCCAATTAATTTTGTTTTGCGACGTCTCATTAATGTAGTAGCTGTTCGACTAAGAAATGGATTGACTCCTGCAACATAATAGCCTTCTTGTATAACAGGCAATTCAGTATACCTCTTAGATGGTAACCAGCCAGAAACATGAATACCTTGCCTTTTTAATTCCATAGTTAGTTGAGTTACGACTGGATCAGGAAGAGATCCAAATAAAACTAAGGGAATATGGGGCAGAATTTCATGATTGTTAATACCTAATTGCTTATTTAGCTTTGAAGGACAACGCTGAGCCATAGCTGCTAAAACTGTGTCTTCACCTTGTGTAAAAGCATAATCTAAGCCATTAGCTCTAGCAACTACAATAGGAACACCAATTTCTACTTCTAATTTTGGAGCAATTCCTTCAAGGTCCATTTTTATAATTTCTGTTGTACATGTTCCAATCCAAAAAATAACGCTAGGATTTCTATCTTTTTTAATTTGCAAGCATAATCTACGGAGTTCACTATAATCATTTAGCTTAGCTGAAATATCTCCTTCTTCTAACTCTGCCATAGCGTATCTCGGCTCAGCGAAAATCATTACGCCCATTGCGTTTTGCAAAAAATAACCACAAGTTTTCGTTCCTATAACTAAGAAAAAACTATCTTCAATTTTTTGATATAACCAAGAAACACAACTAATTGGACAAAAAGTATGATAATTTCCTGTTTCACATTCAAAAGTAAGAGCATCTGATTGAAATGTAGACATTATCTTATTCCTTTTTATTTTATGCTTAAAATATTATTTACACTATCATTAAATCTAATTCTTCTTGATCTACTACCGATTGGCCTACATTAGATTTAGGATTTAAATAAAAATCAGATAAAAGACTGAATAGCTCTCTATCAGGAGACTCTTTAGGGACTACACCTTCTGGTCTAGTGATTAGTTGGTCTGCAATATTTAGGTAGTAATCGCATACATACGCTAGATCTTTATCAGTTTCAGACATTTCAAATAAAGTTTTACCTTTTACTCGAGACACACGAATATCTTCAATCAATGGTAATACTTCTAAGACAGGCATTGGAACACAATCTATATACTTATCAATAAGATCTCTTTTATCTGTCCTATTGCCAACTAATCCAGCCAGGCGTAGAGAATGTGTTCTAGCTTTTTCTCGTACTGAAGCTGCAATTCTATTCGCTGCAAATAAAGCATCAAACCCATTATCTGTAATAATTAGACAATAATCTGCATAATTTAATGGAGCTGCAAAGCCTCCACATACAACGTCACCTAGAACATCAAATAAGATAATATCATACTCATCAAAAGCATTAAGTTCTTTTAATAGTTTAACTGTTTCACCTACAACATAGCCTCCACAACCAGCACCAGCCGGAGGTCCGCCAGCTTCAACGCAGTCCACGCCTCCATATCCTTTATATATTACATCTTCAGGCCAAACGTCTTCATAGTGGTAGTCTTTAGATTGTAACGTATCAATAATTGTTGGGATTAAAAAACCTGTTAAAGTAAATGTACTATCATGTTTAGGATCGCAGCCAATTTGCAAAACTTTTTTGCCTCTTTTGGAAAGAGCTACAGAAATGTTGCAACTAGTTGTAGATTTACCTATGCCACCTTTACCATAAACTGCAAGTTTCATTTTTGTTCCTATAGATATAAACTATGTAAACACTTTTGTATCTATTTAAAATCTCAATCAAAGAGTTTAAGCTAGAACAAAGTATGTTAAACTTATTCTAATTTACTTTTTCTATATTAAATAAAAAGTTTTGTATATTTTACGAATTCTTACATAAAAGATGTTTTGATTATTTATCATATAGCTTTGGCACTAAGCTACTTTCCCAAAGGGCTCCCCCTTAAGTATTATTGCCGCTACAGCGTTTAACAACCGAGTTCGAGATGGATCGGCGTGGTTCCACTGTGCTATGTGCACCAAAGCATAAACCTAAAAATTTATTTTCTTTGTACAGTAAATATTAGTCAAGTCCTCGGTCTGTTAGTATATCTCAGCTGAATACATTACTGCACTTATACTTGACACCTATATAACGGCTAGTCTCGCCGTGACCTTATTTGTTTAAAACAATGAAAGTAATCATCTTGAAGTTGGCTTCCCACTTAGATGCTTTCAGCGGTTATCCTTTCCGTACTTAGCTACTCAGCGTTTACCGTTGGCACGATAACTGGTACACCAGAGGTACGTCTCTCCCGGTCCTCTCGTACTAAGGAGAAATCCTCTCAATACTCTAACGCCTACACCGGATATGGACCGAACTGTCTCACGACGTTCTGAACCCAGCTCGCGTACCGCTTTCATGGGCGAACAGCCCAACCCTTGGGACGTACTACCGCCCCAGGATGCAATGAGCCGACATCGAGGTACCAAACCTCCCCGTCGATGTGAACTCTTGGGGGAGATCAGCCTGTTATCCCTAGAGTAAATTTTATCCGTTGAGCGACAGCCCTTCCACTCGGTACTGCCGGATCACTAAGGCCGACTTTCGTCTCTGTTCGACTTGTAGTTCTCACAGTCAAGCTCTTTTATGCCTTTGCACTCTACGACTGATTTCCAACCAGCCTGAGAGAACCTTATAATGGCAACTAAAAACAAGGGTTGCGCTCGTTGCGGGACTTAACCCAACATCTCACGACACGAGCTGACGACAGCCATACACCACCTGTGTTCACATTCTCGAAAGCACTTTTCTTTTTCAAGAAAATTTATGACATGTTAAGTCTTGATAAGGTTCTTCGCGTTGCATCGAATTAAACCACATGCTCCACCGCTTGTGCGGGCCCCCGTCAATTCCTTTGAATTTCACTCTTCCGAGCATACTCCCCAGGCGGGATACTTAACGCGTTAGCTACGATACTGCACGGGTCAATACGCGCAACATCTAGTATCCATCGTTTACAGCTAAGACTACTGGGGTATTTAATCCCATTCGCTCCCCTAGCTTTCGTCTCTGGTTTTCTTCCCAATATCTACGTATTTCACCGCTACACTGGGAGTTCCCTTTACCCCTACCATACTCGAGCTTAGCAGTTTCCAATGCTGCTTTGGGGTTGAGCCCCAATCTTTAACAGCAGACTTACTAAACAACCTACAGACGCTTTACGCCCAGTGATTCTGGATAGCGCTTGCATCCTCCGTATTACCGCGGCTGCTGGCACGGAGTTAGCCGATGCTTATTCCTTAAGTACCGTCAGGCTTTCGCCCATTGCGGAAAATTCCCCACTGCTGCCTCCCGTAGGAGTCTGGGCCGTGTCTCAGTCCCAGTGTGGCTGGTCGTCTTCCTCTCGAACGAGCTACTGATCGTTGCCTTGGTAAGCTATTACTTTACCAACTAGCTAATCAGGCGCGAGCTCATCTTCAGGCAGATTTCTCTTTTCACTTTACAGCATATGAGGCTTTAGCAATCGTTTCCAACTGTTATGCCTCTCCTAAAGGTAGATTCTCACGTGTGACTCACCCGTCCGCCACTAAAGTTTTTACAAACTTTCGTTCGACTTACATGTGTTAAACATAGCGCCAGCGTTCATCCTGAGCCAGGATCAAACTCTCCGTG